TATATATATATATATTCATAACGAATAAAATGCGGGTATGGTTGAATGGTAAAATTTCTCTTTGCCAAGGAGAAGATGCGGGTTCGATCCCCGCTACCCGCCATATCCTTCACATGGAATATGAAAATGAATAGTTCATGTATTGATCGTATCTTTTTCTCACTTTTCATTCAATTTAAAAAGTGATAATGAGAGAGTAATCACTTTATCAAGTGAGGGAGTAATTCTTTCCGGACCAAAATACTTCTTATGTTCTGGTCTGGCGGAGACAGGATTTGAACCCGTGACCTCAAGGTTATGAGCCTTGCGAGCTACCAGACTACTCTACTCCGCACCATTGATTGATATCATAATCAGAATGAATGGGTACATCCAACAATAATGGGATAGACTGACTATCCCTATCCCTATATAGAGGGATAGGGGTACTTTTCCATTATCACAATAAACTTCAAGAATTTTTTTTTCTTTTTCCTACCAACTCGATTTTTTTATCCCGGGCAATAAACATGCGTGGGCCATCTCACGGAGTACGTGTCCAGACAATCCAAAGTCTCGATAGTTGGCTCTAGGTCTTCCAGTCGAAGAACAACGTCGATGGAGACGTGTAGGTGCACTATTACGTGGTGAAGATTGCAATTTTCTATGAATTTCCCATTTGTCATCCAATGATGAAACTTTGCTTTCTTCCTCCAAAGATTTACGAATCAAATGATATTTTCGTTCCAGTGCTTGTCTTTTTTTTTCTCTCTGAATGAGACTCTTTCTCGCCATAATAGTTCAGTCGGTACTATTACCTACCAGGAATCAAAATATAGATCAGATTTGAGATGGAGAAATATTACGTTTATTATTTTTTCTCTGTGGGGTATTGTCATTTATACAATAATATTCCATTCACTTATGAAGATGAAGAAGAATTAACCAAATTTACCTGATGTAGAGGCAATTAAAAAAGCTGCATAAGTGAATATATAACCTACGGAAAAGTGAGCTAATCCAACTAATCGTGCTTGAACAATGGAAAGAGCTACTGGCTTGTCTCTCCATCGCACTAAATTAGCAAAAGGTGTGCGTTCATGGGCCCATGCAAGAGTTTCGATCAATTCCTGCCAATATCCACGCCAGGAAATCAGGAACATAAATCCAGTAGCCCAAACAAGATGCCCGAATAAGAACATCCACGCCCAAACAGATAAACTGTTCATACCGAAAGGATTGTATCCATTAATAAGTTGTGAAGAATTTAACCATAGATAATCTCTTAACCATCCCATTAAATAAGTGGAAGACTCATTAAATTGCGCTACATTACCCTGCCATAACGTTATATGCTTCCAATGCCAATAGAAAGTAACCCATCCAATAGTATTCAACATCCAGAAAACTGCCAAATAAAAAGCATCCCAGGCCGAGATATCACAAGTACCACCCCGTCCCGGACCATCGCAAGGAAAACTATAACCAAAATCTTTCTTATCTGGCATTAGCTTGGAACCACGCGCATCCAAAGCACCTTTAACTAGGATCAATGTAGTTGTATGCAAACCTAGAGCAATAGCATGATGAACCAAAAAATCTCCAGGACCAATTGTTAAGAACAATGAATTATTATTATCATTAACAGCATTCAACCAACCAGGTAACCATATGCTCTTACCTGCCTCGAATGCTGGACCACTTGTCGAAGACAGAAGTACATCAAAACCATATAAGGTCTTACCATGAGCAGATTGTATCCACTGAGCAAATATGGGCTCGATCAAGATTTGTTTTTCTGGAGTACCGAAAGCAAGCATAACATCATTATGAACATAAAGTCCCAAGGTATGGAAACCTAGTAATAAACTAACCCAACTAAGATGAGATATTATAGCTTCCTTCTGCTCCAACATTCTCGCCAATACATTATCCTTATTTTGTTCCGGATTATAATCCCTAATGAGGAATATAGCTCCATGAGCAAAGGCTCCTGTCATAATGAACCCGGCAATGTATTGATGATGAGTATATAATGCAGCTTGGGTTGTGAAGTCTTGTGCTATGAATGCATAAGCGGGTAAAGAATACATGTGTTGAGCTACCAAGGAAGTTATAACCCCCAAAGAAGCTAAAGCAAGACCCAATTGAAAATGAAGAGAATTATTGATTGTGTTATAAAGACCCTTATGTCCGCGTCCTAAGCGGCCTCCTGGAGGAACATGTGCCTCCAAAATATCTTCCATACTGTGACCAATCCCAAAGTTGGTTCTATACATATGACCGGCTATCAGGAAAATAATTGCAATAGCCAAATGATGATGAGCCATATCAGTCAGCCATAAACTTTGAGTTTGTGGATGGAATCCTCCAAGAAGAGTTAGAATAGCAGTTCCCGCCCCTTTGGAGGTACCAAATAAGTGACTACTAGAATCAGGATTTTGAGCATAAAGATTCCACTGACCCGTGAAAAGCGGTTCTAAACCTTGGGGATGCGGTAATACATCCAAAAAATTATCCCATCTGACGTGCTCTCCCCTTGATTCAGGAATAGCGACATGAACTAAATGCCCTGTCCAAGCTAGAGAACTTACTCCGAAGAGTCCTGATAAATGATGATTTAGACGGGATTCGGCATTTTTGAACCATGAAACACTTGGTCTCCATTTAGGTTGTAAATGTAACCTACCCGCTATTAAAAAGATGGCAGAAACAAATAGCAAGAAAAGAGCTCCGGCATAAAGATCTTCGTTAGTGCGTAAGCCGATTGTATACCACCACTGATAAACACCAGAATAAGCAATATTGACCGGACCGGGAGCACCTCCTCGGGTAAAGGCTTCTATAGCTGGTTGACCAAAATGAGGATCCCAAATTGCATGAGCAATGGGTCTTACATGTAAGGGATCGCGTACCCATGCTTCAAAATTGCCTTGCCAAGCTACATGGAACAAATTACCAGAGGTCCACAGAAATATTATTGCCAACTGACCAAAGTGGGAAGCAAAAATTTTATGATAAAGGCGTTCTTCGGTAATATCATCATGACTCTCGAAGTCATGTGCGGTTGCAATACCGAACCAAATACGACGAGTAGTTGGGTCCTGGGCCAAGCCTTGGCTGAACTTTGGAAATCTTGATGCCATAATGCTTTTCAAATCCTCCTAACCATTATCCTACTGCAATAATTCTTGCCAGGAAGAACGCCCATGTTGTGACGATTCCACCCAGAAGGTAATGAGCTACTCCTACAGCACGTCCCTGTACAATGCTCAAGGCTCTGGGCTGGATAGCAGGAGCAACCTTCAATTTGTTATGGGCCCAAACGATAGATTCAATGAGTTCTTGCCAGTACCCACGGCCGCTGAATAAGAACATTAAACTAAAGGCCCAAACAAAATGAGCACCTAAAAATAAAAGACCATATGCAGATAATGAAGAACCATAAGATTGGATCACTTGAGAGGCTTGTGCCCATAGAAAGTCACGGAGCCACCCGTTAATCGTAATGGAACTCTGTGCAAAGTTTCCTCCCGTGATATGAGTTACCACTCCCTGATCACTTATACTACCCCAAACATCGGACTGCATTTTCCAGCTGAAATGGAATATTACTACCGAAATTGCATTGTACATCCAGAATAAACCAAGGAAAACATGATCCCAGGCAGATACTTGACATGTTCCTCCTCTCCCAGGTCCATCGCAAGGAAAGCGAAAACCAAGATTCGCTTTATCGGGTATTAAACGGGAGCTACGGGCAAATAGAACACCTTTAAGTAGGATTAAAACAGTCACATGGATAGTAAATGCATGAATGTGATGTACCAAAAAATCTGCGGTTCCCAATGGAATTGGTAACAAAGCCACCTTGGAACCTACTGTCACCAAATCACCACCTCCCCAGGTTAAGCTGGTACTCGCTGTTGCACCAGGAGCTGTTGAACCGGGTGCTGAAGCATGAGTGTTTTGTATCCATTGAGCAAAGATAGGCTGTAATTGTATAGCAGTATCTGAGAACATATCTTGAGGACGTCCTAGAGCGCTCATAGTATCATTATGAATATACAGACCAAAACTATGGAAGCCTAAGAATATACATACCCAGTTGAGGTGTGATATAATTGCATCACGATGTCTAAGAACTCGATCTAATAAATTGTTGTATTGAGTAGTTGGGTCATAGTCTCTTACCATAAAAATCGCTGCATGTGCAGCAGCGCCAACTATGATAAACCCACCAATCCACATATGATGTGTGAACAGAGAGAGCTGGGTACCATAGTCAATAGCTAGGTATGGATAGGGGGGCATCGCATACATGTGGTGAGCTACAACAATAGTTAAAGATCCTAAAAGAGCTAGGTTAATAGCTAATTGAGCATGCCATGAGGTAGTTAAGATCTCGTAAAGACCTTTATGGCCCTCCCCCGTAAATGGACCTTTATGAGCTTCTAAAATGTCCTTGATGCTATGGCCAATGATCCAATTAGTCCTATACATATGACCGGCTATCAGGAAAAGAATTGCAATAGCCAAATGATGATGCGCAGTATCGGTCAGCCACAGACCCCCCGTTACTGGATTTAATCCTCCACGAAAAGTCAAAAAGTCTGAATATTCTGACCAATTCAGGGTGAAAAATGGGGTCAATCCCTTGGTAAAACTGGGATAAAGTTGAGCCATAAGATCGCGATTCAAAATAAATTCATGAGGAAGTGGTATCTCTTTAGGATCCACTCCAGCGTCTAGAAGTTGGTTAATGGGTAGAGAGACGTGTACTTGGTGTCCTGCCCAAGATAGAGACCCAAGTCCTAGTAACCCTGCTAAATGATGGTTCAACATAGATTCTACATCTTGGAACCAAACCAATTTTGGGGCAGCTTTATGATAATGGAACCAACCAGCAAAAAGCATTAACGCTGCACAGATCAATGCACCAATTGCAGTGCAGTAAAGTTGTAATTCATTGGTTATTCCAGATGCTCGCCAAAGCTGGAAGAACCCAGAGGTTATTTGTATCCCTCGAAAACCTCCACCTACATCCCCATTCAATATTTCTTGACCTACTATTGGCCAAACTACTTGAGCACTGGGTTTGATGTGAGTGGGATCAGCCAGCCATGCTTCATAATTGGAGAAACGAGCGCCATGATAGTACATCCCACTTAGCCAAATAAAGATGATGGCTAGTTGACCAAAATGAGCGCTAAATACTTTGCGAGAAATCTCTTCCAAATCATTGGTATGACTATCAAAATCGTGAGCATCAGCATGTAAGTTCCAAATCCAAGTGGTAGTATCAGGGCCCTTACTTAGCGTCTTTGAGAAATGCCCAGGTTTGGCCCATTTTTCAAAAGAGGTTTTTACAGGATCCCTCTCCACTAAGATCTTTACTTCTGGTTCCGGTGAACGAATGATCATTGAGTTCTCCTCCTTTCCGGACGGGACATTAATAAGAAGAAACCTGCCAATAGGAATTAGTTAACTTCCGAGAGAGATATCTCAACTCGGTTCTCCCCTTATTTTCTAGTTTATGACTGGAGCGATTATGATACGGGAGTCGATATGAGGCAGGTGTTCACATTTATTATGACATATTTCCAAGGTGCCTAATGGACCGTGGGCTATTACGACCCGGAAACAGCTTTTTTCAGTGTTATTTCAAAAGTATTTCTCGGTGATTATTACATTCTAGATGGATAAATATATATATACGGATATATATATATATATATATATATACGGATATATATATATATATATATATATTTATCCATCTATTGATACTCCTCCGTATGTCCCATATAAAAGACCATCCATCCGTTATAAATATTTATTAATGGATGGATCATTAATGAAAGACATCTCCGAATGGATTTTACCCCTATTAAGAAGATCCATTAACAATCCAGAACCAAAAAAGGTATTTATTCCTTTTTTATATTGTCAATATTATATATTTCATTGTCAATATATTGCTATGAGATGCTGACGGAATAGAATCTAATTTTGGGGAATATTCTGGAAGAATTCCATTGATTCCGAGAAAATAAGATATTCAATAATGAAAACGATTTCCCCATAAACGATTTCCTTATAGAAATTATCATTCTCCAAAGCGTCCTGTAATCTTTAACCAATTTTGTGCTTCGATGTAATTGCCCGGAGCAAGTGCTATAGCTTGTTCCCAATACTCAGCAGCTTGATCGAACCAAGCCTCCGCAGTTTCAGGATCTCCTTGTTGAATGGCCTGTTCTCCTCGGTCGGGATAGGTCAACTTGGAAAAGTTTTCTTCCCTTAGAACCGTACTTGAGAGTTTCCTACCTCATACGGCTCAATCAACTATTTTTTAGTCCTCTACCCAAATTTCAAAATACTCTTTGTAGATGATTCATTGGGAGTTCATATTAACCAAAGGACCAGAAAAAGTCAATGACATTAGTTTCTGATTTCACTTCCAATCAATTAAATGATCAGGTTCTATCTTTTCTCCTACCCTCAAAAAGATGAAGTATAGGAAGAGATATACTTCAGATTGATCATCCAAATAAAAGTCTTTTTGCAAGGTAACTATCTCAGTTCCGTATAGAATTTTTGAAGAGTACTTTCCGTCCGGAGTACTTCACATCTTTAGGATCTGATGCTACACCGCTGCTCAATAGCTTAGTAGATCGACTCTATTACATAAGTTGATTCCTGATTCTTGTCAATGAGCAGATTTGATCGTATCAGCCCGAACCTTCTTTCGATAATTGATCTTTATGGTGCTTCCATCATCAATTCAATTTTTTATCCATGGAATACGTAGGCTTTATCTATCTATTCATATTCGGGCTCCTATGAGAGATGCTCTTTTTGCTACAGCTGATAAAAACCGTTACTTAGGACGGTGCATATGTAGAAAGCCTTTTATTTTGTCCTTACCCGTAGTAGTTATTAACTAAGTTATTCTATGGTACAGATAGCCGCACGTAATGACAGATCAAGGCCGTATTATTAAGAGCTTGTGGTAAGGATGGGTTCCGTTCTAATGCCTGGAAATAATATTCCAAAGCCTTCGTATGTTCCCCATTACTTGTATGGACAAGACCTATATTATATAGTATATAACTTCGATCATAAGGGTCAGTTTCCAGTCGCATAGCTTCATAATAATTTTGTAAAGCTTCCGCATATTCCCCTTCCGATTGAGCTGACATCCGTTACGGTCGTTCATTCCATTGAAATGATCTCCGCTTCAAAACCGTACATGAGATTCCCACCTCATACGGCTCCTCCTTTCTTTACAGTACGTAATACGGGGAGTAATCCGTGAAATTGAAAAACAAAAGAAAAAGATTCTGACCCAATATTATGAATTAACAGGGGCTAGTGTATTTCCAATGAATCTCTAGCCATCCTTCTTGCAAAGATTCTTTTCCAAACCCCAAGGATCTTAATACTAGGAATGGAACCTCTAACAGTTTCTTTGTTCTTAACGCCCTGTATTCTCCGGGGATTAGTCACTTCAACAATCTCCGATGGTTCAATTATAGGGGTATCCGAAGTACAAACGAGATGGATGTTTGTTGTCCCAACCATTCTCACTACCCCTCGGAAAAGGGTAATGCATATGAGCTATAACGAAGCTTTTGTGTTGTCGATTTCCATACGTAGTGCTTTCTCCCCCCATGCGCACCTATCAGATAGGTTCCACTATACAAGCAAGGCCTATTGCATAGGTGTAACCTTTCGCTCGGTACTAAAATCCTCAGGAGATAAAAGCATCTAAGGCTGCATTGATCGGGGATACACGACAGAAGGAATTGTTCTATCTCCAGAACTCACCTTCACTGAGCGTAAGTTTTCTTTGACCCAATTTTGATTCCCAAATACCTTTTCTTTCCCAAAAGGGGAAGAACGGAAAAAATATCAAATCACACCATCTCTGTAATAGGTAAATGCTTCTTTCTCCCCCGGAGCCATCGGGATTATTCGCAATAAGATATCCGCTACAATTGTGAAGGTCTTATCAATAAAATTGTCATTTCTCTGAGATCTAGGCATAGTCAATTACATATTTTATAATTTCCTTCATTCCCTTACGCAAATGATTCCATGAACGAAATTTTTTCTGGTGCACAATACCATAAAATGGATTTCCTTACAATCATAAATATGTTATCATTCTATTTATTCCAATTTATTCTTTCAAATGGGAATAGATAGGGAATATTTGGAATAATTGTTCATTAGTAATATTGATGAATAATAATGGGAAAAAAGATTCGTATTGAAAGAATACTAGATTCGGTGAACTCGAGAAGTCCAGTTTGATCATGATCCAAACAAAGAAAGAGTTAAACGATCGAGCATTGCATAATGAGAATGAAATGCCCACCCAGCAATTGTGTGCGCATATCCATATAGATAAAGCAATATCAATAAAATATGGACATCATGACACAGGATCATTGCCAAAGAATTAATTCTTATACAATTGATAAGACGATCACTACAGATCCATATATGATCATAATATGGAATGGATCAGTTAATCTGTCTCAAATTATTGATTGGGCGATCCGAATAAGGTCGTTAGATCCACAAGGATGATTTAAGATTTCCTTAAATAGGAAAAAGTTTGAGAAAATGTATTTTCGTCTTTCCAGGGGGGGATTGAATCATTACTTTATTTATTATCTATTTATTTCCGCAAGATCGAACTGATCGTACCTGAACAAAAAGAATTCGTAAGGAACTCGCTATTCACTAATTTTCTTAATTAGAACTAAGGAATCTCATAGGTAGGAAAGATGGCCGAGCGGTTCAAGGCGTAGCATTGGAACTGCTATGTAGGCTTCTGCTTATCGAGGGTTCGAATCCCTCTCTTTCCGTATTTTCGCCCTATTATTTTATTCTCATCTATTGTTTTTCCAATCTATTTAATCCCAATAAGACGATCTCCTAATTCCGGGATCAATCTCCTTCTATTTGTGATATAAAAAATAGAACAAACATTGGTTCGTGGTATGGGAAAGGTAAGATAAAGATCATTTTAAGAAGCAATAAAAGTATCGTGGATAACAAGATTCTAATGTAACGGTAACGTACGGAAGGATCATAAAATGTCCCCTTCGGGGAGGGGGGGGAAAGAAGGGAAAAGAAGAACATAATTTCCAGATGTCCAGCAACCCAACCCCTCCTTTTCATTTCATTCTCGATTCAAGCTTGACGGGAATAATACTCTACGACCAGCAATTCATTAATCTTTAAACTGATCCATTTACTATCTATTATTTGATTGATGAATCCTTTATATTGTAACGAATTAAAAGTCAAATGATTTGGCAATTTATCCCTCTGGAACAGATCTATATTCTTTCTAATGATAGCTCTCAATCTTTGTTGATCTCTTATAGTAATCACATCTTGGGGTTTGCAAGGGTAACTTGGTATATCTACCATATGGTCATTGACCCGGATATGTCCATGATTAACTAATTGTCTAGCTCCGGGAATGGTCGGAGCCATACCTAATCGAAAAATAATATTATCCGAACGCATTTCAAGTAATTGCAATAGGACCTGACCCGTTGATCCCTTGGCTCTTCTAGCTATACGAACATATTTCAGTAATTGTCGCTCTGTTAGTCCGTAATGAAAACGCAATTTCTGTTTCTCTTCTAGCCGGATACGATATTGAGATATTTTCCTGGAAGAAGACCGGTTTATAGAGTCATTTCTGTATTTGGGTCTTTTACTAGTGAGCCCTGGTAAAGTTTTCAGACGACGTATTATTTTTAAACGAGGTCCCCGATAACGGGACATAGAAACTCCTTATTCAATTAACAAATAGTGCTGGAAAGAAGAAAGAATAGTATAACCCGTACGAGTACTGGAATTCTTTGATATGGAGAACGAAGATCTTTCTCTAATTTGTTATAGATCCTAATAGCTCCAATAATTCATCCCGTTCCTAGTTGGGAGTAAGTGATCATGGCATGACGGAACCGACGAACGATCGGAAGAGTATTCTTCCATTCCATCTTGATCCTAAACTTTGTGGATTATGGAAATGAGAGGAACAGAAAAGAGCCAGCTATCGGGATCGAACCGATGACCATCGCATTACAAGTGCGATGCTCTAACCTCTGAGCTAAGCAGGCTCAATGGAATATAACTCCTCATTTCATTGGCGTGAGATCCGTAGATTCTTTTGGAATCCTAACAATTATAGCGCGAATCAGATTTAATGATGCAATCTAGATTACAATTACAACGGAACATCACCTGAATGTAGATTCAAAGGAAAGAAAAAGGAAGTAAGGAAGGGTCAATTGATATCGATCGTTTTACTCACTATTCCAAATGGACTAGAGGAGGATCATAACATTGCATTGAAAATGCAGAAATAATATAATGATTCCCAGTCATATTCGATTGGAGTAAAGATAGAGATGGCGAGAGAGGGGGAGTGAGTAGGAGAGGATATTTTTCCCACCCAATATTGAGCAAATATCCAATGAATAACGCTGATGGAGATTACATAATAGAATTACATTAAGGTATGATCTCGTTCTCCGAGAAGGGGATATGGCGGAATTGGTAGACGCTACGGACTTGATCGAATTGAGCCTTGGTATGGAAACCTACCAAGTGATAGCTTCCAAATCCAGGGAACCCTGGGATATTTTGAATGGGTAATCCTGAGCCAAATCCGGTTCATAGAGACAATGGTTTCTTTCCTAGGATAGGAAGGGGATAGGTGCAGAGACTCAATGGAAGCTATTCTAACGAATGAATCTCATTTGGGGTCCAGTACTCTTCTACTCTAGATAGGGAGTTAAATCATCAGTTTTTGGAATAAATGAAATGATTGGACGAGGATAAAGATAGAGTCCAATTCTACGTGTCAATGTCAACAACAATGCAAATTGCAGTAGGAGGAAAATCCGTTGGCTTTATAGACCGTGAGGGTTCAAGTCCCTCTATCCCCACCCAGGTTCACTCCCGAACGACTGATCCATTTTATCCAATTCCGTTAGTTTGAATCCATTCTCACTTCTTTATTCTTTCACCTCAATATTTTATTTATTCATGAAGAGAAGAAATGATAACATTAATCTTTCCATCTTATGACAAGTTGAGTTGATCAGTTGATCAATTCATTTTGTCATATATGATCCACATAGATGAGATCATTTGGAAATTATTCGATCGCAGTCCATTTTTTCTCATATTAGTTACTTCCAGATCGAAAAGAATAAAGATCATTATCAAAACTGGGAAAAAGAATTTTCTTCCTTATCTTTAGTTGACACAATTTCAAACCCTGTGCCAGGATGATACACAGGAAAGAGCCGGGATAGCTCAGTTGGTAGAGCAGAGGACTGAAAATCCTCGTGCCACCAGTTCAAATCTGGTTCCTGGCAAGATTTCAATATCCATGCCATGTATCCATATCCATCTATATCTTCTATCTAGATGGATATGGGTACATTAATATTGACAGATACATATCTATATGTAAATACGGATACACCCTGATAAAAATAGATAGATGAATCAATCTATTCATTCCGTCCGAACCGAAACACAACTAGTACCGTAAAGAAGCGGCCATATACTGGAGAGTCTGGCCCAATTCGTTCGACGGATCGTTTGGGGTAGTTTAACTGGATTTGGAATTGTTTGATCGAGTAAAGGTAACTTTATAGGATTAATCATTCGCTTTATGTCATTTTTGACTTCCCTCCCCCCTCCCCCCCTTCGAATACTCGGAACTAAATAAAGACCATTCCGATGCTCCTTTTCGCTACGCATGAACTGAACCAACGATGAAAATAAGCACGAGAATTGAAGCTTTTATAAATGCGGATATACCCTATATACTAGAACTCATAGTCCATAGATAAAGGGAGACTGTTCCAACATCAGGAACAACAAGAACTGGAGCGAACATGTAATGAATGATCCTAGATCGAATCCAAGTATCTTCCATTGGTTCGATACCTGATTCGTAACTAGTAGTCCGGTTCTTGACCAATGGGTCCAAAACTGAGGCTAGATATTAATGAAAATATACAGCCAGAAAGTCTCATATTCGGGAAATAGGAACATGAATATACTCCCTTGAAATAGATCAAATTATTCTATTTTTCCGTCAACTTGTTCATCATTCTCCCACCCACCATAGGTGGAAGACCAAAGAACCGAACAATCGATACAATCAATTCTAATTGATTCACATATTATTGTTCAGTCCGTCCATGGCTTATTACAAAATGAATTCAATGAAATGTTACTCAACTGTCTGTTGAGAATACTTGACATGAATCAAATATGAGAGAATGTGATTGGGTCCCGAACTACCCAATTTCAGACCCGAGTCTATACTCATATTATAGTATGAGTATGTTTATGATCTTTATCCAGCATCCATGGCTGAATGGTTAAAGCACCCAACTCATAATTGGCGAACTCGCGGGTTCAATTCCTGCTGGATGCAGGGGAACTGCACATATCCATTACTTATGGAATGGGAAGAAGGATGAGAAATAACAACAAACATTAACTAACCTATGATATATCTGTATAATAAAATTGGTATATTATTCGATATAATAGCTACAGGCATTATGGGAAAAAAGGTAAAAAGAAGAAAAGATAGAAAAAAACGAAAGGAGGGATAAAAATTTATGGATGGGGTGAAATATCCAGTACTTACAGAGAAAAGTATTCGTCTATTAGAAAGGAATCAATATACTTTTAACGTCGATTCGCAATCGAACAAAACAAAAATTAAAAATTGGATTGAGCATTTCTTCGATGTTAAAGTAATAGCTATGAACAGTTATCGCCTCCCTGAAAAAGGAGGAAAGAAAGGGTCAATGATAAAACATCCAATACGTTGTAAACGTATGATTATTACACTTAAAACCGGTGATTCTATTCCACTCTTTTCAGAACAATAAGATTTTCAAATTGAAACTAAATGGCCATCCGTTCATATAGAATTTTAACTCCGGACACACGCAATAGATCCATATCAGATTTCGATGGAAGAGTGCAGTTTGACCCGCAGAAGAAATTGACCTCTGGACAGCATCATTGTGGGAAAGGTCGTAATGGGAGAGGAATTATTACCGCAAGACACAGGGGCGGAGGTCACAAGCGTTTGTATCGTCAAATTGATTCTCGACGGGATAAGGAAAACATATCGGGAGAAATTGTAACCATAGAATACGACCCTAATAGAAGTGCATACATTTGCAAGGTACACTACAAGAATGGTGATAAGATGTATATTCTGCATCCTAGAGGGGTCATGATTGGAGATACTATTCTTTCTGGTCCAAAAGCTCCTATATCAATAGGAAATGCCCTACCTCTGAGTGCGGTTTGAATTATTAATTAACGTGATCGGAAGCAACCGATTGGGTTTACAGCGAAACCTATAAATCTATCACTGATCCAACTAGGATACTTTTACGGGACGAACCCCAAAGGGAAACTGAGGATAAATGACAGCAGGTGATTGGATTCAAAAATTGTTCATATCGGATCATTGGTTCCGAAGATATGATAATATGGAGAGGACCAGATTGTTTGTCCGAAGCATGAAAAAAATGGGAGGCACCCTCGAAAAAGACAAGTTACTCACATTTGATCTGATGGTCAGAGGCAGATTCGGAGCTGGACAGTGGTAATAATTCCCAAAAGGAAAAGATGGGTAGAGGACAAAAAGTTGAAAGAGAGAGAAGAGAAAAAGATGTTTAATATGCCTCCTACGTTATCCATAACATACGAAAGTATTAGCGTAATTTGATAAAGTCATTCATTCTGAATGCTACATAAAGAATATAAGCCAGATGATGGAATAGAGAGACTTAGGATGTAGAGAATCGGGACATAGAGAATACAATAGATGCCCTTTCTCATCTCGATTCTATTTAATAGATATATGTGACATCTCATATACATCCAGAAAGCTGTATGCCCTGAGAGAGGCTTGTACAGTTTGGGAAGGGATTTGAATTCATCGGAATAAGAGTCTACTTCAACCAATATGCCCTTAGGCACGGCTATACATAACATAGAAATAACACTTGGAAAAGGTGGACAATTAGCTAGAGCGGCAGGTGCTGTAGCAGAACTGATCGCAAAAGAAGATCGATCGGCCACATTAAGATTACCATCTGGAGAAGTTCGTTTAATATCTGAGAACTGCTCAGCAACAATTGGACAAGTGGGTAATATCAATGCAAAGAATAGAAGTTTCGGTAAAGCTGGAGCTAAACGTTGGTTGGGTAAGCGTTCTGAGGTAAGAGGAGTAGCTATGAACCCTGTAGACCATCCTCATGGAGGTGGGGAAGGAAGAACCCCAATTGGCAGAAAAAAACCCGTGACCCCCTGGGGCTATAGTGCGCTTGGAAAGAAAAGTCGGAAGAGGAATAGATACAGTGATGCTTCAATCCTTCGTCGACGTGAGTAAGAATGGTTGGATACCCATAAATAAAAAACAAAAAAAAGAGGGAATAAAGGTAATTGATCATGGCACGTTCACTGAAAAAAAATCCTTTTGTGGCTAATCATTTATTGAGGAAAATTAAAAATCTAAACATAAAGGAAGAAAAGAAGATAATAGTGACCTGGTCCCGGGCATCTGTCATTGTACCCGCAATGATCGGTCATACAATTGCTGTTCATAATGGGAGGGAACATTTACCTATTTATGTAACAGATCGTATGGTAGACCATAAATTGGGGGAATTTGCACCTACTTTACTTTTTCAGGGACATGCGAGAAACGATAAGAAATCTCGTCGTTAATTGAGAGATACTTGTCATTCATTGGGGAGGGTGAAGTCAATGGGAAATAATAGTTCAGGTCCAAAGATACGAGCTTTGGCAAGAAATATACGTATGTCTGCTCATAAAGCACGTAGAGTCATTAATCAAATTCGTGGTCGTTCATATGGACAAGCACTTATGATACTGGAACTGATGCCTTATGGGGCCTGTTATCCCATATCACAATTAATTCATTCTGCGGCGGCGAATGCAAATCACAATATGGGTTTGAACAAAGCCAATTTACTCGTCGGTAGAGTTGAAGTGAATGAGGGTGCTGTTTTCAAAAGGGTTCAACCTAGAGCTCAGGGACGTGGTTATCCAATACAGAAACCCACTTGTCATATAACTATTGTATTGGAAGAAATCTCCAGATCGAATGATCCGATTATGTCAATAGAATCCCGAGAAAGAGGATAGGTATGGCACAGAAAATAAATCCACTTGGTTTTAGACTGGGTGTAACCCAAAATGATCGTTCCCATTGGTTCGCACAACAAAGGAATTATTCCAAAGATCTCCGAGAAGATCAGAAAATACGTACTTGCATTGAAAACTATGTACGAACACATATGAAGAGCTCCTCAAATTATGGAGGAATTGCACGTGTAGAGATTAGCAGAAAGATCGATTTGATTCAGGTAAAAATCTATATTGGATTTCCCAACTTGTTGTTAATAGAAGGTAGGGGTCAAGGAATTGAAAAATTAAGAAACGATGTACTAAATATGCTCGATTCTGTGGACCGAAAACTTCACATTGCCATAGAAAAAGTTGCGAAACCCTATAGAAAACCTAATATTCTTGCGGAGTATATTGCCCTACAACTAGAGAATAGAGTTCCATTCAGAAAAACAATGAAGAAAGCTATTGAACTGGCTGAACGGGAAGATGTAGAAGGTATTCAGATCCAAATCGCAGGACGTCTCGACGGAAAGGAAATTGCCCGGGTCGAATGGGACAGGGGAGGTAGGGTTCCCCTACAGACAATTCGAGCTAGGATTGATTATTGTTATTATCCGGTTCAAACCATCTATGGAGTTTTAGGGATCAAAATTTGGATTTTAGAGGATTAGGAATAATTGGTCTTTTTCCTAATATGCCCGATCATGGATCATCAATTCTATCAGATCGAATAGAAATTAGATTTACCATTTTGGAACCGTGCTATGCTTAGTGTGCGACTCGTTGGAATCGAGCTTTTCATTCTTTTCCGGAGTTATGGAGAACTCGAAATAAGAACGGATTGGTCCCTGGTATAAAAAAACTAGAGACTAACTCATTGCTTCATATTGCCAAGATCCAATAACTATGGGTATATACACCTCGTAAAGACTTTCTTCCACGAAAGATAAAAATCTCATTTTTTTCTTTCGTGAAGCGAGAAAGGTGTTTGGTAATGCGGAAAAAGAAAAAAAAAAGGAGAAATGAAATCTTCTCCCAATATTGTATGGTTCATTAATTACTCTCCGAAAAGCAGTGTGATAAAGCATAAGAATCATCCTGACTCATTCAAGCAAGATTGAAGGGATTCAGTTTATGAAGGAGAAAGAGCTTCGGGTCGATGGAAACTAAGGAAATTGATTCCGTAACAGATGAAAAGAAAGCTCCATTGCGGAGGGAAGACCTGGGCATTTAGATAGAAGCTATGGAACGATGGAACCTATGACTGCATAAGATCATATAGGAATCTTAATCATTCATTGGATAGGATGGCGAAATAAACCGAAAACGAATTAATCTAATTGGAGTCTCTGAGTAAGTCGACCCCATGGAGCAAATACCGGAAGAGTCAATATTCGCCTGTGAAATTATTTCTTAAGAGTCTCATTGGATTGAAAGAAAGAGTTTTTCGTCCCGTAAATTAGATTCTATCTATGATATGCATAATGCGTAGATATAGACTCATTTATATATATAACTAATAACTAACTACATATTGTCCAATTTGACATAGATTCTTCACAAGGAGCCGGATGAGAAGAAACTTTCATGTCCGGTTCTGGATTAGAGATGGGATCAAAATACTATAAACCATCGACTATAACCCAAAAAGAACAAAATTTCGTAAACAACATAGGGGAAGAATGAAAGGAGTATCTTATCGCGGCAATCGTATTTGTTTCGGTAGATTCGCTCTTCAAGCACTTGAACCGGCTTGGATCACATCTGGGCAGATAGAAGCCGGACGAAGAACGATTACTCGTTATGCCCGTCGTGGCGGAAAAATATGGATACGTATATTTCCCGACAAACCTATTACAATGAGACCTGCGGAAACACGTATGGGTTCCGGGAAAGGATCTCCCGAATATTGGGTATCTGTCATCAGACCAGGTCGAATACTTTATGAAATGGGCGGAGTATCCGAAACCGTCGCTAGAGCAGCTGCTAGAATAGCTGCATACAAAATGCCTATACGTACTCAATTTGTTACTATTTAACGCATACAGAATGAAAGAGCTATTTCTGGTGGAAGAAGATTATTAGTTCGTAAGAACTCTTCCTTTTCTTCTCTTTTTTTTTTTTCATGTTATCCGCCGAGGTAACAAATATTTTGGAGGAAAAATGATTCAGTCTCAAACTTATTTGAATATAGCGGATAACAGTGGAGCCCGAAAAATAATGTGTATTCGAGTTCTAGGAGCAAGTAATCGTAAATGCGCTCATATAGGTGATGTTATCATTGCTATAATTAAAGAAGCAGTACCTAACATGCCCCTGGAAAAATCAGAAGTAGTTAGAGCCGTAGTTATACGCACCTGTAAAGAACTTGAACGTGACAATGGAATGATGATACGATCTGATGATAATGCAGCAGTTGTCATTGATCAGGAAGGAAATCCAAAAGGAACTCGAGTTTTTGGTCCGGTTGCTCAGGAATTGAGACAATTGAATTTCACGAAAATAGTTTCATTGGCTCCCGAAGTCTTATAAGTACTGATAGATCTTGTACAGATCTTCTACTGATAGTTCATCAAATGGTATATTGATCAATTCATTGCATCTCAGGCATATTCCTCGAAGAAAATAGAACATGCCTTTTATATCGAGACCAGGAATTCCTAAGAATTCGTTCGTCATGGGTAACGATACTATTGCCAATCTAATTACTTCTATAAGAAACGCCGACATGGTAGGAAAAGGAACGGTTCGAGTAACAGCTACTAATATTACCAAGAACATCGGAAGGATCCTTTTACGAGAAGGTTTTATAGAAGATGTTAGGGAACATCAGGAAGGCCAAAAATCTTTTTTGATATCGACTTCAAAATATCGGAGAAGGAAGGAAAGGACATATATAACCACGTTAAAGCGTACCAGCAAACCTGGTTCGAGGATTTATTCCAATTATCGAGAAATTCCAAAAGTTCTAGGTGGAATGGGGATCGTAATTCTTTCTACTTCACAAGGAATTTTGACGGATCGAGAAGCTCGACAGAAAAAAATTGGAGGAGAAATATTATGTTATGTCTGGTAATTTATCTCAATTTTGTCCAAAAATATTGATTCTGTAAGATATCCCCATGGTATGAAAAGTCGGAGCAAGTTTGGTTCGAGACACCATTCATCTTCTCATCTTCATCCAAGCACGTTAGTCCATTTTTTTTATCAAAAGAGGAGGAGATTCGATGAACAAACAGAATCTGATCCATGCGGAAGGTTTGGTTACTGAATCACTCCCCAACGGTATGTTTCGAGTTCTGACAGATAATGGATGTCAGATTCTGACTCATATTTCGGGTAGGATTCGACGTAATTCCGTACGAATACTACCAGGAGATAGGGTCAAGGTCGAATTAAGTGCTTATGATTTAAGCAAAGGACGTATAATATATAGACTTAGCAACAAATCTTCAAACGATTGAATCACCTTTTTAACATCTGATGGGGATCGAGAATCATAGATTCAATGGACTCTATTTCTTAGGGAACAAAATGTAATATGAGCAAATTGGAGGGTCACAAATATGAAAATTCGTGCTTCTATTCGTAGAATTTGTGGAAAATGTCGACCAATTCGTAGACGGAAACGAGTTATGATAATTTGTTCCAATCCGAGACATAAGCAAAAACAGGGGTAATCCTCCTCTATATCAATGAACGGATCTAGTAGTAAAATAGATTTCGATATGCATTTTTCGAACTGAACTCATAATGATTAATATGTCAAAAACTACAAGAAAAATTGGTTCACGTAGGAATGAACATCGAGTGCTCAAAGGAGTTATTTACGTTCAAGCAAGTTTTAACAATACCATTGTTACTGTTACAGATGTACGGGGACAAGTTTTTTCTTGGTCTTCTGCCGGTGCCTGTGGATTCAAAGGCACAAGGAGAGGTACACCATTTGCTGCCCAGACTGCAGCAGAAAATGTTATTCGTACATTAATGGATCGGGGTATGGAACGAGTAGAAGTTATGATAAGTGGTCCTGGTCGGGGGAGAGATACAGCATTACGAACCATTCGTAGAAGTGGCATACTATTAAGTTTTGTACGTGACGTAACCCCTATGCCACATAATGGATGTAGACCTCCCAAAAAGAGACGTGTGTAAGAATTGAATGAATTTCAAGAGAAAGAAATGATTTAATAATCTGATCAAATAATCTTGGTATGATTCGAGATGAAATCTCAGTCTCTATTCAGACACTACGATGGAAGTGCATCGAATCCAGAGCATACAGTAAGCGTCTTCATTATGGCCGTTTTGCTCTATCCCCGCTCCGCAAGGGTCGAGCCGATACAATAGGCATCGCAATGCGAAGAGCTTTACTTGGAGAAGTAGAAGGAACATGTATCACACGTGTTACATTGGAGAACATAAAACATGAATATTCCGCGATAATAGGTATTGAAGAATCGGTACATGACATTTTGATGAATTTAAAAGAAATTGTACTTAGAAGTGATTCGTACGGAATTCGAGAAGCTTCTATATATATCGTTGGACCTAGAAATGTAACTGCTCAAGATATCATATTACCACCTTCTGTGAAAATAATTGATACTACACAACATATAGCTAGACTTACTAAATCAATTACTTTTGATATAAGATTACGAATTGAAAAAAATCGCGGATATATTATACATAGTCCAAATAATTATCAGGACGGAATTTTTCCTATAGATGCTGTTTTTATGCCTGTTCGCGATGCGAATTATAGTATTCATTCCTATGGGAGCGGAAATGAAATACGAGAAGTCCTTTTCCTGGAAATATGGACGAATGGGGGGTTAACTCCTAGAGAGGCACTTTACGAAGCTTCTCGAAATTTGATCGACTTCTTTATTCCCTTCCTGCATGGAGAGGAACAGAACATCGATGGGATTAACAATAGAAAAGGGTCTTCTAATATGCCTCCTTTCCCCCTTTTGCACGTATTGACTGATACGGGGGAAACGAAAGAAAAAATAGCATTTCAACATATTTTCATTGACCAATTAGAGTTACCCCCCAGAACCTATAACTGCCTCAGAAGAGCCAATATACATACATTATTGGACCTCTTAAATTACAGTCGAGAAGATCTAATGAGAATGGAACACTTCGGCAAGGAATCTGTCGAACAGGTATTGGAAGTTCTACGAAAACGTTTTGCAATTGATCTACCCAGGAATTAGTTTCAGATTCATTAAATGGTTCCATTCCATCTCTTCATTCATTTCCTTTCCCCAAGTTCTTCTGTAGAGTCATGAAAATAATTTCATTTTGAATCTTTGACATATCTCTATTTCATGGAATATTCGAAAGAAATCTCTGACAATATGGGTAGGGTATATCTAGGGAGATATAATTTGTCTTAAAGCAACTACTCCCTAGATATATGAATAAAAAATGAAGATATTTTTCTATTCGACAGTTGGATCAAATTGGAAAAGACCTAAAGTTAAAGATTCATCAATAGGCAACGCTGCCCCAATACCTAACCAAAGGGCTACTGCAGTACCGATCAAGGATACTGTTGTAGCTACTGGACGACGAAATGGATTCTGAAATTGATTCACATTCTCTAGAAAAGGCACCGTCAATGATCCCGCGGGTACTGAGGCCATTAAAAGGACACCTAATAATTTGTTAGGTACTGTACGAAGTATTTGGAATACGGGGAAAAAATACCATTCGGGCAATATCTCCAAAGGAGTTGCAAATGGATTTGCTGGTTCACCAATCATTGATGGTTCTAGAACCGCTAAACCTATTGTACATGCAATAGTACCTAAAATTACTACTGGAAAAATATATAAAAGATCATTGGGCCAAGCGGGCTCTCCATAATAATTATGTCCCATACCTTTAGCTAATTTAGCCCTTAATACAGGATCATTCAGGTCAGGTTTCTTTGTTATTGGGATAAGTAGATCTCCATGGATCTATCCCCCGAAAGAACCGGACATGCCGATTTTTATCATCCGGCTCGAACAATAACTGGAAGAAGTATATATCACTTCTTTTTTCCCGTGATGGAAGACGGATTGGAAGAATAGGAACTAATAATGTTCATTATCATCCATCATTGGTAATTTTCTTATTCCAGTTAAATGCTCATTACCCAAGTAAGCTCACAAATTCGATCATGATCGATATGCTTTTTGGACCATCTTAGTCCTTGTAATTTGTTTTTATTATCGCGAATAGACCTCAAAAGTTTTTTCGCATACAAGGTATTGACTTGTTATTGATCCGGCCTCTCTCCTTCCTTAGATCCCTTCTTTCACTCCGATAGTTTTTTCCCGTCGAAATGGATGCAAGGAAAATGGATGCATTTTCACACTATGAAAAGGATAAGTAAAGTCATATGATCCAATTATTGATTATATGAAAATATTACCCCATTGACCGGATCTCACGGAGCCCTTCCTGATCCGGATTCGATCATAGAAATAATTCTCTTGGAACGGAAAAAACTGACCGATGCTTTTCCACCCAGGTGCTAAACTTCCTATTTCTGATAAGGAAATTGGGACAGAGACACATTTTCTCATAAATCTTTATGTGGTAGATCGGAGAAAGTATCTGCATGGCCTAATCAATAGTTCAAGTCACACACTCCCATAATCCATCTTCTCCGTCTGAGAATCTACTCCAATTATTTGTTTGTATTGGATTAATAATACTCCAAAATCGAAAGGAGAAATCCGAGGACCATATTTTCTATTTTCTATGGATATTTCCATTTTCTAATAAGAAATATTCCTGGCGATGAGATATTACCATCGTTACTCGGAACAATAAGTTATGAATAGTTATTTTGAATCTATTTTTCCTCTCTATAAAGGACCTGGAATACCCTGCTTACGGATCATTAGAAAATGCATTGGCATAAATACAGCAGTAAGAAGGGGTAATATGAAAGTGTGTAAACTATAAAAACGAGTCAAGGTAGATTGACCCACACTAACACTTCCGCGTAATAACTCTACCAAAGGAGATCCTATTACAGGAATAGCCTCGGGCACACCGGTCACAATTTTCACTGCCCAATAACCAATTTGATCCCAGGGCAAAGAATAACCAGTTACACCGAAAGATACGGTCAGCACACCCAAAATTACACCCGTGACCCAAGTTAATTCACGGGGTTGTTTGAATCCACCTGTGAGATAAACACGGAATACGTGCAGGATCATCATTAGAACCATCATACTTGCCGACCATCGATGGATTGATCGGATTAGCCAACCAAAGTTAACTTCGGTCATTAGGTATTGAACAGAAGCAAAAGCTTCTGTAACGGTTGGACGATAGTAAAAAGTCATAGCAGAACCAGTAGCTACTTGTACTAAAAAACAGGTAAGTGTGATCCCCCCTAGACAATAAAATATATTGACATGAGGAGGAACATATTTACTGGTGATATCATCCGCAATCGCCTGAATCTCGAGACGCTCTTCGAACCAATCATATACTTTATTGAGATAGGTAAACTAAAATTCCCCCTCTGAAAACCGTACATGAGAATTTCTCTTCATACGGCTTAAACAAGAACACACAAATGCTTTTGGACACGAATATCTAAATTGGGGGAAAAGAAAATATCGAGATACTTGATGGTTCGTTGCCTGACCGGCTGGGGAAATGAGGATGGTTCGAAACAATCCAGCATTTCTATTAGAAGACTTTATAGTGCCAAAATTTCAAATAGTGCCAAAATTTCAAGTCGGCTCATCCCTATGATAAATCACTATAGGCCCTTTGAACGATCTTTTACCCTATTCGTGTAATATAAGTTATCTATAAAAGAACTAATATAGACGATCGATAGGAATTATCTTGTCGAGATCTCAATAGATGAATCAATCCAAACCTCAGATTTAGATTATACCCCGATGATTTTCTCAAATCCCCAAAAGGTTTTCTGGGTAATAACCTTTTGATCTTCGCTCACTCAACGAAATATGCTAACTAAGAGAAATCAGATACTAACTATATCATTCTTTGGTCATAATCAGCATAATTATGAAGGGGAATAGATCCTTCAATTTATTATAGGAAATATATCTCTTTCAAATTCTTTATTGGAAGCCTGGTGACGAGGAAATGATAGGTACAAACCATAGTTCAGATCTTCCTGGAACATATCTATAATAGACCTCGTGCTTTAGAGATTCACTATTCTATCAATTAAATATCCAACGAGGTAGGATCATCTTGATGAAGATAACAGATCGGTCTTCTGTACTATAAATCTGGATCAATTTCAACAAGTCGCACACCCATATTCCAAAAATCCTTATAGAAAAGTAATTACACGATCAAACTATTGGAACAAGATAAGCTAAAAACTCAAAACCCCTATTTAGTCTGGGTTTGGATCCCTCAGTTCTTTTTTTTCTTCAAGAGCTCGCCGAACGGATTTTGGAGTTCCTCTAACCCCAACTAACCGGGATCCCATCCAATAAAACGGAAGAATTATAAATCTCCAAGATAATAGATAGGAATACTGCAAATAGAGCCATTGTAAAACCCATAAGAGGAGTAGTTCCCCATCCAGGAGCTACTTTACCATATTCCGAATTAAGCGGTTTTAAGGAACTTCCTACAAGGGTTGGTCTTGGCACGATTTTGGAAGTATCATCAATGGTCTGTGTAGCCATAGAAACTATTGCATTGGTTGAGATCTGTTAACTTTGTTATTATATCGTAAACATACCATGATATTGGGATCACCTAATAATGGAAACTGCAACCTTAGTCGCCATCTCCATATCTTGTTTACTTGTGAGCTTTACTGGTTATGCCCTATACACCGCCTTTGGGCAACCCTCTGAACAACTTAGGGATCCTTTTGAGGATCACGAGGACTAATAGAAAGAATGACCTTCCCCTATAGGGAAGGTCATTCTTTCTTTGATGGGAGAGAAAGAATGAGGATTTGGAGAAGCAAAATTATTTTCCCCCTTTAGTCCGAATTTTGGGTGGTTCTCGGAAGAAAATAGCGAAAAAGATTATCCCTAGGGTCGATACCAACAGGAATGTATAAACCAATGCTTCCATAGATTCGATCGTAATTTACAATTATGGAGATAGCTTTCGTACTAATATTGATTAGAGAAGAGATAGGAGCAATATCATACCACTTGTCTCTTAGTAGTTGGATCTCCCAATTTTTGGAATGCTCCAAATTCTATTCGAGCATCCAAATCCGGGTCGATACCAGCAAAAACATCTCTGAATAGGGTTCTAGCACCATGCCAAATGTGTCCAGAAAAGAAAAGGAGAGCAAATGTAGCATGTCCAAAAGTGAACCAACCCCTTGGACTAGTACGAAAAACACCATCGGATTTTAGAGTAGCACGATCTAATTCAAAAATTTCACCTAATTGAGCGCGTCTAGCATATTTTTTCACTATAGCAGGATCACCAAAACTAACCCTGTCAAGTCCACCACCATAGAACTCAACAGTTACACCTACTTGTTCAACACTATACTTTGATTCTGCCCTTCTAAAAGGAACATCGGCTTTCACAATTCCTTCTTTGTCTACCAGAACTACTGGAAATGTTTCGAAAAAGGTAGGCATACGACGTACAAAAAGTTCATTTCCCTCCTTATCTTTGAAGATAGGGTGTCCTAACCAACCAACAGCTATTCCATCTCCATTGTCCATTGCACCTGCTCTGAATAACCCCCCCTTAGCTGGATTATTACCAATGTAATCATAAAAAGCGAGTTTCTCGGGAATTTTTGACCAAGCTTCCGATAGGCTCAAATTTTCGGCCAGACCGGCACGAACCCGTCGATCTATTTCTTGTTGGAAGTATCCTTGATCCCACTGGTAACGAGTGGGACCAAATAATTCGACCGGAGTAGTTGCGGATCCATACCACATGGTTCCGGCAACAACGAAAGCTGCAAAAAAGACAGCAGCAATACTGCTGGATAGGACCGTTTCAATATTCCCCATGCGTAATCCTATATATAAACGTTGGGGAGGACGAACACTGAGATGGAATAGACCTGCTAATATACCCAATATACCTGCTGCAATATGATGAGAAGCTATTCCTCCCGGAACAAAAGGATCAAAACCTTCAGCTCCCCATGCTGGATCCACTGGTTGTATTTTTCCAGTTAGTCCATAAGGATCAGACACCCATATCCCAGGACCATACAAACCCGTTACATGAAACGCTCCAAATCCGAAACAAGCTACTCCTGAAAGGAATAAATGAATTCCAAATATTTTGGGCAAATCTAAACAAAGTTTTCCCGTACGTTCATCACAGAATAGTTCCAGATCCCAATATACCCAATGCCAGATAGCTGCCAAAAAGCACAGGCCAGAAAACATGATATGTGCCCCGGCCACACCTTCATAACTCCAAATACCAGGATTAATTACAGTTTCTCCGGTGATGCTCCATCCACTCCATGAATTCTTTATTCCCAAACGAGTCATAAAAGGTATAACGAACATACCTTGTCTCCACATTGGATCAAGAACAGGATCGGATGGATCAAAAACTGCTAATTCGTACAAAGCCATTGAACCGGCCCAACCAGCAACTAGAGCTGTATGCATTATATGTACAGCAATTAACCGGCCAGGATCATTCAATACGACGGTATGAACGCGATACCAAGGCAAACCCATGAAAACACCCCTTTATCGGAAAAAGTAGACACTATGTAACTTTCTCACATTGGATTGGAATAGATCATGCTATCGAGCTAGACCTCCGGATCATCTCGAAGGTGAACATCTATTAACTTGGACATTGCTAATGATGGAACAGGTTCGAAACAATTCTGTTCATACATAATAGCAGGGAGAAGCAAATAATACATAATAGCAGGGAGAAGCAAATAATACATAATAGCAGGGAGAAGCAAAGATATTTTATCGTTTGTATGTACCAATACACAATGTGGGGATTGGTCCCATTTATACAGAGAAAACGCATAAATACTTGTTCATTATTCCAGGAACCTGCGAAAAAAAGAGGAAACTAGATCTCCCTATTCATCCTTCTGTTCGTCCATGAACGATATCTCCTTTCCTTCCAATTTATGGATCAGGTGGGATATACTTTCTAATAAACACGTACCAGAAGTTCGTTTACATAGTAGTGATATTTTTCATTTCTCTTTTTATCTTTGGATTTCTATCGAACGATCCAGGACGTAATCCCGGACGTAAAGAATAGTCGAAAAAGTATCTAGCTTTTTCGTTCCGTAGAAAGATCCGGAATTATCCGTTTTCAGGATCAATAGTGACCGAACGGAGAGAGAGGGATTCGAACCCTCGGTACGGATGATCCGTACTACGGATTAGCAATCCGCCGCTTTGGTCCGCTCAGCCATCTCTCCAAAATGGAATGTAACAAAATGAATGGTGGAGTGAGGATGTATACCATAGCATGCATGTATTGTCGATACAATCCGTACATGCTACGGATTGTATCGACAATATATGCAATGAATATAGCAATTATTCAGACGGATGAAGGGCTTCGAACCTCCGAAAAAGTTCATACATATGTCAGGAAAAGTTCATACGTATGTCAGGATTCGAACCTCCGAACGGATTAGTCCATTTATTTCTATCTAGTTTCAAAACCTAGATATTGAAATACATTCATTAATAAGCTCTCTATCTATTTGATGTATTTTTGTAAATGTTACTCAACGCTATTGTAATGTTACTCAAGGCTATTGTAAAGATATTAGTTGTTCAAGGCTATTGTTTCCTAATTGAAACTACACAGATGGAGAAGGAGAAGAGAAAATAGAAGTGTGAAAAGTGATTGATCCCGACAACATTTTATTCATACATCCATCAAGTCGATGGTATCATAGGGGTGAAAGAAAACGAAATGAATCTAGAGGTTATTGCACAGCTCACTGTTCTGACTCTGATGGTTGTATCAGGTCCATTAGTAATTGTTTTATCAGCAGTTCGCAAAGGTAATCTATAATTACAATGAGCCATCTCCAGGAATGAAATACTATTTACCCAAGTATTGAATCTCCGGGGATGGAGATTCATGTAATGATGAAAACGAGGTAATTATTGATAGAAACTTTCAATGGAGGTTGATAACTCCTCATCTTCCTATTGGTTGGACAAAAGATCGATCCGTATGTTACAATCGGATCGTGGCGGGTATAGTTTAGTGGTAAAAGTGTGATTCGTTACATTATCAACTCGAATAGTTGAAGGATCTTTTACATGGATCTCTGATCCATCTAAAACTCTATTTCCAGATAGGTTAAAAACCTCCCCTATGAATACCATCCACGATGGAAGAGTTAATGTGTGACATAACTTCATATACTTTACGTTCCCATATTAGAGTATAGTGCTTCACTTCTTTCCATTAAAACAAATGCCCGTTGGTGTTCCAAAAGTTCCTTTCCGAGCCCCTGGAGATGAAGATGCAAATTGGGTGGACTTATACAACCGACTTTATCGAGAGAGATTACTTTTTTTGGCTCAGGATATCAATCACGAGATTGCAAATCAACTAATGGGTCTCATGGTATATTTGAGTGCAGAAGATGCAAATCAAGATATGTTCTCATTTCTTAACTGTCCCGGTGGATCAGTAATACCGGGAGTAGGTCTTTTTGATGTTATGCAAATAATAGTACCAGATGTACATACAATATGCATGGGGGTAGCTGCTTCAATGGGATCTTTCATCCTAATCGGAGGAGAAATTACAAAACGTATAGCATTACCTCACGCTAGGGTTATGATCCACCAACCTGCTAGTTCCTATTATGACGGACCGGCCGCAGATTTTCATAAGGAATCGCAACACGTAACGATGCTTCGTGATTACATAACAAAATGTTATATAGAAAGAACAGGTAACTCTGGAGAGGTCATTCAACGGGACCTGAACAGAGATGTTTTTATGTCAGCAACAGAAGCTCAAGCTTATGGCATTGTTGATGCCGTAGCGGAAGGTTGATGGAAGATCCTCTTTTTTTCTTTTTTTATTAACTGTAATTTTATCTCTTTGTTCCTAAAAAAAAAAGGGAAAGTTATTAATCACCCGATATGGTTAGGATCAATCTGAACCAATTGATTCCGCATACAATCCAGCCAGAATGCCCACTATTCAACAACTTATTAGAAATGCAAGACAGCCAATAGAGACTAGAAAAAAATCTCCTGCTCTTCGAGGATGTCCTCAGCGTAGAGGAGTATGTGCTAGGGTGTATGTGCGACTCGTTTGGATCAAAAGCTGAAACAGACTGGTAAATTCTTACAACGGAATAACAGAAGAATTTTCCCACTGTAACCAAGTACAGATCCATCATCTAACCTTACCGGGGATGAAATTTATGGTTTCCATTGGTGCAAATCCAATCACCTTTATGTGGGATGAAAAGCAATTCCTCATTGGTAGCGAATGGTCATCAATCCATTGAGCGGGGAAATCATGCAAATTTAAGAAGCATAAAGTTTATGCTCATATTGCTGCGAGAACGGAACAACAGGGTCAGCTACCTGGCCAACCCCAGAATTACATGTCGTTACTGTATGAATAGATCTTGTAATGAGAGTATTTATTACTTGATGATTCAAGAGTAGAGCTGGAGATGGTAAACCGTACAAGTTACCAATAACATACTTATTTCATATTTCGGAAATGAATAAGAAGCTCCGGCGTATGAAGAGGACCTTACCGTTGGAGAAAGAACCATAGAAACGATGAAACCCATGATTTTTTTCTCATTCTCAGTACGAGGTCCCAGTCCTTGCTTACCCGGAAGATGCCTATCCAAAGGGAATTATGGTTGGGAAGGTTGCAGTAGCAAAAGCCATTGGAACTTTTATTTTCTAAATAAGAAGAATCAGCGTTATTCTCAATGGACCAAACAAATGACTAACCGAGAAAAAGATTAGCGATTCATGAGAGTAAACTTCAATGACCAGAGTGAAACGTGGATATATAGCTCGAAAACGTCGGAAAAAGATTCTTGCATTTGTATCAGGCTCTCGAGGGGCCCATTCGAAACTTTTTCGAACTGCTAACCAACGGAAAGCTAGAGCCTTAGTTTCCGCTCACCGAGATAGAGGTAAACGCAAGAGAGATCTTCGTCGTTTGTGGATTACTCGGATCAATGCAGCAGCCCGTGCTAATGGAGTCTCTTATAACAGATTCATCCAATATTTGTATAAGAGGCAGTTGCTTCCAAATCGTAAAACACTTGCGCAAATAGCTGTATTAGATAGTAATTGCTTTTCTACCATCTTTAAGAACTTATCGTGTGATGAAATAGGTTAGATATAGATGAAAGAAATAGCTAGAGATGAAATGAATATAACAGATTCTCCCGGAGAATTCCCTCCGGGAAGGTAGAACCATTGAAATATTTTTCAATATTGGATTGGAAATGAACGAAACGAAAAGAATGAAATCCAATTTTTTTCCAAGAATGAAATCCTGTCAATTTTTTCGACAATAGACTAAAGATCTGCATCTTTATCGAACAGATATCCTAGCTCCGATTTAATTAAGAAGTAGATTTATTTCCCATTTCTATGGATCAAATTAGTTTTCATTATAAAGAAAAGGTAACAAAGATAGAATACGAGCTCGTTTAATAGCGTTAGTCATTAGACGTTGTTGTTTCGAGGTCAATCTATTAACTCGGCCGGATAATATTTTGCCTTGCTCGCTAATAAATCGACTAATTAGGCTCATATTTTTATAATCGATCCGATCTCCCGACCCAATTGGTGACAAATGTCTACGAATTGGTGTCAAATGTCTACGAAAAGATCGCTTGGGTTTTTCCATAGTTTGTTTCATGAACCTTTTGAATACTATTTATTCCAAATCTTTATAAAATATCGTTCCATTAAAGATCTTGTTGAAATACCATTTCTTTTTATATCTGTGATCTATTCTTATCCCTGGATAGGAGTAGTACGTTTAATCTCTTTTTTTTATCTCTCCGTGAATGGTATGCTTGTAACAATAGGGACAAAATTTCTTTAATTCCAATCGAATAGGTGTATTGCGTCGATTTTTCCGAGTCGTATATCTAGAAATTCCCGGGAATTTTTTATAAACACTATCTTGGGTACAACTAGTGCACTCCAAAGTAATTGTTACTCTTACATCTCCGCTCTTGGCCATAAACTTACTCTGGATATTGGGTCTACTTTGCTTTTCAATCTGAAAAAGAAAGAGGGAAAAAGGGATAGAAGTTGATAACCGGAGATCTCACGATGAAAGATTTGAAAGTAAAAAAATCCTTGATCAGGAGTTTTCAGTTGTACTTACAAAATTGAATGTGGAAAGAACCTTTGGATCTATATTTCTACTTTGATTCTACCCCCCCCATTCCATTCCCAAACTTGGATCTCTATTTTGGGCTAAATCAACTAATTTGTCCAAGCCAAGAGGTAGGAGAAGTAGATCCAACACAATTTTTTCCTTCGGTTTCAGGGGGAGGACAAAAATTAAAAAGAGATAGTAAAAGTCAGAGCATCTGGAAAAAAACGATTGATTTCTATCAATAGACCGGCTATCAAAATGAACCATGAAATAGCTAACACAGGTGCTGTGGAAAGATAGGTCTTTAGATCTTGCATTGTAAATTCTCCTTATCGATCATAATACGTAAGTAATTAAACCCAATAGTTATGAATTTCTTGTAGGGGAAACTCGTAACTTATGAATATATGTATAATGTGATCCGGGCTGGGTTCTTAAGAGAAATAAAGGTGTAAAAATGTGGGAAACAGATTTCAAATTCTATAAAATAACATTGTCTAATGATTAGAAGGGATGTAGCGCAGCTTGGTAGCGTGTTTGTTTTGGGTACAAAATGTCGCAGGTTCAAATCCTGTCATCCCTACCTATCCCTTCTTTTTTATGGAAAAAGAGAGGAACCAAAGATCATTTGATATCGATTCGAATGGAACATAAAATAATTGAATCGTATCAGATGCAAAAATTTTTGATACTCGTAGAGTATCAACGAAAGGTATTTTTCCTTCCCTTTATCTCCATATTTTGAGGAAGCGCTCTTAGTTCAGTTCGGTAGAACGTAGGTCTCCAAAACCTGATGCCGTAGGTTCAAATCCTACAGAGCGTGATTTTGTTCCTAGAAAATCCAACCCTCTAGATTATCGAGAATTCCGTTCCAACTGGAACAAGCAATGGAATCTGACCTCCCAGGAAAAATAGGAGGCCAAGCCAATGAAATGGGAAAATATTCCCGGATCAAATATCCAATTGATCACCACGTCGGTATTGTGAATATGCAGTTACGAATAATCCGGCCAAAGTTATAGGAATTAGACCTAACACAATTCCGGATGGCAAAGCCTCAATCATTTCGATTCAACGGAATAAGTAGGGATAATAGCTATCCTGGATAGTACCCTGAATTTGCTATAAATCTCAATGATCAGAAATTTATATAGAGAGAACCAACGAAATTATTGAAATTGAAATAGTGAACTGAGAGGGTTTCCCCTTCCTTCATTTCAAATAAGTTGTATCTTGCTCGAGCTAATGAATAGGACTAGGGTGAAAATTATGGAAGCCAATAACAAACCAAAATAACTAATTATAGTAGACGTGGAAGGACTGAATGAAATATGGTTTATACATATCTTCATGAGACAATTACCTAAATTTTTCTTTCCATAACCTTGAAATCAGAATACAAAAGATCAATTGTCCCAATTCGTACCAATTCAGGATCTTATATCTACTATAAGATATGTATGAACGAACATGGATGAGAGGAAATAAATCTATGGTTTCATTTTCTTCATTATGCTAGAAATCCCCACATCGATCGAGTAACTCATGAATAGCACCTGCGAACCCCTTCACAAATTGTCGAACGTAATCTTCTTACAGGGTGAATAAATTATCAATCAGTACGATTGGATCACCTGGCATTATCTTCTTTACCGGACCAGTAGCAGCTATCGGTCCAGAGACTGGACCGTAAGAAATCTCTTCTACAGACATAGTCAAAGTTTTGTTAATTTCACGTTTAGGTGTAAGAATATGAATATCCAGTTTGTCCTTTCATTTCTAGATCTTATTGATCCAATCATTCGATCCTCTAGATGGATTAGGTTTTTTCAATATTCATGAAATTGACTAGGTTCTATTGCATGCACTATCAACTCGGTTTTATCCAATGAGTAATACCTACTCGTTAATACAAGGTACTATATAATAAGTCCGTGGCATAATTCCATGTGCACCAGATACTATTGGAAGAGCGACATACATCTGCATAGCACCAATAATCCCCGTGCAATTTGAATTACTGAGATCATCTACGTGGACATAATGTCATGTCGGAATGAAAAAGCAAGGGGTAAAAGTATAATATTCTGGATGAGATAGTGATTGCCTTTGCTCCTGGCACTAATCCTCTTTTTCGGTTCTACAACCACCTGTAGAAGCTAATTCCGATCGAAAATTTCCATGGTCTATGCAATTGTTACAACATTTATCGAGGGGTTCCCTCGGAACATGCAATATTCTCTTTTTTCTGTTGGGATTCAGTTGACCAAACAGAGATGGAATAACTGGCAGGAACAGAATCATTCTATCCCGTTCCTTCTCGATACTCATCAAAATTGTATTGCTGTGTCGGAAGAAGGCTAGCTATACTGGTCCAGTAGACTTCAAAGATACCCTTGGTATAACATTGACAATCGAACAAGGATTGGAGAAGATATCAGTAGTTTTCCATTTCCTGATCTCTATCTTTCATGGGATCAATTCCCCCTTGACTGACTTTACAATAATATATGGAGCTGAGCATGTCTGGGAATACAGGAGAACGCTCCTTTGCTGACATTATTACTAGTATTAGATACTGGGTTATCCATAGCATTACTATACCTTCTCTATTCATTGCAGGTTGGTTATTTGTCAGCACGGGTTTGGCTTATGATGTGTTCGGGAGCCCCCGGCCGAATGAGTATTTCACAGAAAGCCGACAAGAGGTTCCATTAGTAACTGGCCGTTTCGATCCGTTAGAGCAACTCGATGAATTTACTAGATCTTTTTAGGAGGCACTAATGACTATAGATAGAACTTATCCGATTTTTACAGTTAGATGGTTGGCCGTTCACGGGCTAGCTGTCCCTACAGTTTTTTTCTTGGGATCAATATCGGCAATGCAGTTCATCCAGCGATAAACTCTATCTAAAGAAAGTATGTAGATATGACACAATCAAACCCGAACAAACAAAATGTTGAATTGAATCGTACCAGCCTCTACTGGGGGTTGCTACTCATTTTTGTACTTGCTGTTCTATTCTCTAATTATTTTTTCAATTAGGAACAATGAGAATCTTCTCACTCCATTCGGAAAGATCCAATACTCATAATTATATATGCTATTACTGTTTATGTCTCGAGCATGACCACTTAAGAAAATGTTAAAGGGAGTAAGATAAATGGCCGATACCACTGGAAGGATCCCTCTTTGGTTGATAGGTACTGTAACTGGTATTATCGTGATTGGTCTACTGGGTATCTTTTTCTATGGTTCATATTCCGGATTAGGGTCATCCCTATAGTAAGGGAAATGCCCTTACTATAGGGCTATCGAAAGTGAAAAATTGATAAAGCCTTACCCTTCAATGAAGGGTAAGGCTTTATCAAAATCTATTTTTCTGTCATTTACTTCATTCAATGCCTTTTAGTCAAGTGATGAGCCAATTTATTCTTCCGCTATATGATCAAATATATGATAAAAAAATTGGATAGATCCAATTTCAATCTCTGTCGAAGTAACAATAGAGAAACGGAAAATATTAATTACTAAATATTTGCTAATTTCTCTGATAGAAAATTATGTGAACTTTCCGTCAAAACCCAAACTATAAAATATTAATAAAATATCAATGTGTGGATAGAATCTTTTCTTCTATTATTTTGGCTTACAAAATAAAAGAGGAGGACAAACACCTTTTATTCATTTTCTCTAATTAGGAACGAACCCTATCAAAAGTTTTATAGGGTTGTTTTGCTTAATGAGTGATATTGCCCCTTATTTGTCTGCTCTTCCTTCTTTATTAATTTTGAAATTCCTCAGTATAAGGAATTGACGAACAAGACAGGATCGAAGACCCAATTAGTTCCTCTTATTTCGATGAGAAACCAGATAATTTCTCCGAATTTTTTCCAGAAGGAATAATCGGATAGGATAAAGAATGGGATCAGAGAAAATAGGAATCTTCTTCAAGATGGCTTAGTTATTCTCCTCATCTCTCCTCCCTGCGATCTATCTATTTTCTGGATTGTTTCTTTTGAACATGGGCAAGGAAAGGAGGGAATGGCATGTATATAGTACACGATATAGCATAGCATATGGGGATCGTTCGACAAGTTGATCTGTTCCAGTGCTTATTGAGTCACTCCCTATTCAAAATGTAAATATATCTACATGAACATTTTCCTAAGAATATATAAGGAAGAAGTAGGATAAAAGGCTCTCCATCTACGAAGGGGTATTCATTTTTGATCCAATCAGTCAACTTCATGTTAAAAAACCTATAGACCTAAAAATTCATCTCGGCCAATTGAACTTTCTCAAATTGTTTCTTCTTAAGTACCAAAAATATCTGTGCTAAAATGACAGATGCAAAGAATAATAAAAGACCTTTAACACGTAATGGATCTTGAAGTACTATCTCTGCATCTCCTTGACCAAATCCACCCACATTAGGGTTATTCGTTAATGGCTGATCGGCCTTGATCAATTCGCCTTCTGAAACAAGAATTTCCGGTCCCGGAGGTACAATGTCAACCACTTGTCCACCGTTTGATGTATTCTCGATAGTTATCTCATATCCACCCTTTTCTTTACGTAAAATTTTGCTCACTCTTCCTGTTGCTGAAGCGCTATAGACCGTATTGTTGCTTTTACTCCCGTCAGGATAAATTTGTCCTCTTCCTCTATTACCACCCACATATATGGGGTATTTCAGGAAGTGAGCTTCTTTATCAGTAGCAGGATCTGGTGAAAGGATGGGGAACACAATTTCACTATATTTTTGACCAGGAACAGGACCTATTACAATAATGTTTTTTTGATTGGGACGATAGTTCTGAAAATAAAGATTACCCATCTTTTCTCTAATCTCAGGAGAAATACGATCCGGAGGGGCTAATTCAAAGCCTTCGGGTAAAATTAGAACAGCTCCTACATTGAAACCCCCCTTCTTACCATTAGCAAGAACTTGTTTCATTTGCGTATCATAGGGGATCTTAACAACTGCTTCAAATACGGTATTGGGAAGAACGGACTGCGGAACCTCAAGATCTACAGGTTTTTTGGCCAAGTGACAATTGGCACATACAATACGTCCAGTTGCTTCTCGGGGATTTTCATAACCCTGCTGTGCAAAAATGGGATATGCATTCGAAATGGATGTCCGAGTTATGATATGTATCATGACCAGGACGGAAATTAACCAAGTCATCTTTTTCGTCCAGCCATAATTATTTCTATTTTGCATGGTTCAATTATTGGTTCCAAATCATTTTTTGGGTGAGAGTAGGTAGCTATCATAGTTACCTGTCAAAAATTCTGCTACTATATTGATTGAACCAAACCTAAAAGTAATAAATTGTAAGTCTCGCACCAAGGAGAAGACTGAGGGGGAGGAATAGCTAATTTCTGAACACGGAAAACACACTTTATTATTCTGTTTCAATTGTTGTCAATCAGAAAAAAACCTATTTTTTACTCATTCATCGAATGATAAATTACTACAAGTGAAGGAGATATACGATTTAAACGACGAAAGATCCAATATTTCAGAATCGTATCTGAGATGACTGGAAAAGTTGAAACAAGACCAGATATTATTCGTTCGTTATGGGCAAATCCATAATTTTCGGAGATCGAATCGATGATCATTTCCCAACCATGGGGCGAATGAAACCCAATACATAGATCGGTTGCTAAAAGAATAGAAAAAGCTTTCATTGTATCGCTCAGACTATAGAAGAATTCTTGGATCCAAGAATTTATAATGGCAAGTTTATTCTTACCCAGAATGAGATAAGCACTTATAGAAGCAAAACTTATTAGATTTGTTAATAAATCTGAGATTATCTGGATACAATCTTCATTGTACATTTCGACCAATTGTATCGTTTCTTTTTTCATCTCTATACGAAGAAGATCTTGTGAATGTGTTCCTGAAGAATCTTCCACCATTCTTTCTAACAGGAATAGTTCTTCTATTTTCTCAAATCTTCCCAGAGCATTTTCTTTCTGGAGATAATCAAAAATTTTCTGAGATTGACCAGTATTCCACCAATTTGTAATCCAAGGCTCCAACCCTTTCCGTAATGAAATAGTAATTACCCAGGGCAGTACTACTAAACATGCGAGATATCGTAGGGAAGCTGATGCTTTATATTCGGACACTTCCAATTCGTGAATCGCTAACAAACCTGATTCACTCGTCAGTTCTGTCCGAAATCTAGACAAAGTACGAGTGATAGAATGAGGTATGGGACCCATAGATTGATCTATTGCGTAATTGTTTGACTCCGAGAAAAAATATCCTCGGATAAAAAAAGGTTCGCTCCAAATGAGCGAGACGGAGCATAAGGAGGAAATCGTTCCCAGATATCCGATCATTCCAGATCGTTTCTATCTGGACCAATTATCTATTTTTTTTTTCCATTCCATCTGACTCTTTTTTATAAGAATAACTTGAAGTAAAATAAGTGTTATTCATTCCCAAGATCCTTTTCATTCTGATCACTGGATCGATCCTTTATGAATACGAATCTTTCCCCAGTTATTTCCAAAGATGACAAATGCTCTTGAAAAAGAAAAAAAAAATGACGAAATCATATAAGAATTAATTGGATCGTGATGAAGAATCGGGATGAGATAAAAAATGTTCTAGTTTTAGGAAAACCGGACTACTATATCTAGTAATTGTTCTTTCTGATACCTAATATCCATCTACTTACTCTATAAGCTCGGCCTCTCTAGGATAGGATAGGAAATGATATGGCATGTTTGTTCGGGAACTACCAACCAAAAGAATCTCGATCTGATTCATTCTATAAGTATCATTTAGTTAGTAGAAATTAACTGCATGATCTTTTTCCCGGACAAATACCAGTTCTATCGTAACTTATCGCTCTTCCTATATTACCTCTTCCTATACTATTTCATAAAAATAGTATATTGTTCATATCCTATATCGTTCCATTTGCATACAATTATCTTTCAATATTTATTGAAATTTATATGAAAAAAAAAATATATATAATATATATATATTTTTTTTTTTCAATTTCCTGATTGGATATTGATTCATGTTCCTTGATCCGATCCATATGAAAATGTCGAGGATAAAAAACTCCCCGGTTCATTTCAAAACCCTTCAATGGATACACGCAAGAAACGGGCTGATTCGGCAGCTTTCTGTTCGATCTCCCTTAAGTTCAAATTATCACCAATACGAGTTAAAGGAATGTCTTGTCGGCCCTTTATTTCCATATAAAGAACACGACGAGGGGAAATACCTTCTTTAACTTCCATTTTTATCATCTGAATATCCTTCATAAGAAATTGTAGGAAAATACGACGATTTCTTCCGGGAAATCCCCAACGAAAAAGACATACAATTCCTTTTCTTTTGTCGAACTTATTATAGCCACTACCCACATCGAACAAAATTGTGCACCACAGATAAGAGCTAATGAACAGACCTGCAATACCATAAAAACACATTACAATTCCTTGTGGAACAAAGAGTATTTGCTGAGATGACAATAGGGGTATCAGGTTATCACCAAAGTAACTCGAAATCCCGACCAGGAAAAATCCTAGTGAACCCAGAAAGAGGATACAAGCCCAAAAGAAATTACTTATTTTTCGAGACCCTGTTATAGGTTCTATCCAGAGCCATTTGGATCGACGATTCATAAAAAATTTTGTTCAATTTCATCCTATTGAAGTTGAGGGAATGACCAAGTTTTTCATTCTTTGGTTCCCAAACTCTTATGAACTAGCTATCTATATACATAGCTAACATTTCAGTCAAGTCAGCCAAGTTTCTCTTCTTGTCCATTCTTACCGTTTATTTCAAATCGGTCCTTAATTTCTCAATTTGAAAAACAACACTGGATCAGTGGAGTATAAATATCTCCAAGAATAGATATGTATACCATATTAAAAAATATAACCGACCATATTAACATATTGATAAATATCTATCTATTGACACATACATATATTTTAGATGTATATGTATATGGATATTAATGGATATATAATTGTAAGATTTATCCATATTCATATATGAATATGGATAAATAAATATGGATATTTATACCTATTTTGTGTCTATAAGGGTTCTATCTCATATCATCTGAAATAGATATAGATATCCTTTCTGTTCTGCTGCAATTGAAAGATCCGAACCCATTTCTTGAATCTTATTTTATCAGATTCATAAAATCTCGTCATTCTGAATATACAGATGAGAAAAAACCATTGTAATTGCCGGAAGTAATAAGCCAACTAAAGGCACGAAAATAGAGGGTAGGCTAGAAATTATCATAGAACGAGTACCTTAGTTAATAAATGAAATGTTTATCCATATTACAAGGAATGATTATAAGATCAAATAAGTGATGGGACCAAATGAGCAGTCCTATTCGTCCTTCTTCATAGCATACATGTACACAAATGTTTTTATTTTCCCTATCTCTTCCAAAAATCCCGAAAAATCATTTCAAGTTGGATCCAAAATTGTTTTTTAATAAGATCCCGAGTTCAACAATGAAGATATTCTCTATTAGAATATAGATATATTCATTACATCACTTATTCATACTATATAATAAAATAGTGGAAGAACATGAATCCTGACCAAATTTTATCTTATTTCAGAGAGTGAAAAATTGGCTATATTTATTGTTAGTATAGGATCGATAATCAAAAATTGTTGGTAAGAAAGGAGTGAAAAGCAATTCTCTTCGAGAAATCATTCTTTCACCTCGATAAGAAACTGTATCACTTTCACTTTCGTTACAAGGAACTCGATTTGATCCTTTTTCGTTATAAGGAATAAAACTAAACGTTCATTTGTTTCTACGAGGAAGACCGTAAAGCCGAAATAGTTCACTCAGAACACCTTTTAAGAGATTACGTGGAACAATCAGATCAAACAAACCATGATCAAATAAATTTTCAGTCACCTGAAAATCTTCCACTTTCTGACCTAATGTCTGTTCGATTACTCTTTTACCTGCAAATGCGATGTACGCTTTAGGTTCGGCAATAATGATATCTCCCAACATGCCAAAACTAGCAGTCACTCCACCGGTTGTCGGAGACGTCAAAATCGATAAATATAACAATTTTTTCTCCTTCTGATGAATATATAACGCAGAAGCTATTTTAGCCATTTGCATTAAACTAAAACTTCCTTCTTGCATGCGTGCTCCTCCGGAAGCACATACCATAATGACTGGAAGAGATTCCTCGGTAGCGCGCTCGATCAGACGGGTTATTTTCTCACCTACTACAGATCCCATACTACCTCCCATGAACTTAAAATCCATAACTCCGAGTGCGATAGGAATACCATTTAATTGACCTATGCCTGTTTGAATAGCATCAGTTAAACCTGTATCTATTTGACAGGAAGTGATATGATCCTTATAAGGTTCATCCTCAGAATTAAGAGGATCAGAATTAGAAGGTTCATCCTCAGAATGAAGTTGAAGAACATCTAGAGTGTGCATGTCTTCATCCATAGGACGCCAAGTGCCACGATCAATTAGAAGTTCGATTCTATCTGAACTATTCATTTGCAGATAATATCCACATTCTTCACAAACACTTTTATTCTCTCTCAAGAATCTGATATAGAGCAAGCTCTCGCAATTGTCGCATTGAACCCATAATTTATTAATTTTCACGTAATCAATACTTAGATTATTTTTCTTCTCCGTTTCATTGACATCGTTACTATCCCCTTCGACCGAATCTTTTTCTTTTAGTAATCCAGTTAGTTTACGTCTGTCTTCAAACCATTCCTTTATAGACATATAATTTTCCGTATAAAGGTGAAGATTGTTACTTTTTCTATCTTATTTTGTATGAAAAGAAGTCGTATAAATAAAATTATTAGAATTCTTAATCAATAGTGGAATGAATCATTAATAGATCATCTCCATTCATTTAGGAATCCAAAGTATCGATCTAGGATTATGATAGAACCCTTTATTCTTTTATAAAGAAAGATTCTCTCCTATACCGCGATGAAAAGTAATTTTCATCCCAAATACAAAATATTTTGGGCTAGAAGGGATTTGAACCCTTGACCTCAAGGTCCGGAACCATGAGCTCTGATCCACTGAGCTACCAACCCTATCGTATCGACTGATCCATAAGATAAATTGAAAGGATGAATAGGATTCGTTATCTTTTCATCGACTCACTCTGTTTTATATATTTTACCTCGGAAATATCAATATCTATCTATCTATATATATCTACCTATATAGATATATATAGATAGATAGATATTGATATTTGCAAATCCCAGATCTTCGTTCACGATTTGGCTTAATCTTTGTGGTAGTGGTTAAAGATTGGGCCGAGTGCAATTGGTAGAACGAAAGTAACTGAGTTACAAGTAATCAATCGTCTCAAATTCAAATTTAATCTCCTTCCATACTTCACAAGCAGCGGCTAGCTCAGGACTCCATTTAGCAGCTTCACGGATCACTTCATTACCTTCACGAGCAAGATCACGTCCTTCATTACGAGCTTGTACACAAGCTTCTACAGCAACCCGATTAGCTACTGCACCAGGTGCATTTCCCCAAGGGTGTCCCAAAGTTCCCCCACCAAACTGTAGTACGGAATCATCTCCAAAGATCTCGGTCAGAGCAGGCATATGCCAAACGTGAATACCTCCTGAAGCTACGGGCAGGACACCTGGCATAGATACCCAATCTTGAGTGAAGTAAATACCACGACTTCGATCTTTTTCAATAAAATCATCACGCAGTAGATCAACAAACCCTAAAGTGACGTCTCGTTCCCCTTCAAGTTTACCTACTACAGTACCGGCGTGAATATGATCTCCACCGGACATACGCAATGCTTTAGCCAGTACACGGAAATGCATACCATGATTTCTTTGTCTGTCAATAACTGCATGCATCGCGCGGTGAATGTGAAGAAGTAGGCCATTGTCTCGGCAATAATGAGCCAAACTAGTATTTGCAGTAAAACCCCCCGTCAGATAGTCATGCATGACGATAGGAACTCCTAATTCTCTTGCAAATATTGCCCTTTTCATCATTTCTTCACATGTACCTGCAGTAGCATTCAAGTAATGTCCTTTAATTTCACCCGTCTCAGCCTGAGCCTTATTAAGTGCTTCCGCACAAAAGACAAAACGATCTCTCCAGCGCATGAATGGTTGGGAATTTACGTTCTCATCATCCTTGGTAAAATCGAGTCCACCACGGAGACATTCGTAAACTGCTCTACCATAGTTCTTAGCTGATAGACCCAATTTTGGTTTAATAGTACATCCCAACAAAGGACGACCATATTTGTTCAATTTATCTCTTTCAACTTGGATACCATGAGGTGGACCTTGAAAAGTTTTGGAATAAGAAGGGGGAATCCGCAAATCTTCCAAACGTAGAGCCCGTAGGGCCTTGAATCCAAATACATTACCTACAATGGAAGTGAACAAGTTAGTAACAGAACCTTCTTCGAAAAGGTCTAAGGGGTAAGCTACATAGGCAATAAATTGACTTTCTTCTCCAGGAACGGGCTCGATGTCATAGCATCGCCCCTTGTAACGATCAAGACTGGTAAGTCCATCGGTCCAAACAGTGGTCCATGTACCGGTGGAAGATTCAGCAGCTACTGCTGCTCCCGCTTCCTCGGGCGGCACCCCAGGTTGAGGGGTTACTCGGAATGCCGCCAAGATATCCGTATCTTTGGTCTGATATTCAGGAGTATAATAAGTTAATCTATAATCTTTAACACCAGCTTTGAATCCGACACTAGCTTTAGTCTCTGTTTTTGGTGACATAAGTCAGTCCCTCCTTTATTAAAAATGATTTATCGCAAGGACGAGGTCTGCTCGACATGGATCGAACGTAAACAAGCAATTTTCACAGAAATATTCTACAAAACAGTCGCCTGTTATTGGACAATAAGATCTGCTAAATACACTCTCATTGTATAATGTTCTTTATGTATGACGCAACCCAATTTTGGCTATTTAAGTTCTTCCTCCATGGATTGACCCGAGCACCTTTCAGCTGTTAAACTAGTCGACATTAATGCATTTAAGGAACCCAATCGACCTTTGACCATAATGGTGCGAATTGTCCATATGAAAAGAAATATACAATAGGGAACAGATGTGCGTACGAAGAGAAGAGATAACGACGAGAGAAAGGTCATGAATAGCGTTCAAGTTTCAAATTTAACAGATGATCTCGACATAATGGTGAAGTATTTTCGGTTTTAGTTATGGAGAAATTGGTTCTAGTTATAGATGAATTGAACACTTCTGCATGATCCTTATCCATATCCATCTACCTACTTCATTAAATATGAATGAATTCGAACTTTTAAATAAAGTAAGCTATTACTAAGGTGGTAACTCTCATTCATTATTGACTGATCTCATCGACCCGATACGGAACATTTTTTTTTTTTTTCTTTTTATTGATGATATTGGAAAAATCATATTTATATATATATATATATATATTCTTCATGGAAATTCTTTCCATTTTTGTATGAGAACCAATCCTCTTGTTCTCGGGGTTTCCGCACTTGTAGAAAAAAATGTGGGACGTATTGCTCAAATCATTGGTCCAGTACTGGATGTCTCTTTTCCTCCAGGTAATATGCCTTATATTTACAATTCATTAATAGTTAAGGGTCAAGGTACAGCCGGTCAGGAAATTCAGGTTACTTGTGAGGTACAACAATTATTAGGAAATAATAAGGTCAGAGCTGTAGCTATGAGTGCTACAGATGGTTTGACGAGAGGAATGAGAGTGATTGACACGGGGGCTCCTCTGAGTGTTCCAGTTGGTGGAGCTACTCTTGGACGAATTTTCAATGTTCTTGGAGAACCTGTTGATAATTTGGGTCCTGTAGATGCTCGCACAACATCTCCTATTCATAGATCTGCTCCCGCCTTTACACAGTTGGATACAAAATTATCCATCTTCGAAACAGGCATTAAAGTAGTAGATCTTTTGGCTCCTTACCGCCGTGGGGGAAAAATCGGTTTATTCGGAGGAGCTGGAGTGGGTAAAACAGTACTCATTATGGAGTTGATCAACAACATTGCTAAGGCTCATGGAGGGGTATCTGTATTTGGCGGAGTAGGAGAACGTACCCGCGAAGGGAATGATCTTTACATGGAAATGAAAGAATCGGGAGTAATTAATGAACAAAAAATATCAGAATCAAAAGTGGCTCTGGTCTATGGTCAAATGAATGAACCACCAGGAGCTCGTATGAGAGTTGGTTTAACTGCTCTAACCATGGCCGAATATTTCCGAGATGCCAATGAGCAAGACGTATTATTATTTATAGATAACATCTTCCGCTTTGTCCAAGCGGGATCAGAGGTATCCGCGTTATTAGGCAGAATGCCTTCCGCCGTGGGTTATCAGCCAACCCTTGGCACGGAAATGGGTTCTTTGCAAGAGAGAATTACTTCCACAAAAAAGGGATCCATAACCTCGATTCAAGCAGTTTATGTACCTGCTGACGACTTGACCGACCCTGCTCCTGCTACAACATTTGCACATTTAGATGCTACTACCGTACCATCGAGAGGATTAGCTGCCAAAGGTATCTATCCAGCAGTGGATCCTTTAGATTCAACATCGACTATGCTCCAACCTTGGATCGTAGGCGAAGAACATTACGAAACTGCACAAGGGGTTAAGCAAACTTTACAACGTTATAAGGAACTTCAAGACATTATAGCCATTCCTGGACTGGACGAATTATCGGAAGAAGATCGTTTAATCGTAGCAAGAGCAAGAAAAATTGAACGTTTCCTATCACAACCCTTTTTTGTAGCAGAGGTATTCACAGGTTCTCCGGGCAAATATGTTGGTCTCATGGAAACAATTAAAGGGTTTCAAATGATCCTTTCCGGAGAATTAGATGGTCTTACCGAACAGTCTTTTTATTTGGTGGGTAACATTGATGAAGCTACCGCAAAGGCTATAAACTAACTCCAAAATGGAAAGTGAATTCTGAAAATGACCCTAAATCTTCGTGTACTGTCTCCTAATCGAGTCGTTTGGGATTCAGAAGTGAAAGAAATAATTCTATCTACTAATAGTGGTCAAATTGGCGTATTACCTAACCATGCTTCACTTGTGGCAGCTGTAGATATAGGAGTTATGAAAATACGTCTCAATGGGCAGTGGTCGACTATGGCTTTGATGGGCGGTTTCGCCAAGATAGACAATGATAGAATTACCATATTGGTAAATAATGCAGAGAGAGATGTTGACATCAATCTCCAAGAGGCCCAGGAAACTTTTCAAAAAGCTAAAGATGACTTAGCTCGAGCCGAAGGTAAAAGACAAGCAATTGAGGCTGATGTAGCTCTAAAAAGAGCTAGAACACGATTAGAGGCTATCAGTGCTAGCCTTCCCGTCTCTAATTAAACATTTCCTATAATGATCTTAAAATGGATTAAATGTTCCGTCTCAATCCAAACGAGTGGAGTGAAACTTATTAGATGCCATCGACTCTTCAATGGTATCTAATAAGTTTACCTACTATTGGATTTGAACCAATGACTCTCGCCGTATGAAAGCGATACTCTAACCACTGAGTTAAGTGGGTCATTTATTCTCATAGGTAGAGTTGAACTTATAAACGATTCTAAATCGAATTGAACGTATAGACAATGTGTCCCTGGCACTGATCGAACTTATTAGAACGTATTGGATCATAGTATCGGATCATGAAATATCTACCTTGACAGAAAGTGATCCATCTGGTTAGTATAGTAATGTATCATCAAGATTGGCAAGGAAGGGCTATAGCTCAGCAAGGTAGAGCACCTCGTTTACACGTGCGCCAATGGTTTTCGAGAGAGTTTATCGATTCGTCCGATCCACGAAATAGATTCTATGTGAAATAGTCTTACTCTATCAATTTGTTTCTCTGGGGAACAATAGCATGACAAAGATTAAGTTCGATCCGATTCGAATTACGAATCTAATTGATATGGTCAATCCCAGCTCCGTTCAATGCCAGGCATAATGAGTATAATACGGGGACCTCAAAATAGATTCTTTTCGCTCTATGAACTTTTAGGTGTATGAAGTGTCATATTTTACTTTTGGAGCGATAGAGGAGACTCTATTTGAGTCAATCTATGCCCGAGCAAGGCAGACCTACGTCAAGGAAACCTTTTGAATAACTTTGGGATTGCTTCCGAAGGGTAATAATTTGGAGCACACGGAGCCATATTAGTATCTTCCTGGAAAGAGGAGAATGGCAGACTAACCGATCTTTCCATCAGTTAATGAAAGAGCCCAATGCAAGAAAATGCATGTTGGGTTCTTGGAACAGCTCAAATTATTTTGATAATAAGAATTTTGATCTGTTCTACCGAGAAGGTCTACGGTTCGAGCCCGTATAGCCCTATACATTCCACTAAGTGATACTATTTAGATATATATATATCCCCTCATAGTCCCTATGACTTGGCTCTGAATGAAGAGTTTTTCGGATCATATAAACTATTCTCATGTCCTTATCGAGATCGATGGCTGGGAACGTTAGAACAGGGCAGGCAGATTATTATTCCTCATCAGATCGAGATTGATCCTATACCAGATGATCGCACCTGTAAACAAACCTTTGTAACAAAAAAAAGGGGGGGGGGGGGGAGAAAATAAGTTAAGTAACGACTGACATTATAATATCCAATCATCATCCATTACATTATTGGGAGTTACTAATCCACTTCCGATAGACCCAAGGTTCTATTGATCCCAGTCTATTGGATCTTGGCCTTCGTTCGAATAGTAAGTAAGTAATTAGGATCGATCATTGGAATATTATAAATAAGGTGTAGGGGATTCCTAGCCAGTATGATGAATTGCTTCCTCCTTTCCTTTTATTTTCAAGGGAATCTATAACAAGGGGATCTATAGAAAGAAGTATCTGTCCGATCCAATCTGTCTAATCTGTCCAATCCAAATAGTTTGGATCGTAGAAGCGGATAATTTGTCACGATATTTTATATATTGTATCACATTTCTTTTTTTGTTCATTTTTATTACTAGCTCTTCGATAAACTCGGGAGTTCTCTCGAATATCATATGTTTCAAGCAATCCATGATTCAGTCAAAGTATCGATCGTACATGTGGCGTTTTAGCTCCATCCAAACGCAACGCATTCCGTTGAGGTTGAACAAAGTGCTCTTCCATCCGTTCAATCGAGAATCCCGGCTGTATCTATCCCTTTGCTAAAGATCGGGGCGAAGATCTTTATCAACTAGGATTATCTACAATATATTATGTGCGGTAAATCAAATCTATTTTTCATTTTTAACCATAAAAATAGATCTCTACACAATAGATCTGTCCAAAATCATGTTATATCGTTCGTTATGAGCCCGGGTTCATAACGAACTTATACGTGAAAGATTTGATACGTTACACGGATGACGCCTACCAATCTTGTTCCGATTAACCTGCATCAAACTTTCTTTCAAATTAACTGAAAGACAACAGATTTGTATTTCATTCATCAAACGGAACCGATTGCATGCATATTTGTAATATGCGGGTATAGTTTAGTGGTAAAAGTGTGATTCGTTATACATTATCAACTCGAATAGTTGAAGGATCTTTTACATGGATCTCTGATCCATTCAAAGCTCTATTTCCAGATAGGTTAAGAACCAATAAAATCTCTCCAAGATGGAAAAGTCCATGTATACTTTATGTTCCCATATTAGGGTATAGTGCTTAACTTTTTCTAAAAAATGAAAAAAAAAAAAGAATTGGTCCGGTATATACTTCCCTTTCGCCTCCAGAACCAATATTTCTCAATTCCGTACATACGGTGAGTCCAAAGGATCCTTATCCCACATGAACGCAATATGGATGGGACATTTCAAAAATATTTTCCATTGTTGTGTTGTTCAATCTTCTGATTCAACGGAATGTATGGGCATATCCGAGCAATGCAAAAAGGATTTTTTCCCATAGAGAAACATTTTTTTTTATTGGTATATATGAGCAAACCCTCTCTGGGTGGATTCTTTATTTTCTAGTAAATCTGGAAGTTTATGAATGAACGAATAATAAGGATAGGAAATCAATAAGAAGATTATTAATAATTCTGGCCATACTATTGACAACTTCCGGGGAACTTTCATATTATAATAATTGGCGGCCCCTATCGTCTAGTGGACCAGGACATCTCTCTTTCAAGGAGGCAACGGGGATTCGACTTCCCCTAGGGGTACCATTAAATAGGATACCCCATTTGTTCGGTATCTTAACCTAAAGACTTTCAATTACTTTCTTGTTCCTGGGTCGATGCCCGAGTGGTTAATGGGGACGGACTGTAAATCCGTTGGCGACATGCCTACGCTGGTTCAAATCCAGCTCGACCCAACCAATATAATAAATACCAATCTATCGGTATGATATATTAATGCCAATCATGGATGAAAAGATAATTTGTTATTGAACCCTCCCCCCCGATATCTATATCTATTCAATTCATATAGAATTGGGCACATATTCATATTAATTGATACTTTCAAAGATGAAAGCGAAGGATAAGATATTTCATCGACCTAGCACTCACGTAATCTATACAATCTATCTAGCACCTACCATAAAAGAAATATTATGATGAACTGTACTGTATTGGGATTGTAGTTCAATTGGTTAGAGTACCGCCCTGTCAAGACGGAAGTTGCGGGTTCGAGCCCCGTCAGTCCCGATCCAATAAGTTAATAAATTAAGCTCTTAATCCCCGTAGAAGAGTGAAAAAAGAAAATAGTATTTACTATAAATACTATATATTTAGTATATATATTCATATAGATATACTAAATATCTATATGAATATATATACTAATTGGAAAAAGACCCTTCTTCCGGGAATAACATCTAATCATCATAGTGAATCTGCAATAAAAATGATTCCCTCCCCGAAGAATCAAATTCTCATATGAAAAACACGTAAAATCAATAGATTTTAGGATGACACAGCACAGATAGGGTTAGACAGAGGTAGTCCTCCTAAGAATCCCACGGAGATCCCTATAGAGAATTCCCAATGATTTAAAGTAGATCTTCCTTCTGTTTTTTCCCAGGAATATTGTGACTATTTCATGCTAATACTTCTTTTCATAATGGATAGCCAGTGGATTTACAGACATTCTATTGTATTTCCAAGAATGATCATGTCAGGATCTGGACGGACTGAATAGTCCTTCTTATTCCAGGGTCATGGGTGGACCTCTGGATCAAATTTATATGATTATACTTCTATATAATCAATCACCGGATCAGATAGGTTTCATATTCAATCTAAACCGTGAAGATCCAAGTGAAATACCTCTAATGTCTGACGAACATCTTCTAGGGTAGCAGAAGGTTATTATTCGTATGAATTCTATTCTTTCATTGATCGGAATGTTTTATGATGCACGTAAGTTTTGACTATTAATCGTCTAAAAAGTGATCATATTATGTTATACTATTTCCATCGAAGAAATCATTCAATCAATCCGTTAGTTATATTCCATTACTCGAACCGATTCTATTCATTTTCTATTCATTTTCTATTAATTCAATCATATCTATTTCATGGATCTTGAAAGATTCATCTCTATGAGATAAAATCTCGAGCTATTTTAAACGAAGTAAAAATCAGGGGATCATGGAAGTAAATAACCTTGGATTTATTGCTATTGCACTGTTCCTTGCAATTCCTACTGCTTTTTTACTTATCCTTTACGTCAAAACGGATGCAGTGTAAGCAGTGAAAGCAATTGATTTGTATGAAAATGGAGTGATTACTGAATGATCTGGATCATAAGTATAAAATAATTTATGGAATTGTATTCTATTACATACAGATTGCTTTTTCATTTATTTTGAAAAGAAAAAAGTAGTACGAAGGAAAAGACTATCTAACCTTTTCTTTTGTACTACTTCTTCTTATACACCCATATATGGATAAATATATCTTACTTAATAGTACTTACTCGTCCATATATGGTAAATGTAGGATAAAGGACCTCGTACCATAAAAGAACGGAGCTGATCACCTTCTTCATGCCTCTGGAAAAATAGACCCAATGGAAACAGACGTGATTCTGAACGTACTTGCGGATTGTTTAGGATAAAAGCTGAACATCTTTTTCCGGTTCCGGTACGAACATCATTTTATACATTAAAACCTGTTAGAGAGAATTGGATTTGTTATAGGAAAATGAGAATGATAAGGAATTATGCATATCCCTTACGAGGATAAAGAGGAAAAAATTCCATGGAAAGAGTCTTTCAATTTGGAAAGAAGATTCAATATTACTGGATCCTTATAGAACAGAACAAGAGATATTATCATGCATGATCTGGAAGGAACACAATAATTGATTCTTAAGCATTACCATTATAGTCCACTTCTCCCCCATACTACGAGTGAAAGGGAAAATGTAAAAACTACCATTAAAGCAGCCCAACTTATACCGACTATATCCATACGGATGATGTTCTCTAAAAAATAATGATTTCATTATCGAGATGATAAGGGAACTATTAACGATAGTGCAAAGTTGAAGTTGATATGGTCCACCTTTGCATTCTGAACGTTACTGATGTTCGAGCTGATATGAGAGATTAAGAAATCCATTTGATCATTGGCCAACGAGTTACTATAACTAACTTGAGGGTCGTACATTCACGACGGAATCGGGATCAAATGCACGCAACTCACTATCATCATCGGTAATATGTACTAATATGTCTCCAGAGGTTCTGGAATGGAAATAAATACTTTTCGTTCCATTTACTTAAACAAGGCGACACCCAGATTCGAACTGGGGATGGAGGATTTGCAGTCCTCTGCCTTACCGCTTGGCTATGTCGCCGAGATATGGGAATGCTATGGACAGATCGAATCATTCGTCCGTCCTTTAAGTATAGTATGAGATGTATACTAAAGTCAATCATAAAGGAAATGGATCTAATTTATTTGTTCTCCGTCTTTCAATCTTCCTATTTTCATTAGTCAATTTTCTAAGTGAGATTCACATTTAAGAATGGTTTGATTCATTCGTTCATAGCTCCATTTCACGTGATTGGATGAAAGTATAAAAAAAAGTAACTCTTCTTTCCTTATCTTTTTTTTTTTTTTTCTTATTGGAGAAATATATCTGGATACGGGTAGAATTTCACGGGATATAGTGAACACTGAATATACATACATCCGAATCTTTTTTGTCGGATTGATCTATATAGATCAATCGGGAATAATTGAATAGGCTTTTCTACGGATGGGAAACTTCCAATGCGATTAGATGAAAATGAGGGAGCGTTTACAATCCCCGAATTTGGTAAGATACAATTTGAAGGATTTTGTCGTTTCATCGATCAGGGCTTGATGGAAGAACTTCATAATTTTCCGAAAATTGAGGATACAGATAAAGAAATAGAATTCAGGCTTTTTGGTAATGAATATGAATTAGCAGAACCTTTCATCAAGGAGAGAGATGCTGTATATCAGTCCCTTACATATTACTCTGAATTATATGTACCAGCAAGATTGATTCGAAGGAATAGTAGGAAGATACAGAAACAAACTGTATTTCTCGGAAATATTCCTTTAATGAATTCCCATGGAACATTTGTAGTAAATGGAATTTACAGAATCGTGGTGAATCAAATATTAATAAGTCCCGGTATTCATTACCGTTTGGAATTAGATCATAATAGAATAAACTATATATATACCGGCACTCTTATTTCAGATTGGGGAAGAAGATTGAAATTAGAGATCGATGTGGGAGAAAGGATATGGGCTCGTGTAAGCAGAAAACGAAAAATATCTATTCCAGTTCTATTATCAGCTATGGGTTTAAATCTCGAAGAGATTCTGGACAATACTTGCTATCCCGAAAGATTTTTATTTTTACTGAGGAAGAAGAAAGGGAGGCGGGAGCGGGAGGAATATCTCTGGTCGAAGGAAAATGCCATTCTGGAGTTTTATAAAAAACTCTACTGTGTAAGTGGCGATTTGGTATTTTCCGAGTCTCTATGTAAAGAATTGCAGGAAAAATTTTTCCGACAAAGATGTGAATTGGGAAAGATTGGTCGACGAAATCCGAACCAAAAACTGAACCTTGATATACCCGAGAACGATATTTTTTTATTACCACAAGATGTATTGGCTGCTGTGGATTACCTTATCGGAGTTCAAATTGGAATGGGTACACTCGATGATATAGATCATCTCAGGAATCGACGTATTCGTTCTGTAGCAGATTTATTACAGAATCAATTCAGATTAGCTCTAGGTCGTTTGGAAGATGCAGTTCGAAGAACTATACACAGAGCAACCAAGCGTAGATCAACTCCTCAGAACTTGGTAACTTCAACTCTATTAAAAAACACTTTTCAAGATTTTTTTGGTTCACATCCCTTATCCCAATTTTTAGATCAAACTAATCCATTGACGGAAATAGCTCATGGGCGAAAATTGAGCCATTTAGGCCCTGGGGGCTTAACAGGGCGAACTGCTAGTTTTCGGACACGGGATATTCATCCCAGTTATTATGGGCGTATTTGTCCAATCGATACGTCCGAAGGAATGAATGCTGGACTTGTTGCATCATTATCTATTCATGCAAAGATTAGTCATTGCGGTTCTTTACAAAGTCCATTCTATAAGATTTCTGAGAGATCGATAGAAGAAAATATGGTTTACCTATTACCGGGAGAAGGTGAGGATGAATACTATCGGATAGCTACGGGAAATTCTTTGGCATTAAATCAAGGGATTCAAGAGGAACAAATTACTCCAGCTCGATACCGACAAGAATTTATAGTTATTGCATGGGAACAAATCCATTTCAGAAGTATTTTTCCTTTCCAATATTTTTCCATTGGAGTTTCCCTTATTCCTTTTCTCGAACATAATGATGCGAATCGCGCTCTAATGGGTTCTAATATGCAGCGTCAAGCAGTTCCACTTTTCCGACCCGAGAAGTGCATTGCCGGAACTGGGTTGGAAGGTCAAGTAGCTCTAGATTCAGGAAGTGTAGCTATAGCTACACAAGAGGGAAGGATCGAGTATATTGATGCTGTAAATATAACTTCATCAGTTAATGGAGACACTGTACGAACAGAATCGGTTATGTATCAACGTTCTAATACCAATACTTGTACGCATCAAAAACCTCAAGTTCGTCAAGGGGAATGTGTAAAGAAGGGACAAATTCTGGCGGACGGTGCGGCTACGGTAGGGGGAGAACTCTCTTTGGGAAAAAACGTCTTAGTAGCTTATATGCCATGGGAAGGATACAATTTTGAAGACGCAATACTCATTAGTGAACGTCTGGTATATGAAGATATTTATACCTCTTTCCATATCGTAAGATACAGGATTGAAATCTGTATGACGAGCCAGGGTCCTGAAAGAATCACTAGAGAAATACCTCATTTAGATCCTCATTCACTTCGTCATTTGGACGAAAATGGTCTTGTAATGCTAGGATCTTGGATAGAAACAGGTGATGTTTTGGTAGGCAAATTAACGCCTCAAACAACAGAAGAATCATTATGTGCCCCGGAAGGAAGATTATTACAAACCATATTTGGTATTGAGGTATCCACTGCGAGAGAAAATTGTCTCAGAGCACCTATAGGTGGAAGAGGTCGAGTTATTGATGTGAGATGGATCAATAGAGTAGATGATTCCGGTGATAATGCGGAAACAGTCCACGTATATATATCACAAAAACGTAAGATACAAGTGGGTGATAAAGTAGCTGGAAGGCACGGTAATAAAGGTATTATTTCAATAGTTTTGCCCAGACAAGATATGCCCTATTTGCAAAATGGAATACCAGTTGATATGGTATTGAATCCATTAGGGGTACCTTCACGAATGAATGTAGGACAGATCTTTGAATGTTTGCTTGGTTTAGCAGGAAACCTGATGAACAAACATTATAGAATAACACCTTTTGACGAAAGATATGAGCGAGAAGCTTCGAGAAAACTAGTGTTTCCTGAGCTTTATAAAGCTAGTGAACAAACAGCTAATCCATGGGTATTCGAACCGGATCATCCTGGAAAACATAGATTAATCGATGGAAGAACAGGAGATGTTTTTGAACAACCTGTTACAATAGGAAAAGCTTATATGTCGAAATTGAGTCATCAAGTTGATGATAAAATACATGCGCGTTCGAGTGGACCTTATGCACGAGTTACACAACAACCTCTTAGAGGAAAATCCAAACGAGGGGGGCAGCGAGTAGGAGAAATGGAAGTTTGGGCTCTAGAAGGTTTTGGTGTTGCTTATATTTTACAAGAGATGCTTACTCTCAAATCTGACCATATTAGAACTCGTAATGAAGTACTTGGTGCCATTATAACTGGAGGGCCAATACCTAAACCTGACACTGCTCCAGAATCTTTCCGATTGCTCATTCGAGAATTACGATCTTTAGCTCTAGAATTGAATCATGCTATTATATCTGAGAAAGACTTTCAGATAGATAGGGAGGAAGTTTGATCAGAATGAATCAAGATCTTTTATGATTGACCAGAATAAACATCAACAACTTCGAATTGGATTAGCTTCTCCCGAACAGATTTGTGCTTGGTCAAAAAAAATTTTACCTAATGGCGAGATAGTTGGACAGGTGACTAAACCCTATACTCTACATTATGAAACTAATAAACCAGAAAGAGATGGATCGTTTTGTGAAAGAATCTTTGGACCTATCAAAAGTAAAGTTTGTTCTTGTGGAAATTCTCCAGGGATCGGAAATGAGAAGATAGACTCAAAATTTTGCACACAATGTGGAGTTGAATTTGTTGATTCTCGAATTCGAAGATATCGAATGGGATACATTAAACTGGCATGTCCGGTGGTTCACGTATGGTATTTGAAACGCCTTCCCAGTTATATTGCGAATCTATTAGCTAAAACTCGGAAAGAATTAGAAGGCCTAGTATACTGCGATGTGTGACTTGATCACAAGTTCCGATCATACAGATCCGTAATAAGGAACTGTCATCCTATTCAATCTTATTGGGATGCCTTGAACTCTGACATGTCCCTCCGGAGGAGTAGCATGAAGCTCAGAATTATAAGCATCTTGAAGAGATGTTGAGAAAGAGGAATTAGTCCAGGGTTTAGATATTTTGTATCAAATTGCTAATTGAACTTCGTGAAAACACTTATTTTATATAATGGAATTCAAAAGTAATTCTCTTTCAGGTTATCCCTGAATAAGAGGTATTCCGGACCAAAGATATGGCTATAGAAGTCTATTCATCGCACATATGCTTCGATCGATAGATAGTGTTGTAACCATCGAAGTGGAGCAAGCAGGAACCTAAAGGATCAAATGGAACGAGATAAAGACAAGTAAATCCCTAATTTAAGGTCTTTTCAAAAAGAAATGTATTGTTTGGAAGGGAGGAGACTGCTCAATAATTCCATATCTATATTGTAGAATCGCAAAGGAATACTCAAATGAACCTGGAACTTGAGCAGAGAGTAGCGTTCTCTCTTCAGAGCGAAAAATAGTTTTTCGCATATTTTTTTTTTATAGTTACTTGAGCCGGATGAGAGGAAACTTTCACGTCCGATCCTGAGGGGGGAAATCTTAGAATAACCTATCCGAATCTTTTTCTTGCTAGGCCCATAGCTAACAAACCAACTTTATTGAGATCACGGGGTACATTCAATTATGAGATTCAATCCTGGAGAGATATTATTCCTCATTACCTCTCTGCTCGTACTCATTACCTCTTTGCTCGAGGTTCTGGAACATTTAAAGAGAGAGAAATAGCTACTGGGGGAGATGCTATTAGGGAACAACTAACTGGTCTGAATCTGCAAATGATTATAGATCGTTCACATATGGAATGGAAGAATTTGGTTGAATTGAAATGGAATAGATTGGAAGAGGATCAAGAATATACTGTGGATGGATGGGAGGATGAAACAATTCGAAGAAGAAAGGATTTTCTGGTTGGACGCATGAAATTGGCTAAACATTTTCTCCGAACAAATATAGAACCAAAATGGATGGTTTTATGCCTATTACCAGTTCTTCCTCCCGAACCGAGGCCAATCGTTCAATTAGGTGAAGGTGGACTGATTACTTCATCAGATCTAAATGAACTTTATCGAAGAGTTATCAATCGGAATAATACTCTTACCAATTTATTAGCAAGAAGTGGATCTGAGTCATTTATTATTTGTCAAAAAAAATTGATCCAAGAAGCCGTAGATGCACTTCTCGATAATGGCATCTGTGGACAACCAATGAGAGACAGTCATGATAGGCCTTATAAATCGTTCTCAGATGTGATCGAAGGCAAAGAGGGAAGATTTCGTGAAAATTTACTAGGGAAACGAGTTGATTATTCAGGTCGTTCCGTTATTGTGGTGGGTCCCTTTCTATCATTATATCAATGTGGATTACCCTCAGAAATAGCAATAGAACTTTTTCAAGCATTTGTAATTCGTAGTCTCATTGGACGACATATTGTTCCCAACCTAAGAGCTGCTAAAAGTATGATTCGAGATAAGGGACCCATTGTATGGGAAGTACTTCAAGAGGTTATGCAAGGACATCCCGTATTATTGAATCGAGCACCTACCTTACACAGATTAGGAATACAAGCGTTTCAACCTATTTTAGTAGAAGGACGCGCCATTCGTTTACATCCATCGGTTTGTGGAGGATTTAACGCGGACTTCGACGGAGATCAGATGGCTGTCCATGTACCTTTATCTCTGGAAGCTAGAGCAGAAGCTCGTTTACTCATGTTTTCTGAGAAAAATCTTTTGTCTCCAGCTATCGGAGATCCTATTTCTATACCGACTCAAGATATGCTTCTTGGACTTTATATATCAACGGTCGGAAATAATAAAGGTATTTATGGGAATAGGTACCACCCGTATCACTCGGAAAATAAAAGCTTTTCCTGTAAGAAACCTTCCTTTTATAGTTATGATGATGTGCTCAGAGCTTATCGACAGAAACGAATTGACTTATACAGCCCCTTATGGCTTCGGTGGGAGGAAGTGGATTTACGTATCATTACCTCCGTAAACCAAGAAGCCCCTATCGAGGTTCAATACGAATCTTTGGGTACCTTCCACGAAATCCATGAACATTATCGAATAAGAAAAGGTAGAAGAGGGGAAATCCTTAATATATACATTCGAACAACTGTTGGTCGTACTCGTTTCAATCGAGAAATGGAAGAAGCCATACAAGGTTTTGCCCGTTCTGAACAACCAAAAAAATCACTACCAGCTTTCAGGATCTAATGTTATTGATCTTATGATCTTTTCATTAGTGCAGATATAGAGATCGAGGAAGCCTTCGAATAACCGGCTTGAACCCATTGCTTAATCCTGCTCATGAAAATATGGAGATTTTTCCTTATGAAGGAACGAACCAGATTGCCCTTTGATAATTTGCCCTTTTATAATAAAGTGATGGATAAAACTGACATTAAAAAGCTTATTAGCAGATTAATAGATCACTTCGGAATGACATATACATCACATATCTTGGACCAACTCAAGACTTCAGGTTTTCAACAAGCTACTGATACAGCTATTTCATTAGGAATTGATGATCTTTTAACAGCACCTTCCAAAGGATGGCTTGTCCAAGATGCGGAGCAACAAGGTTCTATTTCGGAGAAACATAATCATTATGGGAATGTACATGCAGTGGAAAAATTACGTCAATCGATCGAGATATGGTATGCTACAAGTGAATATTTGAGAAAGGAAATGAATCCGAATTTTAGCATGACTGATCCCTTAAATCCAGTACATGTTATGTCCTTCTCAGGAGCTAGGGGAAATACATCTCAGGTTCACCAATTAGTAGGTATGAGAGGATTAATGTCAGATCCTCAAGGACAAATCATTGATCTACCCATTCGAAGGAATTTACGCGAAGGGCTCTCTTTAACGGAATATATTATTTCCTGTTATGGGGCTCGTAAAGGAGTTGTGGATACTGCTGTACGAACAGCAGATGCTGGATACCTCACGCGTAGACTCGTTGAAGTGGTTCAACACATTGTAGTACGTATAAAAGATTGTGGCACTATCAAAGGTATTTTCGTAAGTCCCATTCGAGGTCGAGAGAGGGATAGAAATGAAATTGTTGTACGAACACAAATACTGATTGGCCGTGTACTAGCAGACGATGTATATATAAATAGGAGATGCATTGCCACGCGCAATCAAGATATTGGGGTTGGACTCGCCAATCAATTAATAAATCTTCGAACACAATCAATATATATACGAACTCCCTTTACTTGCAAGAGTATATCTCGGATTTGTCAATTATGTTATGGTCGGAGTACTACTCACAATCACTTGATCGAATTAGGAGAAGCGGTAGGTATTATTGCGGGCCAATCCATTGGGGAACCAGGAACTCAACTAACACTAAGGACTTTTCATACCGGGGGGGTATTTACTGGTGATATTGCAGAACATGTACGAGCCCCTTTCAATGGAAAGATTGAATTCAATGAGAATTTGGTTTATCCTACACGTACATGTAATGGACATCCTGCTTATCTATGTCATAATAACTTATCCATCACTATTGATGGTAAGGATCAAGTACAGAACTTAACCATTCCACCACAAAGTTTGCTTTTGGTTCAGAATGATCAATATGTGGAATCGGAACAAATTATTGCCGAGGTTCGTGCTAGAACATCTTCCTTCAAGGAGAAAGTTCGCAAAAATATATATTCTGACCTAGAAGGAGAAATGCACTGGAGTACCAATGTGTGTCATGCACCTGAATATGTACATGGTAATGTTCATTCTATACTCAGGACGGGTTATTTATGGATATTATCAGGAGGTATATACGGATCCGGTGTAGTACCCTTCCCATTTAATAAGCATCAGGATCAAGTAGATGTTCAACTTTTTGTTGCCAAACATCAATCACTTTCCGATTCTTACGTGGATCAAGTGGAACATAGATCGGGTGACTCAAACTGCTATGGGAAGGAAGAAAAAATCTTCAGTTATTCAGAAACTGATCGGACCATATCCAACGAGCATCAAGACTCTATTTATGTCACCTTTTCCCCTAAGAATTACAATATTAAGGGGAAAAAACAAATGAATCGATTCATCGTCCCGTTGCAGTTTGATAAAGAATGGGGAAAAAGAAGAATACCTTGTCCTGATGCGATTCTTAGAATACCCAAAAGTGGTATTCTACAGAGAAATTCCATTTTTGGATATTCTAACGTAGAATATGGAATACCTGATGGGCCAGATATGACAACACCCTTTTCCCTTTCCCTAGATTTATCGAGGGAAGGGGACAACTTGCAGATTCAAGTTAGCAATTCTATTTCGTACGAAGAAGATGGTGAACGAATCCAAGTAATGAGTGACACAAGTATTCCATTGGTTCAAACTTGTCTAGGATTTGATTGGGAACAAATAGATTCTATAGAATCTGGAGCTTATGCTTCTCTTACTTCAGTAAAAACAAATAAGATCGTGAGCAATATGATCCAAATTAGCTTGATGAAATACCCCCTTTTTTTCATGGGGAGAAGGGACAATCAAGCAAGTTCAAATTTGATGTTCCATAACAAATTGTACCACACTAATCTTTTCTCTTCCAATGGGGAGAGTCAATTAATTAGTAAGCATCAAGGAACTATTTGTTCATTATCTAATGGGGGGGAAGACAGTGGATCTTTTATGGTTCTGTCACCATCCGACTGTTTTCGAATCGTTCTATTCAATGATTTCAAATGTTATGATACGGTAAATAAGTCAAATAGAGAGGATCCTATGAGAAAAAAAATCATTGAATTTTCGGGTCTTTTGGGTCATTTACATAGTATCACCAACCGTTTCCCATCCTCCCATTTTCTAACTTATAAAAAAGTATTGTCAAAGAAACATTCCATTTTCCACAATTCTTTAAATACTTTTCAAGTACCTAAATACTATTTTATGGACGAAAATACGAGAATTTCTCATTTCGATCCGTGCAGGAACATCATCTCCAATCTCTTGGGTCCAAATTGGTGCTATTCTCCATCCGAATTCTGCGAAAGAACATTTCCAGTAGTTAGTCCTGGACAATTTATGCCTGAAAGTGTATGTATATCCGAACATGAACCACTCCCCGAATCTGGTCAAATTATAGCAGTTGATGAGGAATCTTTAGTCATTAGATCAGCTAAACCCTATTTGGCTACTCGAAAAGCGACTGTTCATGGTCATTATGGAGAAATTCTTGACAAAGGAGATACATTGATAACATTGATATATGAAAGGTTCAAATCCAGTGATATAATTCAAGGTCTTCCTAAAGTTGAACAATTGTCAGAAGCCCGTTTGAATAATTCAATATCGATGAATCTGAAAGAAAGTTTTGAAAATTGGACCGGGGATATGACAAGATTTCTTGGAAGTCTTTGGGGGTTATTCATTAGTGCTAGGATTACTATGGAACAAAGTCAGACTCATTTAGTCAATCAGATTCAAAAGGTTTACCGATCCCAAGGGGTACGAATTTGTGATAAGCATATAGAGATTATTGTACGCCAAATGACATCGAAAGTATTAATTTCAGAAGATGGAACAGCTAATGTTTTTTCACCCGGGGAACTCATTGGATTATCACGAGCACAGAGAATGAATCGTGCTCTGGAAGAGGCAATCTACTATCAAACTATGTTATTGGGAATAACAAAGGCATCTCTGAATACTCAAAGTTTTATATCCGAAGCGAGTTTCCAGGAAACTGCTCGGGTCTTAGCTAAAGCTGCTCTACAAGGTCGTATCGATTGGTTGAAAGGCTTGAAGGAAAATGTTATTCTCGGGGGGATTATACCTGCCGGTACTGGACAGCATATTCGCCGTTCAGGGAAACGGAACGGAATGGATCCAAGAATGGGGAATAGGAATCTATTTAGCAACAAAGTGAAAGATATTTTATTTCATCATGACAAAGTATCTTTTTTTTCCATTCAAGAAAATTCTCACAATATATTGAAACAGCCATTAAAATAGCCTTGAGAAATAGTCTTTATAAAGAGATTCATTTTTATGTTCATGAATATTAATTCTATAATATAATAGAAAAATAGAAAATATTCTATGAGTGAGAACGTTTGTACCACGTACTAGACAGATAGGCAATCTTTGAGATGTAATCGATTCCGTTGGAATAATTAGATATTACAGTCCATGTTATTTCGTTATTTTGGGGAGGAAAGCGAACGAGAATGAGAAAAAGATATTGGAACATTGATTTGGAAGAGATGATGGAAGCAAGAGTTCATTTAGGGCATAAAACTAGGAAATGGAATCCTAAGATGGCACCTTACATTTTTACAGAGCGTAGAGATACTCATATTATTAATCTAGCTAAAACTGCTCGTTCTTTATCAGAAGCCTGTGATTTGGCGTTTGATATAGCAGGTAGGGGAAAACAATTCCTGATAATCGGTACGAAATATCAAGCAGCTGATTTAGTAGCATCAGCTGCTACAGAAGCTCGATGTCATTATGTAAATAGAAAATGGCTTGGTGGTATGTTAACTAATTGGTCTACTACAGAGACGAGACCTCAGAAGTTCAAGGATTTAAAAAAAGAACAAGATACGGGACGATTAAATCAACTTCCAAAGAAAGAAGCAGCAATGCTCAAGAGACAATTGGACCAATTACAGAAATATCTAGGTGGAATTAGATACATGACGAGCTTACCCGATATTGCAATAATTACTAATCAACAAGAAGAATCCATTGCTCTTGGGGAATGTAGAACTTTGGGTATTCCGACAATTTGCTTAGTTGATACAGATTGTGATCCAGATCTCGTAGATATCCCAATTCCAGCCAATGATGATGGTATAGCTTCAATCCAATTGATCCTGAACAGATCAACGTCAGCAATTTGCGAAGGAAGGTCATTAAGGTCATTATAGCCATATGAAGGGCTAATAGATAGTTAATTAGTAATAATAATAATAAAATAGAAAAAAAAGGGGGGGGACCTGAGGATTTACTGAGTTGGCTGCTATTCCATCTAAGATCTCGTAAGAGCGAATTTCATTTATTGGTTTGGTTGGCTGCTCCAAATCGAAAAATATTATTAATGGAATAACCATTTTATTATCTCGTGGCACCAAAAATTATGATGAGAGTGAAATAATTGAGGAATCCCTCATTCGACAAAAATCATTTCTTTTCTTCTTTAAGTTAATCTTTACAAGGGGGTAATATGGATATGGATATCGTACAATCTCCTATTAGCACACTGAATAATATCTATGAGATATCCGGTGTGGAGGTGGGTCAACATTTTTATTGGCAAATAGGGGGGTTTCAAGTTCATGCACAGGTACTTATAACTTCTTGGGTTGTAATTGCTGTCTTATCAGGTTCAGCTACCATAGCTGTTCGAGATCCACAAACCATTCCTACCGGTGGTCAAAATTTTGTTGAATATATTCTCGAATTTATTCGGGACTTGACCAGAACTCAGATTGGGGAGGAAGAATATGGTCCTTGGGTTTCCTTTATTGGAACTATGTTTCTATTTATCTTTGTTTCTAACTGGTCAGGTGCTCTTCTTCCTTGGGGAATTCTAAAATTACCTCAAGGGGAGTTAGCTGCACCTACAAATGATATTAATACTACGGTTGCTCTAGCTTCGCTTACGTCAATAGCATATTTCTACGCAGGTCTTGCAAAGAAGGGGTTAGGTTATTTTGGTAAATATATTCAACCAACCCCAATACTTTTACCAATTAACATCTTAGAGGATTTTACAAAACCTTTATCACTTAGTTTTCGACTTTTTGGAAATATATTAGCCGACGAATTGGTAGTTGCCGTTCCTGTTTCTCTGGTACCTTTAGTAGTTCCTATACCTGTAATGTTCCTGGGATTATTTACGAGCGGTATTCAAGCTCTGATCTTTGCAACTCTAGCCGCAGCTTATATAGGTGAATCCATGGAGGGTCATCATTAAACCACTAAATAACTGTCCAATCAGACAGAATATTTTCTAAGTATCGTACCAACTTATGATTTTATATGTATGGTAGGAGCAAATCGAAATTCTTAGTAACAAAAGTTTGGTAAGAAGATTTAGGATCAGTTAACTACTAATTCCGTCCATTAGATCTCCAGATAGAGTGGATCAGATTGGTCCATTTGTATAGAGATATGAAAGAAAATAGGATCGAACAGGTTCACTAATCGGAGTTGGTTGAGTAAAAAATGTACCTCGGCGTAGAACGATTCAATTTTTGTTCCTAGTAAGGGGAGGATTTTTTAACATGTTTACTTTGTATATAGTTTGTTTCATATATTAATCCATTTATATCGATTAAAAGCCTTATTGTATGGATTAATATATCATCTATAGATGTGATATATAATTACTTATAGGCTTTTACACAGTCTATTCTCTCTCCGTGATAAGAATTCATATGTTCAATAAAATGGAATCTGTATTTCAAATATTATGAAGAATAAATATTTTCATGAATAAATATCTTCATAGGGAATAATAGATTTCGTTATTCGTTGATATTTTGATACCTAAATCTTTTGGGTTCTTAGTTTTCGGAAGAAATCGTTCCATAATTTCACTATTGGTGAACAATCAATAGATGAAACTGTCGTATTATCAACTATTTCCCAACCTTAGTAAGAGGAGATTACCATGGATCCCTTAATTTCTGCTGCTTCCGTTATTGCTGCTGGATTATCTGTAGGGCTTGCTTCTATTGGACCCGGCGTTGGTCAGGGCACTGCTGCGGGCCAAGCTGTAGAAGGTATTGCGAGACAACCAGAAGCGGAAGGTAAAATACGAGGTACCTTACTGCTAAGTTTAGCTTTTATGGAAGCTTTAACTATTTATGGACTAGTTGTGGCCCTAGCACTTCTATTTGCGAATCCCTTTGTTTGATCCTGAAAACATTGTTCAGTTGATCTTTTAGGGGAAGGGTTGATCCGAATAATTAGCAAATGAATTATTGTCTTTCTTCCTGTACCTATACTTCGGTCACAAAGATTAATGACGCGTGCGGCAGGTAAGGGAGTGGATAGGGCAAGCATTTTTTTTTTTTTATCCTTATATGAGACCTGGGACTAAGTATCCCAAATATTCTTATCCAGAACTAGATAGATAGGATCAAATAAGAAAAGAACAAAATTCTGTAGAACATATCCTTATCTATGAGGGGAGAGCGTATGAAAAATGTAATTGATCCTTTCATTTCCTTGAATTATTGGCCTTCTGCTGGGGGTTTCGGGTCAAATACCAATATTTTAGAAACAAATATAATAAATCCAAGTGTGGTGCTTAGTGTACTAATCTATTTTGGAAAGGGAGTGTGTGCGAGTTGTATATTCGAATAATATGGCTGGGCCCAACCAGCTGCACTTTGGAGTTTGGAGATAGAAAAGTGCATGATCTCAACGAATTACTTCCGAACAGGGAATAGCGAAGAACTATAGCATTTCGTAATTGATTGGGAAATGAACTCTTAGTTTATACCAACCAACCAATGAGAGAGGACCATTAGAATGGTTAAAGCTGAACTGCTTGAAGTCTAAGCACAACTAACTGGGTACTCTTTCCACCGCTGTGTCAAGATGAGATGTATTCAAAGGCATAGTTGGAGATTGATCCGATATATAACATTCATATCAATGGAATAATCCATTTACTGAAAAATAGTCCCAATCTCCCATCCAAATTTAGTTCCAATGCTGAACCGACGACCTACACAGAAGGGAAATTATTCGATAGAACAAAAAGGAGGAGGCACAAATGAATTGGTTGAACGGAACGTATTGATTCAAATTTCATGTTGATTCAAATTTCATGGGGGAAGAAAAGGAGAGAAAAGGGGAAACGACAACAAAAAGAACAACTTTATTGATAATTGCAAATCCCTTTTGCCGGAAGAGCCCTTCGGAGATCTCGGTCTTTTATAGATTGATTCTAATTTTCCGTAAACGGAACGGAAAGGGCAGGCTTGGTGTTGATGAGGGAAGGGAACGTATATGTTCCTGGGGAATAAAAAAAGAACTGAGCAGGAGAGCCGAATGAATCGAAAGATTCGTGTTCGGTTTGGGAAGAGATTATGAATTCATGAAATTTGTGAATAGATAATCTACTTTCATTAAGTAATCTATTAGATAACCGTAAACAGAAAATATTGAGTACTATTCAGAATTCGGAAGAACTATGTAAAGTAGCTATCGATCAGCTCGAGAAAGCTCGGGTTCGCTTAAGGGAAGTGGAAAGGATAGCGGACGAAATCCGGGTAAATGGAGACTCCCAGATAGAACGAGAGAAAGAGGATCTCATCAAAGTTGCTTCTGAGAATTTGGAACAATTAGAGGATCCAAAGAATGAGACGGTTTACGCCGAACAGCAAAGAGCAATTGACCAGATCCGACAACAAGTTTCTCGCCAAGCTTTACGAAGAGCTATAGGAACTTTGAATAGTCGTTTGAATACTGAGTTACATTTACGTACGATCGATCACAATATTGGCCTGCTTAGAGCCATGATGAACACAAATGATTAGTTGTTATAGGTCCTATTTCTCAACAGATAATTAATGAGTGCTAATGGGAAATATTCGACTCGACGAAATTAGTAGTATTATACGGAAACAGATCGAACAATATAATAACGAAGTAAGAGTTGGTAATCTTGGCACCGTACTTCAAGTAGGAGATGGCATTGCTCGTATTCATGGTCTTGATGAAGCAATGGCAGGGGAATTATTGGAATTTGGAGATGGTACAATAGGCATTGCCCTAAATTTGGGATCGGATAATGTTGGAGCTGTATTAATGGGTGATGGCTTGATGATACAAGAAGGCAGCTCCGTGAGAGCAACGGGAAAAATTGCTCAGGTACCAGTAAGTGATGCGTATTTGGGTCGTGTTGTAAATGCTCTAGCCCAACCCATTGATGGCAAGGGTCAAATTTCAGCTTCCGAATTTCGACTGATTGAATCTCCCGCTCCAGGTATTATATCAAGACGTTCCGTATATGAACCCCTTCAAACGGGACTTATTGCTATTGATTCTATGATTCCTATAGGACGTGGTCAGCGAGAATTAATTATTGGGGACAGACAGACCGGCAAGACAGCAGTAGCTACAGATACTATTCCTAATCAAAAGAGTCAAAATGTAATCTGTGTCTATGTAGCAATTGGTCAAAAAGCTTCTTCCGTGGCTCAGGTAGTTAATACATTTCAAGAACGTGGCGCAATGGAATATACCATTGTGGTAGCGGAAACTGCGGATTCTTCCGCTACATTACAATATCTCGCTCCTTATACAGGGGCAGCTTTGGCTGAATACTTCATGTATAAGAAACAACATACTTCAATAATTTATGATGATCTCTCCAAACAGGCACAAGCTTATCGACAAATGTCTCTTCTATTAAGAAGACCACCTGGCCGAGAAGCTTATCCGGGAGATGTTTTCTATTTGCATTCCCGTCTCTTGGAAAGAGCAGCTAAATTAAGTTCCCAGTTAGGTGAGGGGAGTGTTACGGCTCTACCAATAGTTGAGACTCAAGCTGGAGATGTTTCAGCTTATATTCCCACTAATGCAATTTCAATTACCGATGGACAAATATTTTTATCAGCTGATCTATTCAATGCCGGGATCCGACCCGCTATTAATGTGGGTATTTCCGTATCTAGAGTAGGATCCGCGGCTCAGATAAAAGCTATGAAAAAGGTAGCTGGAAAATTGAAATTAGAGTTAGCTCAATTTGCAGAGTTGGAAGCCTTTGCACAATTTGCTTCCGATCTTGATAAAGCTACTCAAGATCAGTTGGCAAGGGGTCAACGATTACGTGAGTTGCTCAAACAATCTCAGGCGGCTCCTTTGAAAGTAGAAGAACAAATAGCTACTATTTATACCGGAACGAATGGATACCTAGATATATTAGAGATAGCACAGGTGAGAAAATTTCTCGTTCAGTTACGCGAGTATTTGATAAAGAATAAACCTCAGTTTGGAGAAATTATACGTTCTACTGGTACATTTACGGAAGAAGCACAAGCCCTTCTGGAAGAGGCTCTTAAGGAACATACTGAACTTTTTTTACTTCAAGAACAAAAATGAATATTTCATAATTTGGTGGGACATTCGGAACAGGAAAAAGAGCTTAAGAATTTGTTCCAATATATTGCACAACAATTTGGAACAATTGAAGAGTATTACGTCCAATAGGATTTGAACCTATACTGAAGGTTTAGAAGACCTCTGTCCTATCCATTAGACGATGGACGCTCTTTCTTTTTCTCTTCCTTTTTTTTTTTATTTTCACTCTCTTTGGCATATCCCGATCCACCTTTTTATTCACAATGAAATTAGGATAGGAAAAGAATAGAATCTATTTCACATTGAAACGGAAAACAGATTTCGAATAAATTGTGAAATTATGTTATATACTTAATCACTTTATATCTACCTATTATATCTATATAGATAGATATATAATAGGTAGATATCCGTTAGCGGGTAGCGGGAATCGAACCCGCATCGTTAGCTTGGAAGGCTAGGGGTTATAGTCGACATTGATTATTCAATGCCTCTAATTCAGAACCGAACATGATAATTTCATGTCATTCGGCTCCTTCATGGGGGATAGAGGTATGAGGGAAGAAACAGAGTATTTATATAAAATCTTTGTGAAAGGAGATTCACATTTTTTTATCCTTCTTTTTTTTTTTTTTCTCTTTTCTAATAAAACCCTAATTTATTATCGTACCCATAGCATCTATGTCAGTTTCTTCTCTTTTCTCCCCTTCTATCTTTTTTTTGTAGTGAAGGGCCCCGAATCGTAGAATACTTACTCACTTTCTAGATGATCCCTATAGAAAGAGAAATTTGAAAAGTTTCAAATAATCACAAATCTTTCTAATTACTTCGTTCCCTATTTCTACTGATTCCGATCCCCAGGAGAACAAATTCCACCGAGCTCGAACAAAATGCCGATAACTCAAGTAAACCAAAGTCATCGTTCTATAGCTATTCGGCCTCAACCTGGGGTCCTTCCATCCATAAGTTGAAGGTTTAGTCACGATGAAAAATATCTTTGGATCCCCATAGATCTGTGATTTCTCTAATTGGAAAGATTTCTCGAACCTTTCAAACATTCTGTGTCGCTATCTTGGAACCAAAAATGTGTTTCTCTTTCATCATTTCAGATCCAGATTACGAGAAGGTATGCTATTCCTGAACCATGGTATTCATAGGGGAGGTTTTTAACCTATCTGGAAATAGAGTTCTAGATGGATCAGAGATCCATGTAAAAGATCCTTCAACTATTCGAGTTGATAATGTAACGAATCACACTTTTACCACTAAACTATACCCGCCACGATCCGATTGTAACATACGGATCGATCTTTTGTCCAACCAATAGGAAGATGAGGAGTTATCAACCTCCATTGAAAGTTTCTATCAATAATTACCTCGTTTTCATCATTACATGAATCTCCATCCCCGGAGATTCAATACTTGGGTAAATAGTATTTCATTCCTGGAGATGGCTCATTGTAATTATAGATTACCTTTGCGAACTGCTGATAAAACAATTACTAATGGACCTGATACAACCATCAGAGTCAGAACAGTGAGCTGTGCAATAACCTCTAGATTCATTTCGTTTTCTTTCACCCCTATGATACCATCGACTTGATGGATGTATGAATAAAATGTTGTCGGGATCAATCACTTTTCACACTTCTATTTTCTCTTCTCCTTCTCCATCTGTGTAGTTTCAATTAGGAAACAATAGCCTTGAACAACTAATATCTTTACAATAGCCTTGAGTAACATTACAATAGCGTTGAGTAACATTTACAAAAATACATCAAATAGATAGAGAGCCTATTAATGAATGTATTTCAATATCTAGGTTTTGAAACTAGATAGAAATAAATGGACTAATCCGTTCCGTGTAACTAATTAATTCAAAAAAATTGGAGAGGGTATGTATGATATTAGAAATCAAATTTTTGATAGCCTTTGTTCTTGCTTTTACAGCAGGTTTTTTAGCGTTCAGATTAGGTAAAGCGCTGTATGATTGATTCTTTATTTTTAACGATTCGGAGGTTCGAATCCTTCCATCCGTCTGAATAATTGCTATATTCATTGCATATATTGTCGATACAATCCGTAGCATGTACGGATTGTATCGACAATACATGCATGCTATGGTATACATCCTCACTCCACCATTCATTTTGTTACATTCCATTTTGGAGAGATGGCTGAGCGGACCAAAGCGGCGGATTGCTAATCCGTAGTACGGATCATCCGTACCGAGGGTTCGAATCCCTCTCTCTCCGTTCGGTCACTATTGATCCTGAAAACGGATAACTCCGGATCTTTCTACGGAACGAAAAAGCTAGATACTTTTTCGACTATTCTTTACGTCCGGGATTACGTCCTGGATCGTTCGATAGAAATCCAAAGATAAAAAGAGAAATGAAAAATATCACTATTGTGTAAACGAACAGCTTAAGAGTAAGCATTACGTAATCTCCGGGATCCTGATTATAAGTACAACAGAATAGATTATCAATCTTTGTACCATATATGGATGCTTGAATACCAAGCAATAGATTATCAATCTTTGTACCATATATGGATGCTTGAATACCAAGCAATAGTATGATTAATACAGATCACGAAATTCTTTCTCCGAATCACGTGTGAAAATCAATTAAAAAGAAGGAGATAATTTATCCCTTTGTTTTCCAAATGTTATTTCTTCCCTTCTTCTTTTTTGGATCAACCAGAAATTTCTCGAATCTTTATGAAAATATATAATTCATATAAATACGTGACCAAATGGCCCGATCCGGAGTGAGCGATGGGATCAGAAGGAATTGACGAAGGTGAGTAGAAAAGTTTTTAGCCGGGAGCAGATAAGGTATCTGGATCTGGTATCGTTGGGTGGAGCAAGGATAGAACTTCTGCCACAAAAAATGGAAAGAGTGATACAGAAATTGGATAAATGACAGCGATCCAAAAACTTGAAAAAGAAAAAAAGGAGATACTTTTTATCGAAAACTTACAGCAGCTTGCCAAACAAAGGCTAAGAGAAAAGAGAGAACGGGAATAATTGGCATTACATCGACAATTGGATCGGAAATTGCATAAGCCTCAGGTAATTTTCCAAAAAAGGGATTATTTAAATGAATAAAGGCATCATCTAGACAAATATTGAGTATAACTGGCATTTTTTTTTCTCCAATAAAAATTAGGGGGGGTAAAGCCAGAAAAGTCTTTGATTGATCGAATCGATCGAAGCTCTTCGGCAAGTTTGACCAGACTTGGAGTTGGAAGGGATGATTTTTTTATACATACAATATTTTACCCAATCTAATAGAGAATGATCAATGAATGGATATTCTTGTCCCTTTTTCTGTTTCTCCTATTATGTCCAATTCCGTCAAGAACCTATTTTGTCAAAATATCTACAAAATTTTCCGGACCAATTGGGATCTGATCTAATGAATCTTGGATCCTAATGGGTTGACAAAAAATTTTTTATAAGTATTCATTAGCATATAAATAGGGAAATAGGATTTTTGGGAATGGGGTGTGGCCAAGCGGTAAGGCAGCAGGTTTTGGTCCTGTTATTCGGAGGTTCGAATCCTTCCATCCCAGACTTATTTCATTGGTTCCTGTTTTACCTTCCCTCCCTCTTCTCTTTCTTCTTTCGTAAAGGGTAGATCCAATGGAATTTTGTCCTACTTTTTATAATCATTTAACCATACTTATCAGAAGGGAATGTGATTACAATGGGAAGAGATAAAGGGATATCTCTGTGGTGCAAGATGGGAATACGGATCAATTCGAGATAAGGTTCAATTTATGAAATTAGCCCATTGGATGTATGCTGGTCCTGCTCATATTGGAACTCTACGAGTAGCTAGTTCATTCAAAAATGTCCATGCCATTATGCATGCTCCTCTAGGAGATGATTATTTTAATGTAATGCGCTCTATGTTAGAACGGGAAAGAAATTTTACTCCTGCAACTGCTAGTATAGTAGACCGTCACGTACTAGCACGTGGATCTCGAAAAAGAGTTGTGGATAATATTCTTCGAAAAGATAAGGAGGAAGGTCCCGATCTGATAATATTGACACCTACATGTACTTCTAGTATCTTGCAAGAGGATTTAAAAAACTTTGTGGATAGAGCATCCATAATCTCCGATTGCAACGTCATTTTTGCGGATGTGGATCATTATCAAGTGAATGAAATTCAGGCAGCGGATAGAACTTTAGAACAGGTGGTTCGATATTATTTGGAGAAATCCCATAGACAAGAAACATTGGATCAATTTGTAACAGATGCACCTTCTGTAAATATAATTGGGATTCTTACTCTAGGCTTTCATAATCGACACGATTGTCGTGAGTTGAGACGTTTATTAAAAGATCTGGACATCAGAATTAATCAAATAATTCCTGAAGGAGGATCTGTAGAGGATCCAAAAAATTTACCAAAAGCTCGGTTCAATTTAATTCCTTATCGTGAAGTGGGCTTAATGACAGCGATGTATTTGAATAAAGAATTTGGAATGCCTTATGTATCTACAACTCCTATGGGAGCTGTAGATATGGCCGAGTGCATCCGACAGATAAAGAAATATGTTGATACCTTGGCGGCTCCTATTTTATCAAGCAAAAGGGTTGATTACGAATCCTATATCGATGGACAAACTCGATTCGTTTCCCAAGCTGCTTGGTTCTCAAGATCTATCGATTGTCAGAATTTTACGGGGAAAGAAACAGTCGTTTTTGGTGATGCAACTCATGCTGCTTCAATCACTAAGATACTTGCTAGAGAGATGGGAATTCGTGTGAGTTGTACAGGTACTTATTGTAAACATGATGCAGAATGGTTCAAAGAGCAAATTAAAGATTTTTGTGATGAGATAATCATCACAGATGATCATGCTGAAGTAGGAGATATTATCGCTCGCGTGGAACCCTCTGCAATATTTGGTACTCAAATGGAACGTCATATCGGTAAACGTCTTGAGATTCCCTGTGGAGTTATTTCCGCACCAGCTCATATACAAAATTTTTCCTTGGGGTATCGACCCTTCTTGGGTTACGAAGGTACTAATCAAATAGCTGATCCAGTTTATAACTCATTCGCTCTGGGTATGGAAGATCATCTTCTCGAGATTTTTTGTGGTCATGATACAAAGGAAATAATGACTAAATCATTATCCACGGATATGAGTCTAATTTGGGATCCTGAAAGTCGACTAGAATTGAATAGAATCCCTCGCTTTGTCAGGGACGAAGTAAAGAGAAATACAGAAAAATTTGCACGACGAAAGGGCATTTCGAACGTTACTGTCGAGGTAATGCACGCAGCTAAAGAAGCATTAAGTACCTAATCAATAAAAATGAATTGATTACATTGAGTTTATTCTATACAAAAAGACTGGATCCAATTCGATATCTATTCCTATCATATCAATTGAGTTAATGACTATTCATAATCACGTCTCGATCATGATTCGAGATCAGCAGGAAGGGATCTTAAAAACATCGTCTGAAACGACGTGGTAGAAAGCAACGTGTGACTTTACATAATCGGTTTCGTGGATGTGAATTATCACATCCAACATTGAATATTCGGATCAAATGCCCTTGGTTCAACATTATTCTTATTTTATTATATACTCTCCAAGTCATTCTCGTTTCCATGTGATCCCATACAAGGATGACGAATACTTGAATCGTTCCACTAAGGCTGTTACAAATAAACCTAGAATTTTATTTCGATGCGTCTAACATCTCGTCCCAATACAGTTGCCAATCCAACAATTCATTTATCTCTTATTCTGCATTGACAATAGTGTATTGTGTCGATATAATTCGTCCATTCACAATAGAAATTGTGAATAGATATCTTAGGTTCATCATTGATCAGTGATTCTATCCAATCATTATAATTCTGTCGACGGATCATTTATTCATAACCTAGATTACTTTATCCTGGAATGGCGGATCGAAAGAAACTATTCATATCCATATATGAACTGATGAGTGAATTATTTGGTCATTCACATAGGTTTTTGATCCCGTTCGTCATTTAACAACAACGATTGGTAAGATTTGATTTACCGGTTCATATTGAGTAACCTCGCATTCCACTTCGATCGTATATATATCCTCAATATCTATTTGCAATATGGGTTGCTAACTCAATGGTAGAGTACTCGGCTTTTAAGTGCGACTAAGGTCTTTCACACATTTGAATGAAGTAGAAAACTCGTCGATACCATCGGTAAAGTTCGGAAGACTACGACTGATCCTCGAAGTATAATGAACGGAAAAAACAGCATGTCGTTCCAACATATGATCTTTATGATACCTGATATGATTTTTAGGATACCTGATTGTATTCGATCAGGACCGGATCTGATTCAAGGAATTAAATGGGTGGGAAATGTCTATTATATATTTAGATGGATGTATAATATGCTCATCCTTTCGGATCAAATGTGATAATTGTGAATAGGATCGAATCAATTCACGGTTAAGTCGAATGAGTCAATGGAGAAAGCTATATGACTTGAATCATAGGTAAACCCAGAGGAACGAGCTTCTGTTCCTCGTTCCAATTAAACGAGCGAGGAATTCCCTTTACTGATAAGAAGTTAAGAGCATTTTAGTACCCGATATCGGGAGGTTTTCCCTGAGTAGATCAGGGATTTATACACTCACAATGAGTCCTAAGTACTCGATACAGATGTGTAAGATAAATAGTGTACTGACCAGGTTGATTTATCCCATGAGTCAGGAGAGCGATTGGTCGCCAGGATAAAAGATTTTCGTTCTTCCTCATGACGAATGAAATCCTTGGGTAGTAAATCTGCTGAATAGAATATAGAATCTTGATATCCGGATATATATATTTTTTTTTCTATCTTGTCCCGACTAGATCGCACCATGTATTATCTCATAAATTAAGAGGTTATTCTCATGAACGAGGGCCATAGCTGAGGTTTGAAAATGGATGAGTTCCATAGATACGGAAAGGAAGATAGCTCTTGGCAACAATGCTTTTTATATCCACTCTTTTTCCAAGAAGATCTTTACGCAATTTCTCATGATCATTATTTGGATGGATCAAGTTCCTCTGAATCGATGGAACATTTTAGTTCCAATGATCAATTCAGTTTCCTAACTGTAAAACGTTTGATTGGTCAAATACGTCAACAGAATCATTCAATTGTTTTATTTTTGAATTGCGATTCAAATCCATTAGTTGATCGCAACAAGAGTTCCTATTCTGAATCGGTACTAGAAGGACTGACATTGGTCCTGGAAGTTCCGTTCTCTATACGGTCGAAATATTCTGTGGAAGGGATGAATGAATGGAAGAGTTTCCGGTCGATCCATTCAATATTTCCCTTCTTGGAAGAGAAATTCCCGCATTCTAATTATATATTAGATACACGAATACCCTATTCTATTCATCCGGAAATTTTGGTTCGAACCTTTCGTCGCTGGATCCGAGATGCTCCCTCCTTGCACCCATTACGATCTGTTCTCTATAAATATCGAAATAGTCCAGAAAATTTCAAAAGATCGATTATTGTCGCCCCGAGAGTAAATACAAGATTCTTGCTGTTCCTGTGGAATCATTATGTCTATGAATGCGAATCCATTCTAGTTCCCCTTCTTAAACAATCCTTTCATCCACGATCGTCGTCTCATGGATCTTTCCCTGAGCGAACTCATTTTGATCGAAAGATCAAAAATATTATCAGAATTTCTCGTCGAAATTCACTGAAAAGTATCTGGTCGTTGAAGGATCCTAGAATTCACTATGTTAGATATGGAGAAAGATCTATTATAGCTATAAAGGGTACTCATCTCCTAGTGAAAAAATGTAGATATCATCTTATCATTTTTTGGCAATGTTATTTCCATCTTTGGTCCGAACCATATAGAGTATGTTCTCATCAATTATCCAAGAATTGTTCTTCTTTTCTAGGTTATTTTCTGAGGGTTCGGATGAAATCTCTTCTGGTCAGGACCAAAATGCTAGATGAGTTATTCATTACCGATCTTATTACCGATGAATTTTATCCAATAGTTCCGATTGTACCAATAATTGGATTATTGGCTAGAGAAAAATTCTGTGACATATCAGGGCGGCCAATTAGTAAATTGTATTGGACTAGTCTAACAGATGATGATATCCTCGATCGATTCGATCGAATTTGGAAAAATCTTTTTCATTACTACAGTGGATCCTTTGGTCGAGATGGTTTATATCGTATAAAGTATATACTTTCACTATCATGTGCTAAAACTTTAGCCTGTAAACATAAAAGTACGATACGTGTAGTTCGGAAGGAATTAGGTCCAGAACTCTTCAAAAAATCTTTTTCAAAAGAACGAGAATTTGATTTTCCGGCTTTTTCATCGAAAGCAGCGGCCCGTTCACAGAGAGAACGAATTTGGCATTCAGATATTCCCCAGATAAATCCCCTAGCCAATTCCTGGCAAAAGATACAGGATCTGAAATCTGAAAATGGAAAACTAAACTTATTTGACCAATGAAATGCTCTTTTAGTCATTGCCTCGATTCAGAATCATTTTTCTTTTTCCATCCGAGAACTAAAATGATTAGGGAATAAAAACATTACATGGGGAAAGCCGTGTGCGATGAGAATTGCAAGCACGGTTTGGGGAGAGATTTCTCGCTCTTACTGATACTGAAGGAGCAGATCATCCACTCCATCCGACGAGTTCCGGGTTCGAGTCCCGGGCAACCCGGATCAAATTGATCCAATTGCGATAGGTACCTCTGTCCACTTGTTCTGGTTCTGGATCCAATCAAGTTCCTTTTCATATTCATTCGTTCCTATTCACAGGGAACGAACTATTGCAGGTTCTCCGGAAAGGTGATGAAGAATTCATATCCCACTCGTATCAATTGATTCCGCGGTTCCAGAATTGCATTGCACTTCGTTCGTTGTAGCGAACAAAAAAATTTGTCTCTTCACTGATTCGATCCTATCCGTTCTCATTACAACTTACAACACAACGGATCTCCCTGGAACCAGAAATAAAGAATTTGATGTAGTAGCTAACTACAGATAGATCTATAGAGTGTGGAATATAAATAATATAGAGCCTATTACATCTATATTCTATCAATATAGTATAGATCAGTATCTATCCCAACGGGATAGATATGAAAATCCCATATCGGATATTGGTTGACATTGATACATGGATCATATTATACTGTCAAATAACAAGCCTTATGCTTGGGAGCCTCTGATGATTTTATAAACGAAGTTCTGACCATGACCGCAATTATAGAAAGACGCGAAAGCGCAAATTTATGGGGTCGCTTCTGCGACTGGATCACTAGCACCGAAAACCGTCTTTACATTGGATGGTTCGGCGTCTTGATGATCCCTACCCTATTGACCGCAACCTCTGTATTCATTATTGCTTTCATCGCAGCTCCTCCGGTAGATATTGATGGTATTCGTGAGCCCGTTTCCGGTTCTCTTCTTTATGGAAACAATATTATCTCTGGTGCCATTATTCCTACCTCCGCAGCTATCGGTTTGCACTTCTATCCCATCTGGGAAGCAGCTTCCGTCGATGAATGGCTATACAACGGGGGTCCTTACGAGCTAATCGTTCTACACTTCCTACTTGGTGTAGCTTGCTATATGGGTCGTGAGTGGGAGCTTAGCTTCCGTCTAGGTATGCGTCCTTGGATTGCTGTTGCATACTCAGCTCCTGTTGCAGCTGCTACTGCCGTTTTCTTGATCTACCCTATTGGTCAAGGAAGCTTCTCTGACGGTATGCCTCTAGGAATCTCTGGTACTTTCAATTTCATGATTGTATTCCAGGCTGAGCACAATATCCTTATGCATCCATTCCACATGTTGGGTGTAGCTGGCGTATTCGGCGGCTCTCTATTCAGTGCTATGCATGGTTCTTTGGTAACTTCCAGTTTGATCAGGGAAACTACTGAAAATCAGTCCGCAAATGCAGGTTACAAATTTGGTCAGGAGGAAGAAACCTACAATATTGTGGCTGCTCACGGTTATTTCGGCCGATTGATCTTCCAGTATGCTAGTTTCAACAACTCCCGTTCTTTACATTTCTTTTTAGCTGCTTGGCCCGTAGCAGGTATCTGGTTTACCGCTCTAGGCATAAGCACTATGGCTTTCAACCTAAATGGATTCAATTTCAACCAATCTGTAGTTGACAGTCAAGGTCGTGTAATTAACACTTGGGCTGATATCATTAATCGTGCTAACCTAGGTATGGAAGTTATGCACGAACGTAATGCTCACAACTTTCCTCTGGATCTAGCTGCTGTTGAATCTATTTCAATAGGCGGATAATACTCCGATGGATTGTTACTGTGTATTGCTTAACTGAACAGTACCAAACCTTTCAATAAAAGGAAAGGTTTGGTACTGTTCAAATGTTTGTTGTTATTTCTCATCCTTCTTCCCATTCCATAAGTAATGGATATGTGCAGTTCCCCTGCATCCAGCAGGAATTGAACCCGCGAGTTCGCCAATTATGAGTTGGGTGCTTTAACCATTCAGCCATGGATGCTGGATAAAGATCATAAACATACTCATACTATAATATGAGTATAGACTCGGGTCTGAAATTGGGTAGTTCGGGACCCAATCACATTCTCTCATATTTGATTCATGTCAAGTATTCTCAACAGACAGTTGAGTAACATTTCATTTGACAGAGGTCCACAGCTGAACAACTTGTTCGAGAGTTGGTTGTTAGTCATCGATCTTGCTCTGATCCCCTGTCAGAGGTCGTCGACCCACATACAAACGTTAGTTCGTTGACCTATCAATTTTCTTTTTTTTTGTAAAAAAGAACCGTGGACCGTGGATAGAGACAATTGGTTTGTTTTTCCGGGGCGGACGTAGCCAAGTGGACCAAGGCAGTGGATTGTGAATCCACCACGCGCGGGTTCAATTCCCGTCGTTCGCCCATAAAATAAGAGAAAAAACGGACTGGATCCGATTCTTTTTTATTTTCATATTTCAGTGAAAAAATTTCTATCCATTTGGTATATTTTCTATCCATATAGTATAATGGTATTGGTTGGTTGACACGAGCTTTCCGATTATATTAAATCAATATTATATTATATAGAGATGGAAAAAAAAAGGGGAGGGGGTAAAAAAGAAATGAAAACAATAAGATCCTGGATAGTGAAATTGGAGGAGATAAAAAGCTATCAATTTCTATGCAAGCCATGGACCGGATCCAATTTGGTGAGATTTTTGATTCAAATCCTTTCGCATCGGGAGCGCCTTATAAAGCTCTTTGACCTTAGAATTGTCAGTACGTTGCTTTTACGCGATCTACGAAAAAACAATCAATATTTTTTGATCAAAGGTGTAGTAGTACTTACATTATCGGTCCTTATATATCACTTCAATCATAAAAGTAGTATGATTGATAGAAAAAATTTCTATTTGATGAAACTCTTTCCTATACATATAAACTTTATGGAACTTGGAAATGAAACATCGAAAGAATATTTAAAGCCTTTCACTAAGAATTGGTTGATATTTCCGCATCTTTTCCTGTCTTTCCAATTGAAAAGATCTTACAATCGATCCATAGAGCATTCCAATCCCATTAGTTTCAATTCAGGATATGACAGGAACATGAACAAGAAAGATGAGATTATCTCGGAAAATAAAGGACCGAACAAAACTCCTTCAGAGAAGGATGAGAAAGATATCAATTCGAAGATCGATTTTACTCTCAATTCAACCGAAAATAGGTATTGGGAACCTGAAAAAGATCTTTGTGAAGATTCATTCACAAGAAATAAAATGGAGATTGAGCAACGAAGAGAAAGATCAATTCTTTGGGATCTTTCTCCTATTAAAAGAGAACAAACAAAAAGAGAATCAGATTTGTCTTCAAAGTGTTTATCAGAATATTCTCCAATCTCTTGGGCGAAAGAATTATTTACAGAAGATCAAAGATATATTGAAGAGAATTCCTTTCCAAAGGAAAGGAAAAGATTCATTGATAATTTTACAAAATCAATTCGTTATTCTTTTTTTTACATATTGCCAATAGATGAACCGTGTACGGGTGGTCCTAGTGCTACTAAGAAGCCCATTGAAGATTTCAACTTATTGAAAAGGTTATTTAAAAGGCAACAAGATGTTTTTTTCCAGGATTTCAGGGATTCAAAATCCAATTCATTAATGAATAGGATAGTTTATCTATGGAAGATAAAAACATATTTTGAAATTGAAAATCCTTCCTCAAATTGTACTATTTCATCAGATCCCGGATGTAATATTCTTAGAAAGCCAAGTTATATGAACCGATCCGATTTTATTCGATCTATAAAGCGGAATTTGCCTCTGCCTTGGAATCTATCTTCTGCATTCTGTGATCAAAGCAAAGAACAGTACATATTGCACAACAATTTTAGATCGAAAACGAAAAAAATCGTTCTGAAAATAACAGATCAATTCATTCTATCAATAACTAAGCCTAACCAGGTTCATGGGAAAAATTCCCTTGATATTGATCATAACATGAATCCATTATATGAACTCAACGAGAATGGATCGTTGAGATTGAATCGGATCTTCAACCACAGAGATAAATTGAAGAATCAATCTTTATGGGTCCTACTCAATATTACTGGTAAAGAGGATGAATATTTAGATCAAATAATCAACAAAGAATTGAGCCAAAGCGATTTCAAAAATCGCTTTGAAATAGGAACCCCTCTTAATGATTATAGAACTGAAGTTTTTAATTGGTATGAATCGATTCGATATAAGATTGCCGGATATTTGGAAAATGCATTCAATAGATTCTATTTTATGAACAGGTTCAGTCGCAATTTAAAGCATCAAATTCGAACAAATTGGATAGAAAATGAAAGTTTTAATAATGTAACGAAAGATACGATTGGCCGGCATTCATCAAATTGGAGAAAAAGTCAGAGAGAATGGTTCAAGCATTCTATTATTCGAACGGATAAACATATCAATCGGAATTTGAATGTGTACAAATGGTCCAATCAGACCGAATACTTTATTAAATATTTGAAACATTTTGTTTCTAAACAAAACTATTTTCAAATAGTGTTTAATCCAATTGAATCATGTACTAATACTAATAAAGATTCAATTGGTTGGTCTGTAAGTCCCAACAAAAAAGATTATTCAAAGCTTTCTTACCTCTATGAAAATACTGTGAAGATTTTAAATTCGAAGTTAAATATCATTTCGAAGTTAAATTCTATGTTCGATATTTTCATTTCGATTTTGGATTTTCGCTTTCATAGGCTCAAAAGTATTAATTATCGAAAATTAAATGAGTGGTTGGAGCCAATTGGTGCTCTAATCGTTCATTTGAAAACATTAAAACCTTTTCTTTTAGTTTTAGATGACCATAATCCTTCACAAAGATCGAAATTCTTGATCGATGAAGGAACAATTGCACCATTTATTCCGAATGATATACCAATTAATCCATTGATTATTGACTTATTCGATAATGAAAAGAATCGCATGGAATCATTCGATAACACTTATTTTTCGACGATATCCAACGATCGAGACAATTGGTTGAATCCCGCGAAACTATCTGATCAGAGCTCATTGAGAGCTTCTTTTCACGGAGCAAATACGCTCCAATTTTTTGATTATTTGCATCATCCTCGGTCAAATTATAGGAATAGATTACCTTCTTATATGGAAAGGATTCATATCAAAAGGAAGAATCTTACATATGGACAATTATTCAATCTTTTGTCCATCCACACCAATCTCTCTTCTTTGCCCATTGGTGAAATAGGACCCGTTCACTTAGAGAAAGAGACTATTTCATTCATCCAGTCACAAGTATCTAACATATTCTTACCTAGATATTTACAACGAAAACAAAGTGGTGATCAAACCTTTGTATTAATCTATGACTTGTACAGATCCTTCAATTTACTAACTAGATTGAATCCATTCGTTCGTGACAAAAGATATCTTTCCTCGATTGAAGAGATTTCTCCAACGCCTTTAATAAGAAAACAAATAGTCAATTTGGATCAAACTTTTTGCCAGCCTTTTTTAAATAGATCCGATTCAGAAGAAAACAACCTCGATCAGTACCTTAAAAAGGGTTTCAGTTCAAACATGGGTCTTATTGAAACTCGATCTTATCAAGATGATTTACTATCCGAAATCTTTCCCAATAAGAACCAGGAAATGCTTCATCGTATTCAAGATTGGTTTGTAACCGAAAGTTCCAAAAACAGAATTGGAAAAAAAGGCATAGATGGAAGGAGTACCCTTTCTAATTCATCTAATTCATCTAATTCATCTAAGGAGGAACGGAAAATTCTATCATCACCGCGTTTTAATGAACGTGTTAAGAAACAGGAGATGTATAGGCTCTCTCGAATAGATAGTATTTTTTCAAAATGGGAACTGTTTAAAACCTATATGCCATGGGTTTTTACTTCTGCATGGTCTAAATATCTTGAAAATATACTTTTAGATACTCTTCCGGAGATATTGCTACATGGCAGTAATAAATTTGTATCTATTTTGGGAGATATTAAACATAATATTATACATAAATTGAATATATTGTGGGAACTTTATCATCCATTATGGGAACCTATACAATGGAAATTGAGAACGAATCTTTTGAAATTGAGTTTTAGATTTAGAACGAATATTCTTAATAAGTTTTTATTTATAACGAATCCTTTGAATGAGCTTCTGTCTTCTTGCGAGGATTGTTTCATAGAGGAAACTAGTGATCGAGAGAAGTCATCAGTGCCATTCATATGGGTACATCTGAGATTACTAAATGCTCGGGGGTATGAATATGGGATTCTTATCCCTTTTTTCGTCCTTGGGTATTTCGTTCTTCAATATTTTCAAGTTATTTCCTTAGCCTTTATCAATTTAAAGACAGACTTTGAACTCATCAAGTATTTAAAGGATCCGTCATACGTGATCAAGTTGCAAAAACTAATGAATCCTTCTGTAACTAGTCTCTTGTTCTCTTATATAAGAGGCATACCCAGCTATTCTTCTATGAAGATGAAGATGAAGAATAGAAAGTTTGATTCGCCTATAACTATAATAAGAGAGTTGCACAGATTGTGTTCTAGCATGGATATCCCCGAAAAAGAGATAGAATTAATAGTTCAATTTCTACTAACGAGAAAAAACATTTCTCAATTTGAATCGAATTTGACTTACAGTGATAATTTCTTCAAGAATGAATTGGGTTATCAAATGGCTGAACAGCCGGGACTTATTCACTTACGATATTTGGCCTACACTTATCAAAAAGATCTCATTAATTATGAGTTCGATCAATTTTGTTTAGTAGAAAGATGGGTATTCCTTGCCTTTTGTCAGAAGATTACCTCTTCACAAATATTGTGTCCAACCAACCCCACATTTAATGGAAAACCTTTCTCACTCCATACAGGATCATTATTTTCCAAAGGGATTTTACTGATAGGTCCTATGGGAACTGGCCGATCCTATTTGGTCAAAAGTCTAGCAGCAGACTCTTATGTTCCTTTAATCAAAATATCTCTGAAAAAGTTATTGTATGGTGACTATTTAAAGTACCCTGGTACTGAGACTTATACTGATACTGGAAAATTTCATACTGATTTTAATTTTAAGATAAAAGAAATAATGCAACAATTCAATCTTATCTTCGAATTGGCGAAAAGATTGTCTCCTTGCATAATATGGATTCCAAACATTCATGAGCTGAATGTCAATGACCTAAACCACGTAAATAGTGGTTTAAACTTAACTGACTTTTTCCTCGGTGTATTAGTGAACCATCTCTCCATAGATGATGAGAAAGATTCTATTAGAAATATTCTTGTTATTGCTCCGACTCATATCCCCCAAAAAGTGGATCCATCTCTAATAGCTCCAAATCGATTAGATAGATCGATCAATATTCGAACGCTTGTTATCCCACAACGACAAAGGGAATTTCCTATTCTTTTACGTAGCAAAGGGTTCTACTTGGAAAAACAGTTCTGTCCCGATGAATTTGGATCTAGAACCATAGGTTTTAATGCACGAGATCTAGCAGCACTTGCCAATGAAGCCTTATTAATTAGTATTACCCGAAAGAAATCAGTTATAGACACTAACACAATTCGATCAGCTCTTTCTAGGCAAATTTTGGGTTTGCAATCTATAGATAATCAGGTTGGATTCGGTCAAAATGACGAAAGACTTCTATACAAGGTAGGAAAAGCTGTTATACAAAATACACTTAGAAGGAATTCTTCCATGAATCCTCTATCTACCAAAAACGAATTATGGAAGAAAAGGTTTTCTTATTTGTCCCAATGGTATTTAGAACCTTCGATTGCCGAAACAACTATGAAGGAATTGACCATACTCCCCCATATTTTGGGTTGCTTGGCCGGATCAGCGGCTCGAGATTCTTCGTGGTCTATATCGGAACGAAATAGAGAGAATTGGATTTCTCTCGATATATTCGCTGAGCATGATTTCAATCTAGCTTCTAGTCTTTTAGAAAGTCTTCTGGTAGAGTTTCCATGGTTAGGAATATGTCGGGGTAAGTCCGATAAGGATCAAATCACATTTGCTCCTCAGCCCAAAATGATAAATCATCTAGATATTATACGATTTCTGAAAGAATATGAATTGAAGTTTCTACAAAAAACTCTCGGCACAAAACGAATGGATAGGGATATGGATGAAGAATTAATCAATAACATAAACATAGTTTGGGCTCCTAGGATCTGGCGTCTTAGTTTTCTTCGCAGTAATCGATTCGATCGTACAAAAAGAACCAATGAATTGGGATCTTTGTATCAGTTCGAATCGTTTCAAAAAGAGCAGATGGAAAGATCTCAATTTTCTATACAATATCCGATGCAATATAAAGACTCTAAGAAACCAATGTTCTTTCTAGGAAGACGATTTATTTGGTATCCCTTCCTATTAAAAGAGCAGCACCTTGTGTTTTCACGCCGAGAATTTTTCGCAAATGAAGAATTGCTGAAAAGGCTCTATATTACTTATAGTTCAAGTAGAAGAAGAGCAAAATATGGGTTTTTCCCTAAAAAAAGTTTCCAAGGTGCTTTTCGTAGATATGATTCAAAATCCATGACCAATTCGATTTCGGTCATTAAATTGTGGAAACCATTGTCTCTTGTAGAAAAGGAACATATCGAGGATTTCAAACGCATTCAAGCAATCGGTATCCGATTGGAACGTATACAGCCATATTCTCCTATATTTACATATCAACGTTGGTTGATCGAAAATACAATAGAACAGGTTGATCACTTCGAATCGTTAATTCATCGCCAAAGATGGCTCGGAACCAATAGTTTATTATCTAATGAATCTTTTCTTTATAATACTCTATCCGAGAGTTATCAATATTTATTAAATCTGTTCTTATCTAACAGAATGTTATTGGATCAAATGACAAAGACATTGTTGGAGAAGAAATGGCTTTTTCCGAATGAAATTGAACACTCAATTCATAACAGGATTAAGATTTAACATCAGACAATCTGTAATCATCGATGAAAGAGCAATGGAATATGGAATTAAGTACAAAAAATTGACCGGGCAGAGAACCAATGAGAGGTTATAGCTCCGATTTTAGATCCTATAATGAATCCTTTCCTGGTATTGTCCAAGAATACTAAGTATGTTGGAGGAAAAAAAAAAGACTTGATATCTTTTTCATTTGAAGAGAAGATAGGTTCCTCACTCCGAGATCTCGACCATGTAGAGTAAGCATAGTAAGGACAAGCCCATTCTCATTAACCTAATGAGATATTCTCTACTAAACTATGCTTACTTCTTATCTCCTCGATTTCGGTTCTAGCATTAATGAAATATACCTCATAATACAAGGGCGGACCTTGGAATGGACTCCTCTAGATAGAGAAGATCGCCAAGCAAGATCCTGCCTGTGATCCACTGTCCTATTCCAGCAGCTTTAACTTGTAGGTAATTGTCGTAATACCTCGTATCAACAAATACGAGGTCTATCCCATCCCAGTTTATTGAGAGAATATCATACGATATTTGCCATTGAACCGCTCATTCAATAAACATGAAAAATATTATGCCTTGAAGAGGACTCGAACCTCCACGCTATTAAGCACGAGATTTTGAGTCTCGCGTGTCTACCATTTCACCATCAAGGCATCCCAAAAGTGAATCCTAATTAATAGGATATATATATATTAAACATATCATGATGAATATAGAATATATGTCAGAGATAGCGTATTGGAGTATTGATATCGATCGGTCGTATTTGTAGTTTGTAGAACAAATCGTACTCCTTCATATACGTCAGGGGTCCATGGATGAAAAGGAACTGGGGAAAGCAGCTCGGATCCAATTTCTACAGTTACAGTTATGGGCGCAATTCAAATTCCTGGAGAGTTATAAATTTGTGCATCTATGAGACCATTTACTATTTATTGAAGCTCAATAACTGAAACATTCTAAAAAAGTTATGAGGCTGAATCATTAGCACCACATAAAAACATTCCTCCTAGAGCAGCTGTTAATACCAATAAAAGAACCTCTGTTATAGTCATTTCTGTACATTGAATGTACTCCACGGATAGAAGAACACATAGGGTTGAACGTAATCAATTGATGAATCAAAATATTTCGTTGAAATTGTTCGTTCGAAAATTACCCAAAGAGCTGATCATAGGTTCTTCTCTCCATCGAAATGATAAGACCACTATGCTCATTACTAAACTTTTGAAAGAGATGAAATAGGACCAAGCTATATCTTCTTGATCAGGAATTCAATTTATAATGAAAAATTAGGCCGAGAATCAGGATACATTCTGGCCGGGGAAAAAAAGAGAACTTCCATGGGAGAAAAGCATTTGAAACTCTTTCAAATGATATCAGGGTATAATTGAAAATGAAGTTTTCACTTTGTACATGCCAGATCATGAATTAGTAATTTCTTTCAATCTCCGAAAGATAGGAGATTTACATAATCCTCATGAATAGGATCGAATATTCCTCCATAATCTATCTCCTTATTCCTTAAGCAAGCCTTGCACAGGAATCAATTTCTAATTTCTCAGGATATGTAGATCTACCTATCTATCTATATAGAGTAGATTCACTATATAGATAGATAGGTAGATCTCGATCCTGTTTATGGATTAACGGAAATGTGCAAAAGCTCTATTGGCCTCTGCCATTCTATGAGTCTCTTCCTTTTTGCGTATAGCATTGCCATTCCCTCTGGCAGCATCCATTAATTCGTGACTCAATTTAAAATCCATATTTCGACCCGGACGTTTTCGAGATGCCCCTAATAACCAACGAATGGCAAGTACTTTTCCTTGTGTAGATCTTATCTCAATGGGAACTCGATAAGTTGATCCACCTACACGTCTTGCTTTTACTGTTACATTGGGGGTTACTCTACGTATTGCTTGGCGTAGAACAGATAGTGGATTTTTCTCCGTCTTTTGTTGAATATTTTTGATGGATCGATAAAGAATTCGATAAGCCAATGATTTTTTCCCGTTTTTAAGAATACGGTTAACCACCATGTTAACTAATCGATTATGATAAATAGGATCGGATTTTGCAGTTTTTTTTTCTGCAGTACTTCGTCGTGACATGAGTATGAAAAAGGTTCAAGAATCTATTTCATAAAGGCTGAAAAGAAATCATTTATTTTGGCTTTTTGACTCCATATTGTAGGGTGGATCTCTAAAGGTATGAAAGATCTCCCTCCAAACCGTACATACGACTTTCGTCGAATACGGCTTTCCACATTATTATATCTGCATAGATGAGACCTATTCTTTATGCATATAATTCTGTTTACTCACTCTCGATTGAGTATCCGTTCCCTTTCTTTCTTTTGCTATGATTGGAAATCTTGTATTTCACATATCTATACGATTAAGTCCTTAGGTTCAAAAAATAGTGTATAAAAAAAGTGTTTCAAATCATTGCTATTTGACTCGAACCTGTTCTAAAAAGGTCAAGGTATTTTTCATTTTCTGTTGAAACAATCAGGGAAAACTTCGAAAATGATTTCGATATTGAACCTTGGACATATAATAGTTCCGAATCTCCTTAAAAATAAGATCGTTTGTTTTACGGTAGCCTGCTCTAGTCCCCTTACAAAACGTTCGTTATTAGGTTAGCCATATACTTAACATGTTCCTAGCAATTCACATGGCATCATTATGAAATGATACAAGTCTTAGATAAGTAAGAATATACAACGCACTAGAACGCCCTTGTTGACGATCTTTTACTCCGGCAGCATCTAGGGTTCCTCGAACAATGTGATATCTCACACCGGGTAAATCTTTAACCCTTCCTCCTCTTACTAATACTACAGAATGTTCTTGTAAATTATGGTCAATACCAGGTATATAAGCAGTGATTTCAAATCCAGAGGTTAATCGTACTCTGGCAACTTTACGTAAGGCAGAGTTTGGTTTTTTGGGGGTGATAGTGGAAAAGTTGACAGATAAGTTGTCTTCACTGTCACTCTACAAAACCGTACATGAAATTTGCACCTCATACGGCTTCTCGTTCGATTCTTTCAAAGTAGGATAAATTGGATTATTTTCGTTGTTCGAGAATCTTCATATTCCCTTTCTTCATGCATGCATTATGTCTCAAAGAGTAACTGAAATCAATTCAGTCAAAAACGTTTTTGTATTCCAAACAAACACTAATGAATCAGATTTTTCCGGTAAAAAGATTATGCAAAATCTTCGGGATTTCCTCTTCCTTCTCTATTGTTATCCTATAAGTACAGCGTCTGAAGAAATACTTTTTGTATGAATCGATATTATTACATGCTAATTCCTTCTTGATATCTCGATATATCATTCCTCCAAATCACAAATTGGATTCGAAATTGACGGGTTAATGTGAGCTTATCCATGTGGTTATACACTGTTCGAATTCGAACAGGAATCAATTTGATGAAAAATATTGGCTTTCGTGCTTTGGTTGGGGTTGTCCAAGATCATTTCGATGACCTATGTTGAAGAGATATCTATATCTATATGATGATATATGATCTGATCGACTGCGTAAGGCTTGCGAATAGCAATCGATATGGCCAGGGAAAGTATACAGAAAAGGAAGTTCTTTCTGATCTGATCAGAAAGTGATTTGGCTCGGTGAGTCCTTTCTTCTATGATGAACTGATGAACTGCTGGCATCCATCAGTCCTATATCTTGTTTCTGTGGACCGGTGGAAAAGTGAGGGCTCAGCGGGAAGAGGATTGTACCACGAGAGAGCGAAGGGGTCAACCTGTTCCGAAGAGACAACATTGATTTTGGAAATGTAGTTGTAGCTGTACTCTCACATCGATCCAGATCAAGATCAAGAAGTATTTCCATCCGTAGAGGTCAATATTTGCCTGCTAGGTGAGAGGATAGCGAGCGATGCTAGTTACAAATAATGTTCTGGTAGGATTTCAATGTATTTACATGAAGTAGTTAACGGTTGCATAGGGTCTTCTCTTTTCTGTTCTGTAATGATGGATCCTGTATGTACGTGTTCCTGATAATTTGTTCATTTTCAGGTGGAAACACATCGGAACTTTTGAATGGAAAAAGATATAAAAGTAGCTCTTATTTTTCGAAAACGGTAATATCCTTGGTGCAAGAAGAACAATTTGATTCGTATCATCTCCGTATCATCTTTACTCGGTCTTGTTCTCTTTGTTCTTCCAAACAATATTGGGTCCTTTCCGCACGCACTAGTGCTAGATCAGATTAAACACGCTGAACAAAATATTTTTCATTTCAAACTTGTTTGATCAAGACAGGTAAAATATTAACAATTTTACGGGACCATATGTTATGGTTCGAATCAGTAGGAAATCCTATTTTCGAAAGGTCTGGCTTAAAGTTGTTCGAAATAAAATAGTGGAATAGTGGTGGTGAGTCTCTCGAGCCTTTGGTAAGTTATTATTAATCAGTCAGTTCTCCTTCCGAGGGTAGGGAAGGGATATAACTCAGCGGTAGAGTATCACCTTGACGTGGTGGAAGTCATCAGTTCGAGCCTGATTATCCCTAAACCTAATGTTAGCTTTTCCATCAAACAAATTTCTGTTTTTTTCTCTTATAGCTTTCTTCACTCCAAAGGCTCATGTCATCTACACGAGCTCTTTTTCATGGTATTTAATTATATTTTTTTCCGGGGTAAAGAAGAAATGGAATGACCAAAATGGAGCTGGATATTTCAATTGGAAGATATGCAAATATTAGTAGTGAGTTGAGTGGTTGGCATGAGCTTTCCAATTATATTAAATCAGTATTCTATTATATAGAGATGAAAACAAAAAAAGGGGGGGGGGGGTAAAAAAGAAATGAAAACAATAAGATCTTGGATAGTGAAATTGGAGGAGATAAAAAGCTATCAATTTCTATGCAATCCATGGACCGAATCCAATTTGGTGAGATTTTTGATTCAAATTCTTTCGCATCGGGAGCGCCTTATAAAGCTCTTTGACCTTAGAATTGTCAGTACGTTACTTTTACGCGATCTACGAAAAAACAATCAATATTTTTTGATCAAAGGTATAGTAGTACTTACATTAGCATCATAGAAAAGAAAATACTCGAAAATAGGATCTAATTAATAAAAAATATTTTTTCAAAAGAACGGATTACTACGGTATATTCATGACTAGGCCTAGTGATAATCTATTTAACCCCGATACGGATTATCGTCTGAAGATAAAGATAATGGATTCTTTTGTTTTAAGGATAACAAAATCTAGTTAGGTAAACGACTTTCGACATCGATCGTTATATGAATATATTCTATAAAATAGATGAGAATATATCATGGAAATTTACCTTTCAATTTCAATTGGTAGATTCCATTATTATTTATTTTCCGTGAGAGAATGGATTGATTCAATTTGCAGCAGATTCCGATAAAGAACGGAGTTATCTACGATAAAAATGAATAAATGAAATACATAAGATGTCTTTCACATCACAATATATTAATTAAACCCACTGTTCGTTATGGCAGTTCCGAAAAAGCGTACTTCTAGATCCAAGAAAAGAATTCGTAAAAATGTTCGGAAGGGAAAAGCATATCGGGCCGCAATAAAAGCTTTTTCTTTAGCTAAGTCTATCTCCACCGGTCATTCAAAAAGTTTTTATTGCATAGCCAATGATGATTCCTCCGGATCATCAAAATAAATTGATATCAATTTTTATTCGGATGACCCGTAGCACAACACGAGGGAATATACGACACCACCCTCCAGGACCCTGGAGAACAGTGATGCGAAATAAATCATTTTCTTCGGGTACTCCCAAGGGTGGTGGTCGTACGAAAGGGACACGATCATTAATTAGTTCCACTACAGTACTTCCCTTCAACCAGCCAATCTGGATAAATGGGAAATTTCTCAACCATTCCTCTATCCATTCCGCCTTCCCACTAGAAAGGGATTAGAGTTCATCATTTATTGTAAGGATCCACTTCAGCATTACCATTATGCTACATTTCCGGTAGCTCAACCTTATAAACATCCCAATCCATCCATTCCGATCCGAAACTAGTATCGAAACGATTTCTTATTTTTGATAAAGAATGGCACAGAACCTAGGGAATCATGCATAGAGATGATATTATTTCATTATGGAATCGCTCGTGCATTTCGTAATAAATGCAGGTTATTGCTCTATAGCGAATAATTACTAGTTCGTAGTTCCAGATATCTCGATATCTCGATTCATCCTTCTTCTGCTTCTGTTCCTTCCAATGATTCATCTCTGAACCCATTCTTTCCCTCCTTTATGCTTGGATAGAGTGCTCAATCCTTTAGGAGAACTCAAAGTCATCATCTTTCTTCGTATCTCTACCATTTATAATGCATAATGTAAAAACTCTTGTGGCAGAGATACATAAAAAAAGCTGACCAAAATATAGGTGCGTAATCTAGTGCAACTTTTTATTCTATTAATGAAACCCCTTTCTACATCTCAGAAGCTCAAAAAAGGATCAATTCATTCATTAGCAGCCTGTATATAGTAATATTAGTCCGTATTTCATATTATTGTGAGCTATCAATATATTTGGATGTCTCCCCTAAAAATTGAAAGTCCAACAAAATATTGGAGAATAATCATACGGGAGATCATGGATCAGAAACATAGTTTTGTTCTAGATATGTATATGATCAAACCATCCAATCAAAAAGATTGAAAAGTTATGATCCATGTATCTCTCTTTATTGTTTGGAATCTAGTTGCTCCGATTCTTCCCATCGTGAGCAAAAATGAATAGATATTCCTTGTCCGATAATGCATGTGACTATTTTCTTATGCTCTTTCGGAGCAGTGGGATCTGAACCCACGACCTCCATCACCCCAAGATGGCACGCTACCAAGCTGCGCTATGCTCCGTTATAACCATCAACCAACATAAAATTGATTAAATGTAAATGCCCGATGTTATATTCACAGATTACTCCCTCTGCTAGACACGTTCCATAACATTGACGATCTGGTGTAAATAAGCTAGTATGGTCCCTACGAAGCCGCCATGGTGAAATTGGTAGACACGCTGCTCTTAGGAAGCAGTGCGAGAGCATCTCGGTTCAAATCCGAGTGGCGGCATTTTTGAAAGAAGATCTACTCAATCACTTCTTGCTATGTAGCAATATCTGTTCAATCTATTTCCATTGTGATAAATAGATCCTATCTTTCCATCATAGATCTCATTCGGAAATAAAATGAATAAATGGGTTTATTATGATATTCATAACTTTAGAACATATATTGGCTCATATCTCTTTTTCTCTCATTTTGGTTGTCACTCTCATTTATTGGGGAACCTTAGTTTATCCAATTGAAGCACTAAGCAGCTCGGGAGGAAAGGGCATGATAGTTACTTTTCTTTGTACAACGGGATTATTAATTACTCGTTGGCTTTATTCGGGACATTTACCGTTGAGTAATTTGTACGAATCATTCATGTTCCTTTCCTGGAGTTCATCCGTGCTCCATATAGTTCTAGAAGTACGGAGCCAAGATGATCGGTGGTTAGGTGCAATCACCGCGCCAAGTGCTATGTTAACTCATGGTTTTGCTACTTTAGGTCTTCCGGAGGAAATGCAACGATCCGGAATGTTAGTACCCGCGCTACAATCTCATTGGTCAATGATGCATGTAAGTATGATATTGTTCAGTTATGCAACCCTTTTATGTGGATCCCTAGCATCAATAGCTCTTCTAGTGATTATGTCCGGAGTAAATAGACAGGTTCTTCTCGGTGCGATAGACAATTTATTTTCCCGATCCATTCTTCCCAATGAAAATTTTTATTCACATGAAAAACAAAAAAGTGATTTGCAATACACTTTTTATTTTTCATCAACGAATTATCGTAAATGTAAATTGATCAAACAATTAGATCATTGGAGTTATCGTGCGATTGGTCTCGGTTTTTCTCTTTCAACCATAGGTACTCTTTCTGGAGCAATATGGGCCAATGAAGCATGGGGATCTTATTGGAGCTGGGATCCAAAAGAGACTTGGGCATTAATTACTTGGACCATATTCGCAATTTATCTGCATACTAGAATGAATAAGGGTTGGCAGGGTGAGGAACCGGCAATTGTGGCTTCTTTAGGATTTTCTATAGTTTGGATCCGTTATTTGGGGGTCGATCTATTAGGAATAGGATTACACAGCTATGGATGGTTGATCTAACATAGAACCATAAATGGACCGAATTCCCGGAGGGAAAAAAGGATAGATTCGATCCAGTTCCTTTATGTAATTGATAAGTTACATCAATAACTGGTCCAAGTTATTTCAAAGATTCATTATAGAATGATGGAATCACTACTTGAAATAACTTGAACTAACTTTAACTATATTAGATCAAAATAAAAGAGAAATAATTTCATTTTTTTTTTTATTTGCTCCATCCCATTCCATTAATCTCTAATCTCTCAAATCAAAAGAGGAAAAAGATAATTTTGTATCCATTAATTATATTATATAGCTAAAAATCCATCTGGAAAGTACAAAAATAATTTTTTTGCCATTCATTTCATAGATGGAAGGATCGAGATGAACTAACTTTTACCCCATCCCATCATCCGTGGGTAGAAAGGAACAGATCAGGATAAGAATCTCTCCAGAATCCGTTAAATAAGGGTTCGTCACATTTTCAACTTAGAATATTCAACGTAACATAGACAACAAATGGATAGGAGTTAATATCACTCCAATTGCCACTATTGCAGTAACAATAATTCGATTTTTAAGGTCGAAAAAATTGATAACCAGTCATTTTTTTCGGGAAGAAGATCTAATAGATTCTGCCACAAAACCACAGATTTCCGGCAATGCAAGAGAAGCCATTTAAAAACTACTGGACATAGTATTTTAGGTATTAATATAGCCCTATTATTTCATCAAGAAGAAGAATACGTATCCTATCGTCACTTGTTCCCGCTAAGAATGAAAGTGCCGTACCAATCGATCCATGAGAGATCATTTGAAAATGGATCTATTGGGACCTGTATCTGCCATGGAACCAATAATTAAAAAACCCATACGGGATACTGAAGACTATCCTTCTTTTCCAATTCTGTTTAAATTCAATAAGATCTATCCAGTTAGAATCTTTCTTTTTTCAAATTGGATCAATGAATTATTGAATTGGAAATGGTAACGGACGGAATGTATAAGTAATGAAAAGGAGCTCTAGTAAACAAATACCTAGAGTATACCATCGAATCAGCTCATTCCCTCCCTCTATGGGAGGGGAAATAATGGTATTAAGGAATTTGCAGATATGGGCGAACTAACAAATATTGTTGATTGATCTAGGGTAATTTGCTCATTATGGAAGAGACTTTCCATCTCTCTCTATAAAAACCCATACTTGATCCAAGATATTGTGCATATTGATCAGTAAGCTAGACCCATACTGCGAGTCGTCTCATGCCATAAATAAACACGTACACTCAAGAAATCTGTTGGACAAGCGGATTCGCACCGCTTACAACCTACGCAGTCTTCTGTTCTTGGAGCAGAAGCAATTTGCTTAGCTTTACATCCTTCCCAAGGTATCATTTCCAATACATCTGTGGGACAAGCTCGTACGCATTGGGTACAACCAATACATGTATCATAAATTTTGACCGAATGTGCCATTGGATCTCCATTAGTTAGTAAAAAGTTTTCAATTTGATAAGATCATATATAGCCAAATCTTCTAATATATGCCCAATAAAGATGGCTAATAACGGGATATTATGAATATAAAACGAATCAATAATTGTACTATCAATTATGTTTGGAACCAATATTTTAAGGTTCTGTATTTTTTTAATGGGACAAATATCTTTGTCCTATTTCGATCCCTCCGTATCACCCCGAATATGGTTCAATCGTGAAAGGTCATTTTCATAATGAGTTTGATATGGATGGATCAATCATGTTTTTGGTCGATCATAATACTATAGAGATTTCGAGAGATTCTGGTCATATAGAATAGATAAATCTTCTGAAATATACCCATCATCTTTTTGGATAGGAATAGATATACCGATTCCTAATCTATAGATCATATATACGATACTCTATCACCATTTCTACAAATGAAATTGATCGATACGAGTCGATTATAAGAAGAGAGAGTTTGCGCACCGATATCCGCTATTAAAAGCCCAGGCTATAAAAAATGAGAAGCTATACAACCCAACTCTAGCATAATCACTCTGCTATAGCTAGCCCTTTGGGATACATATTTCCCAATCGATCTTAACGGCGCATTTACCGTTATTGCCTCTGCGAACATAGTAGCTAAATAATCCCATTGCGTTACATAGGGGAGATATTGGACAATTGTTTGGTTCTAAACAATTTGATCCATCCTTCCCCCCTATGTAAATAATCTGATAGAGGTTCACAGTCAATAACATTTTGACTATCTAGCAATAAGTCGAAGAACACCGTGCATCGATGGATAATGAGGACCCATACTTACCATCAGGGGGTTTTTCTCTGTAGCAAGCATGATCATATGTCACCCCTCTCCGGTTCGTTTTCTAAATGAGAACAAAAGAACGACTAATTGGGATTCGGGATCTTTCAAAATTGGAATTGAAAACTTCGAAATTAACGGGTTTTTAGTCCACGAATACCTAATCGACCGATTAAATCATCGTAACGAAGTTTATCCCTCTTAGAGAGATAAACCAGAAGTTGCTTACGTTTGCCCAAAATTTTCCACAAACCTCTTTGGGAAGAATAGTCTTTTCCGTGCAATTGCAGATGTTGGGTAAGTCTTAGGACCCGATTGGTTAAATAAAATACCTGAGATTCAACAGATCCTCTCTGTTTATCAGGAATCAGATACGAACTAATGGATAAATTCTTAATCATAAAAAAAAACAAATTTTCCTGGAGTTGAATGGAAATTTTTTTTTCTCGAGTCAGAAAAAAGAATTAGATCCATTCTTTCATTTTCATGGTCCATATAATAATTCTGAATTCGTTCCGACCATTTCTATTGAAGAAAAATTGGTCGGATTCTTTCTATCCTCTTGGAGGAACATCTGGTTTTGGACCTATGGCAAAATACGATACGAGATGTAGAATCTTTTCACATTGATGAAACGAAACGAACAGATTGGTTCAATTTATTTATCCTGAAACTCCATTGAATCAATCTATTCTTTTCTTTCGACGAAAACGTAATTGAAGCAAAAAATCTATCAATTGAAAGTTAGGGGATACATACGTATTCTCAACATTGCGGATCGACTCCCATCATTTGTATTGAACCAATATCTATTCATGCAAATAAGATCCTCTAATCGATAACTAGGCCAAAGAAAACGTTTAATTATTTGCGTTGTATCTGCGCTAAGATGTTGGTTTCTTTCCATGAGTTCTTCATCATTTTGTATGTCTATGTCTTTTCCATTGGAAAATCCTGCATGATCGTTCTCTGGATCAAACCGATTCAGGATTCGAAATTCTCTGCGACGTTTCGGAAGCAAAATATCTTCTAAATTGAGGGAACTCAAAATGTTTTTTTCATCCCCCAGAATTTGACCGCGTTGCACAGATCCATCATAAAGATTTCCATCCATCCATTCCCGGTCTCCATTTTGAAACTTCAATGAAATACTTACGATTTTATACATCAGGAATTCGTAATCTGGTATGCTTGATAAACGATACGGTTCGGGGACCACTATTTTTTTATCTACCCATATTTCTTTTTTACTGCTTACCTTTATCGGAACATCCCCCTGAATAAGATTATTTTCCCATATTTCATCTTCATTTCTATCCTTATCAAGAAGAAGGAACATTAGATTCAGATTCACTTTTCCCTCTTGAATATTGGTCCAAAGATATTGGTCTGGATCCTTAATTCCGGACATAACCCTGCAAATATCCGACAGCTTGAATACACTTTCTTCCCCTATAGCTTCTACCGGTCTGTATTGAAAAATAACTCTATTAGTTCGTTGACCTTCTATTTTACCAGTTTGTTGATCTTCTACTTTACCAGTTTGTTGATCTTCTACTTCACCAGTTTGTTGATCTTCTACTTCACCAGTTTGTTGATCTTCTACTTCACCAGTTTGTTTATCTTCTACTTCACCAGTTTGTTGATCTTCTACTTCACCAGTTTGTTGATCTTCTACTTCACCAGTTTGTTGGTCTTCTACTTTATCATATTCATCGTTCCAATTATGCTCTTTTCCTTTTTTGTTCTGAACATATGATCTAGCACCTATTCCTTGTTCCAGAACATTTGTTGTTTCCTTCTGTTCTTTTTCCTCCATCTTTTTCCGGTCTCGTTCTTCTTGTAAAAACGATTTTCCTGGTAGGAGCTTCGATTTAGTTTCATATATATTTTTTATTCCTAAAAGTTCCGGGAATAACCATAATTTTAGATCTAATCCAGATCCTCTCTTCTCGATTCCTGGAGAATCCATAATGCCAACATTTTCTTTTCGCGTCTCATCAACCCCCTGCCGATTCGTAATAAAATAAGTCTTCTGCCTGTCAATCATTGTTGTATGATCGTAAGTACAAGAACGTATAGCATCATAAATATCAATAGTAGAACGAGGACCATTCACGATATTGAAATCGGTACCCTTCCAATCCTCCTCGAGAATATCACGAATCCACTTTTCCCTGAGAATTCCTTCATGATCGGTAATATTTTTATCATTTGGTATATCAGGTTGTACTGGTGGTCCGTGAATATCCGAATCTTTTGTCGAATCGAGATAACTATATGATAAGAGATCGTATCTGTAACGTTTGTTCATTTTCCGATTCCGAAGTAGTCTCAAAGAAGGTTCCATCACAGCTGCAAATATAGAATCTTTTTGTTGTTCATAGGGAATGAATCGTTCTTCATAGCACGTACATTGCTTACTGACTCTATTTCTCCATTTCTGTGGGTTTATCCTAGACCATATTTGTGGGGATAAATTGTACCGGTCAGAACATCTCAACCATTGTTTCCAGTCATTCTCCTTCAGATCTTGTGGTTTATCGTGATCCAATATTCTTTGTATATCTAATAATTCTTTGATCTTCTTTTTGATCAAGGGATATGATGCTTGGGCTCGAGATTCTAATAAATACTTTGAATAGGACCTGTTCATTGTCTTTATCTGCCATATCTTGTGAAATACATATGCTTGGGACATTGAGAACATGTTTTGATCAGGACGAATTTCAAAATCTTGTATTTTTTCGGTGATCGAATAGTAGTTGGTAATTTTACCTCTATTTATTCTTGAAATATCATTATTGAGAATGAATATTCGTCCGTAAATTGTTGCTATATTCCCCGTGGATCGGATCCAAGCGGATCGAATCCAAAATTTTATATTTGACCCGATGAAATGAATAACACTTGGTAAAAGATCTCGGTCCATTTTGATAAAAAGTTTCATTAATTTCATTGAATAGAACCTTTTTCGGATTAATTGGACACTTTTATTTCGAAATCGACCAGGTATTCGCCGAATCTGAACCAATCGCTTTTTGAATGTTGATCCCAACATATTAAAACTCCCTTTCGATCCGGTATTAATCTCTGAATCTACCAGAGACATTCCAGTTATAGGAGAGCTGCTATTTATGATCGCGATAGATTCGATCCGCTCCTTCATTGTGGTCGTCCGATAATCTGGATCTTTCACATTAATTGTTCGGGTTCCATATCCAAATTGATCATTAACTTCTGGTGAATCATTTGCACTACCCATAGGAGTAGTCTCACTCAGTAATTTATTTTGTATCCGGTCATTCAGTTCACTCTTGTCTATATATCTAACTCGTGGAATGCGTCCTATTCCTGTAGATCCCATCAATCGTCTCTTCAATTTTTTGAAGATAATAAATTCTCTCCTCAATCCTCTTTTCAATTTTTTGAAGATGATCAATCCTCTTTTCAATTTTTTGAAGATCAATTTTTTGAAGATAGGTTGAAAAAATTTGGAAAAAGGTCCTAGCTGTGGGTTTGGATCACCATAAGGTACGTCAGTTTCCAATCCAAAGGTCGTTAAATAACTCCAACGCAATCTTTTCTCGAATCGGGGTTTGGATCTTCTATGCCAAGGCCTCAAACGAAAAGGAAATAGAAGCTTTATCTGCATACCATTTTTTTTCCATTTGTCTGGGAATTCTGTTTCGGAAAATTCGGTACCATCAGGAGCGCATTTGATATGCACTTCTCTCCTCATTTCTTCCCAATCTTCGGAAAATTCGGGGACTTGAAATAATAATATACGACCAATATTTTTGGCTATTATAAGTGATGGTAATATTATACGTTTTCTAAGAATTGATTGAGCCAATAGTAATAAACCTCTTAAATGGTTCAATTCCGCCCACAGTGCACATAAGGACTCAACGATTGTCATACTGTGGGGGACCGGTTCCGATTTTTTGGATATCTGGATTTTTTCCCTAATTTCTTTCTGGATTTTTTCCATATTAACTCTATCAGAATCGAACGTGTCGTAATAATCTTTAGGATAAGCGGGTATTTCCATTCTTATCAAAAAGAATGGGGAATGTACATTTGGTTGTATCTTCTTCCATATCGTAATTTTACGTCTTTGAGCACGTATGGATCCTGCGATTACGTTCCGACGATAATCTGACTCGCCAAAAAAACGTTTCAGAACTATTTGTCGTTGCTCAAGATCAAAAGTCAGCGTACTTCTGATCTTTCTTGAACGAACCTTACTCGTTGTGAGTTGAGCTGCGCTTAACTCATCATAGTCGCCCATCATCAAACCAGAGGACCATCGAGGCACATGTTTCCGGATCTCTCTAATTTCGAGAGGTTCATTTAATAGTATTTCCCTGTAAAGGGTAAGCAAATCTTTCGTTTGTGTTGAATCATCCGTAGATACATTCCCACGAAATTTCTGTAGTATTGTCCACTCGTGTTGCGCCAAAGACTCGAAAAAGAAAATATGTTCCGAAGTAACCTTTTGTTCCGTAGTAAAAAGATCAAGAATCAATTCCCATTTTATGGTACCTGTGGGCGCAACGTTTCTACCGTCGATTCGGCTGTAAATATTTACCAAATAGTTTGTGTAGATTCGTTTATTACATGAAGCAATTTCCGGTACGATATCTATATAGGCTACTCGAAGGGCTATTTCCAACCACAATAAATGTATCAACGAATCATCCTCTTTTGCATAGATCTCTTGGATCTGATCAGAAGGCATTTTCAACAAATCTTTTGGATAGATCAGGTTACCAAAAGAATAATCTATATTTGAAGAATCTATATTCGACAAATACTTTTGAAAGATCTTCCTTGCTTGATTTGGAATTATTCGTTCTGCTAATAGATAAAGCCGTTTCGAAATAGGTTCAACTTTTCCTCTTTCCGATGATTTAGTTATCGGAATGAGCGAACGAACAGTATCTGTAGGTAAGGGTTCCCAGGGTAGTCGAAAGCTTTCGTGTTCCAATTCCTGCCAATGATGAGAGATATGGTACCTATGCCCAAACGGATCATTTGGGAATCCTTCTTTACGGTCTTTCATAAAGACCTCTGTAAAATCCGAAAGATTCGAAATGATCGAATCGTTCAGCATTCGGGAGGACTCGAATTGGTTTATTGTTCCACGGAATGCCCCATTAAGGAATGGATCATACATTTCAGTAAAAGAATATCCCTGAGAATTAGAGAATTTCACTCTTCTTTCCATAACATTTTCAACAGGAGATCCATTGCTTAGAGCTTTTACTCGATCCGAAAATTCATTCCCTAAAGAATCTCTTCTTCTTTTCATGGTATGGATCCATCTATGATAAGGATCCTCAGATGAGCAAGAAGTACCTGAAAGATCTCTATATTTCTCGAGCTTTTCCCCAAGGACCAATACACTAGGTAAAAACGTAAAAGAGATTCTTTGTTTTCCATCACTCGAATATGTGCCAAAAAAATATTGAGAGACTTCGGTCCTGACAGGACCTAGTTGAGTAAATGGGCTATTCCCGATATATCGTATTGGCCGATAAGCTCTATTATGATCAAAGAAAATAATGGGCCATGGTTGCTTGAACCATGCTAACCATGTTATTTGTTCTTCCTTCGGAAGTCCTGGAAGTTTTTTCGGATCTATAGCCACAGGACGATCATCTCTAGCCACAGCCACAGAGTGATCATTTTTGTCACCGATGTAATCATAATTATTATTTCTCTTTTTAAGAAAAGGTGATGGGGCTCTACCTAAATACAATAAACAATAAGAAAGAAGAAATACACTAAAGGTTCGATTGATATAACGTCTTAATATAGTATAATCGATAGGTGAATTACGTTCTATACGGAAAGATACAAATTTTGTAAAAATGATGAATAGAATATGACCACCCAACCAACCGCAAAAACTACTTATCACAAATGATATATTATCGCCGTAACGAAAAAGAAAGAGGTTAACCAGTCTTGTTAATACGGGATTTGCTAAAAGAATGGGATTAAACAATTGAAGAATTAGACCACCCATAAATATACTTAGAATTTTTGGATTGTTGATCGAATTTATGGGGTGTAGAGATTCAGAACTTGAAGGTTCTTTGCTAATTTGATAAAAACGAAAAAACATGTATGGTACGACCAATAAAGTTATTGCGTGAGGTTTCCACAACGCTGCATAGATGGGCGAATAGTACATGGACAAAAAGACTATTAATTGTCCCGTAATAGAACCACTTATAGCTATTATACCATAGATAGGTTCTCCCAAAAAGAAAGATCTAATGGAATATATTTTAGAAGGACCAAAAGGCAATGTAGTGATAAATCCATAATATAGCCCAAATAAAATGATCGGACCTGAGACTTCTATCCATGATGATAATGGATCCCATAGTAGACCAAGTACTCTTATCATATCGAAACTCCTTTTTGATCGAAATAAAAGAATGGGAAATAGGAATAGAATAAATAGATCTGGTATCCCCCATATATATATGGGAGATACAGATAGGAATAGTTATCATTTTATACATCCATAAATTAGATTTCACAGAATAGATTCCAATATCTAACATATAGAAAATAGAAAATCGATTTAGAATAGATATTATAACATCTGGATATATGTATATGCTATTAATACATATATTCTCTGTTATTTTATCTAGGAGTAGGATTACTGGTATAGAACTCGTTTTTATTTCTAACCAGGGTGGTCCGATCCAAGTTATCTAAATTTTCGTTACGTCGTAGAGGGCGGGTAACCAATTCAAGTACATCTCTTGCATTGGCAAATCCATGAATCTGGGCAAAAGTAAATTCAACTGACCATTTAGTACCAATTCCTCTCGCCCCTAACGGGTTAGCATGAGCCATTCCGGTGATGGCTAGGTCGGGTTGTAGCTCGCGCATACGTCGTATCTGATTCGAATTGTCTGGTTTCTCCACAATTCGTGGTATTGGTATACACATTCTTATACATGTATCTTGTAAAAGTGCTAATTCAGCAGCTTGATACCGTTTATCCATATATGGAATACCAATTTCATAAACGATCATACCACATCTGATTAAGAATCTTGCTAGAGATATTTCTAGGAGATTATCTCCCATTAAAAAGACAGATTTCCCGCGTACCAAATCAAGATAATCCTTTAAACTCTCCCATATCCGTTCCTCTCTTTCCTCCAGACTTTGGGTCTCAATACCAAATACAGGACAAATCTTTTCGATCCAAGCACGCGTTCCGTCCGGACCAATAGGAAAAGGAGCTACGATTAATTCACATTTTTTTCGTCTTATCAAAGTTGTTGCTGTACGACTCAGAAATGGGTTAACGCCACAAACATAGACTCCATCACCCAGTGATGG